ACTGAAATTGCTATATCGAACTACCAATCTAATTGGGATAAAGTCGAAAAATTTCTACCAACTAGGGTAGGAAATGATATTGAACTGATGAAGTCCGCACATAAGAGAAATAGCTTCTACCAGTTGTCTCACTAAAATTGCTAGATCGAACTACCAATCTAATTGGAGTAGGTACAAGTAGCAAGTTACCAGTTAAATTTAGTGACATATCGAACTACCGACATCAAATTCGAAGAGAAAAGCAAAAAAATTAAGCAAGTTACCAGTTTTAAGTTATAACCTTTACGTACTTGTTTATATACATTATACTCTATATTATATATTATATTATATACTATACAATATAACTTATTATACATTATACTTTATATTATATACTATACAATATAACTTATTATACTTTATTTTTAATTAGTTTTATTTACATAAAAGTTATTTACTAACTAGTTGGTAGCATTTCTACTCTTGATAAAAACGCATTAAGTTCGATATTGGATTCACCTTTCCTCAGACAAAATGGTTTTCCTGTGTTCAACAACCCGGACTGTTCCTATGAAGTGGAAGCATTTTCTTTTTGGAATGTTTGAAAGTCTTAAATTTATTGAGATTAGTAAGAAAAAATTAAACTGAAGAGTTTGATCCTTGCTCAGGATGAACGCTGGTGGTAGGCCTAACACATGCAAGTCGAACGACTTTGGAGAAATCCAATTGGAGTGACGTACGGGTGAGTAACATGTAAGAATTTTCAGTCATGGTGGGGGATAACTTATGGAAACGTTTGCTAATACCCCATAAAGCTATTAAGCTAAAGAATTTCGCCTGACTAAAAGCTTGCACCTGATTAGCTAGTTGGTACTAAGATGAAAGTTTTAGTTTGTGGTAATGGCACACCAAGGCTTATCAGTAGCTGGTTCGAGAGGACGATCAGCCACACTGGAACTGAGACACGGAACAGACTTTTACGGAAGGCCGCAGTGGGGAATTTTTCGCAATGGGTGAAAGCCTGACGAAGCCATACCACGTGGAGGAAGAAGGCCTTAGGGTTGTAATCTCCTTTTCTCATTGAAGAAGGTATGACGGTATTTGAGGAATAAGCATCGGCTAACTTCGTGCCAGCAGCCGCGGTAATACGAGGGATGCAAGCGTTATCCGGAATTATTGGGCGTAAAGAGTTTGTAGGTGGTTTAATGTGTTTAGTGTTAAATATTAGTGCTTAACACTGAATCTGCACTAAAAACTATTAAACTTGAGTATGATAGAGGTAAAGGGAATTCCCAGTGTAGCGGTGAAATGCGTAGATATTGGGAAGAACACCAATGGCGAAAGCACTTTGCTAGGTTAATACTGACACTGAGAAACGAAAGCTAGGGGATCAAAAGGGATTAGAGACCCCCGTAGTCTTAGCCGTAAACGATGGGTACTAAGTGGTGCATCTTGTACTGCTGTAGCTAACGCGTTAAGTACCCCGCCTGGGGAGTACGCTTGCAAAAGTGAAACTCAAAGGAATTGACGGGGGCCCGCACAAGCGGTGGAGCATGTGGTTTAATACGATGGTACACGATGAACCTTACCAGGATTTGACATGCTAGGAAGTCAGTTGAAAGATTGATGTGCCTTTTGGAACCTAGACACAGCTGGTGCATGGCTGTCGTCAGCTCGTGTCGTGAGATGTTGGGTTAAGTCCCGCAACGAGCGCAACCCTCGTTTTTAGTTATTTTGTCTAAAAAGACTGCCGGTTATACGCCGGAGGAAGGTGAGGATGAGGTCAAGTCTTCATGCCGTTTATATCCTGGGCTACACACGTGCTACAATGGTTAGAACAATGAGTTGCTAATTTGCGAAAATATGCTAATCTCATAAATCTAATCTTAGTTCGGATTGTAGGCTGCAACTCGCCTACATGAAGCTGGAATCGCTAGTAATCGCCGGTCAGCTATACGGCGGTGAATCCGTTCCCGGGCCTTGTACACACCGCCCGTCACATCATGAAAGTTGATCTTGTCTGAAGATGTTATTTTAACTTTAATTAGGAAGATGTGTCTAGGGCCGGATTGATGATTGGGATGAAGTCGTAACAAGGTAGCCGTACTGGAAGGTGTGGCTGGAACAACTCCAAGTGTTTTATTCACTTTTTATATAATAAAATTATTAAGCTTTAGGGCTATTAGCTCAGTTGGTTAGAGCATACCCTTGATAAGGGTAAAGTCGCTGGTTCAAGTCCAGCATGGCCCTTTGTTGTGGGGATATAGCTTAGTTGGTAGAGCGCTGCCTTTGCAAGGCAGATGTCAGCGGTTCGAGTCCGCTTATCTCCAGGAAATATCGAGAAAGGTTAAATGAATTAAGGCTTATGTTGGATAGCTTGGTACTTATAGACGAAGAAGGGCGTAGTAACTGACGATATGCTTTAGGGAGCGAGAAACACGCTTAGATCTAGAGATTCCCGAATAGAGTAATCTTTAATAACTATTATTGAATTTCTAAATAATATGTAGTGAACTTGGTGAACTGAAACATCTTAGTAGCCAAAGGAAAAGAAAGCAAATGCGATTTCCTTATTAGCGGTGAGCTAACAGGAATCAGCCCAAACCTTTTAAGGTGTAGTGGGAATGATACTATAATAATAAGATTTTTGAAGTTGTTGAATGCAATACCATAGAAGGTTGTTAGTCCTGTAAATAATTTTTATTTTTCATTTTCCCAAGTAGCATAGAGCACGTGGAATTCTGTGTGAATCAGCGAGGACCACCTCGTAAGGCTAAATACTAATAAGTGACCGATAGTGAATTAGTACCGTGAGGGAAATGCTGAAAAGAACCCTGAGAAGGGAGTGAAAAGATCATGAAAACATAAGCTTACAAGCAGTAGGAGACTTTTCAAAGTTGACTGTGTGCCTGTTGAAGAATGCGCTGTCGACTTATAGGTCGTGGCTTGGTTAAGGTTTTTATTCCGGAGCCATAGTGAAAACGAGTTTGAATAGAGCGTTTGTCACGATTTATAGACCCGAACCCGGGTGATCTAATCATGATCAGGTTGAAGCTCGGATAAAACCGAGTGGAGGACCGAACCCACCAATGTTGAAAAATTGGGGGATGAATTGTGATTAGCGGAGAAATTCCAATCGAACTCGGAGCTAGCTGGATCTCTTCGAAATGCGTTGAGGCGCAGCGGTTGATTAAGGTATTTTTAGGGGTAAAGCACTGTTTCGGTGAGGGCCATGAAAGTGGTACCAAGCTGTAGCAAACTCAGAATACTAAATTTTATTTCAATTAACCAGTGAGACTGTGGGGGATAAGCTTCATTGTCAAGAGGGAAACAGCCCAGATCACCATTTAAGGCCCCTAAATAATTGCTAAGTGATAAAGGATGTAATAGTACATAGACAACCAGGAGGTTTGCCTAGAAGCAGCAATCCTTTAAAAAGTGCGTAATAGCTTACTGGTCAAGTGCTTTTGCGCCGAAAATGAATGGGACTAAGTAATTTGCCGAAAGTGTGAGATTATATCGGTAGAAGAGCGTTCTGTATTAGTGTGAAGCAATGGCGGGAGCTTTTGTGGACTATTCAGAAGTGAGAATGACAGCTTAAGTAACGAAAACATTGGTGGAAATCCAATGCTCCGAAAACCTAAGGATTCCCTCGCAAGGTTCGTCCACGAGGGGTTAGTCAGGACCTAAAATGAGGTTTAAAAACATAGTTGATGGTTAACGGGTTAATATTCCCGTACTGCTTATTTGTTTTGTTAAAGTTGACGAAGGAGGCTAGTTCGGCCAGTTTTTGGTTATTATTGGTTAAATCTTCAAAGGCGTAGAGATTAGTTATAAAAAACTTTTTGAGCTAATGAGAAATTACGATAGGTGTTACGGCACTGAAAGTGAATGAGGTCAAACTTCCTAGAAAATACTTGGTAACGTTTAACAGATAGTACCTGTACCTTAAACTGACACAGGTAGGTTAGTAGAGAATACTAAGGAGCGCGAGATAACTCTTTCTAAGGAACTCGGCAAAATGACTCTGTAACTTCGGGAGAAAGAGTGCCTTATATTTATAAGGCCGCAGTGATCAGATCCAAGCGACTGTTTACCAAAAACACAGGTCTCCGCTAAGTTGAAAAACAATGTATGGGGGCTGACGTCTGCCCAGTGCCGGAAGGTTAAAGAAATTGGTTAGCAATTGCGAAGCTAGTGACTGAAGCCCTGGTGAACGGCGGCAGTAACTATAACTGTCCTAAGGTAGCGAAATTCCTTGTCGGGTAAGTTCCGACCTGCACGAAAGACGTAACGATTTGGATACTGTCTCAGGAAGAGGCTCGGTGAAATAGAATTGACTGTGAAGATGCGGTCTACTTACACTTGGACAGAAAGACCCTATGAAGCTTTACTGTAACTTGAAATTGGTTTTGGATTTTTTTTGCGCAGGGAATAGGTGGGAGGCTATGAACCTCTTTTTCGGAAGATGGGGAGCTGTAATGTGAGATACCACTCTTGAAAAATTAGAAATCTAATGATATTTTAATCATGATATTTGACAGTTTCAGGTGGGCAGTTTTACTGGGGCGGTAGCCTCCTAAAAGGTAACGGAGGCGCACAAAGGTTTTCTCAGGCTGGACGGAAATTAGTTGTAGAGTGTAAAGATATAAGAAAGCTTGACTGTGAGACTTATAAGTCGAACAGAGACAAAAGTCGGTCTTAGTGATCCGAAGTTGCTGTGTGGAAAGGACTTCGCTTATCAGATAAAAGTTACTCTAGGGATAACAGGCTGATCTCCCCCAAGAGTTCACATCGACGGGGAGGTTTGGCACCTCGATGTCGGCTCATCGCATCCTGGGGCAGTAGTATGTCCCAAGGGTTAGGCTGTTCGCCTATTAAAGCGGTACGTGAGCTGGGTTCAGAACGTCGAGAGACAGTTCGGTCCATATCCGGTGTAAGCGTTAGAGCATTGAAAGGAGCTTTCCTTAGTACGAGAGGACCGGGAATGACACACCACTGATTTGCCAGTTTTTGTACCAACGGAAAACGCTGGGTAGTCACGTGTGGAGTGGATAACTGCTGAAAGCATATAAGTAGGAAGCCCACCTTAAGATTAGTGCTCTTTTTTAGGTCACGATCAGATTAATCGTTTTATAGGTATTAGGTGTAAGTTTAGTAATAAATTTAGCTGAGATATACTAATAGACCGCAAAATTTAACCTTTCAAAATTTGTCTGGTTCTTTAACCTTGTGGTAACACCTAATTCCATATCGAACTTAGAAGTGAAATACATTGTAGGATAACTAAATTTAAGGGACACCTTTTGTAAAATTTTTCCTTGAGCCAGATTATTTAAATTAAAAATTAACTATACTATTAGTATTTTATCTATAAATAGAATATATTTGGTATTATATTTTGTGCCTTCGTGGTGAAATGGTAGACACTTATGATTCAAAATCATATGCTATATATAGCGTACCGGTTCAAGTCCGGTTGAAGGTATTTAATCTAAAAGCTTATTGTTTTTAAATTTACGGAATATGTTCTAGGAGAAGAAGGGATTTGAACCCTCGGTGTTTTAGACACACTTGATTAGCAATCAAGCTCTTTAGACCACTCAGACACTTCTCCTTATAAACTTTATTTTTAACTGAGGTGGGAGGATTCGAACCTCCGAATGACAGAGCCAAAACCTGTTGCCGTACCACTTGGCTACACCCCAAAAAATCATTTAATATTTTGCTAATAAAGAATACCATTGGTGAAATTAATAATTAGACATACAACTATCTAATTATAGTAGAAATATTATTTATATCCAATAAATAATATTCTAAAAATAAAGACAATTTTAATTTAAAAGTTGAATCATTGCATATGCATGCATAATAGAAATTATAAAGTTTTTCTTGTTATCATTCAGTGAAACATATAACTAAAAGCTAAGAGTAGATGAATACCTTTTCATAATTAATTATAAAAAGATATTATTTATAATCCACGTACCGAAACTTTAAGGAAAGAGGCTAGTTTACTAACTTTTCCTTCGATTTCGTTTATTTTTAAAGGGGTTTCAGGTTGGTAGATAGGTATATCATTTTTACCTTTTATGCAAGCATATATTTTTTGTTTAGTATTGAATAAATCTGTTTTTATTTCTATTCTAAGAGCTTCTTTTTAAAATCAGTTTTTTATATTACTGTTTTCCAAATTGTACAAGCTTAATTAAGCGGTTTTTGCATACAACTTTTTATAATTTTATTATTTTATTAATATCTTTAAATTATTTTTCATTTTTAAATACATAATTAAATTTTTATTTAGACATAGCATTTATGTGTATATGTGTATTTTACTTTTGAATTCTAATTACAAAAAAAATATATATATGCTTTAATTTTAAAGTCAGTTTATGTTATACGTGTTAATTTAGGTTATATATTTATTTCTTAAAAAATGATTTAATAACGCAATATGTCGTTAAGTGGGTATTCTATTATTACATCAGAGTTTTTACCTGGAAAACCTTTTCTAAAAATTTTCATTATATTTTTTTCTTTGTTAAATTCATTGTAGCCCTCGCCAACGTTGTAATACAGAATTATGAGCTGATTTATAGTTAATACAGTTCCTATTATTCCATAACAAAGCATTGTAATTCCTTGAGGAAAAAAAACTATTTTTGAAGCATCTAAAAAAGGTACTAAATTTTTAGTTAAATAACACGACAAACCTATTATTATAAAACCTAAGGAGCCTGTTAATACTAAACTACTTAATAAGACTTTGTATATCTTGTATTCTTCTATTATTTCGTCTCTTAGTAGTAATGTTTCATTAATAATATTGTTTTTTTGTCTTGAACTTGAATCAGTTATAAAGATTTTAATCATATTTAAACATTTTATAGTTAGTTATTTTATAATATCTAATACTATGCCTGCCCCAACTGTTCTTCCCCCTTCTCTTATTGCAAATCTCATACCTTTTTCTATAGCGATAGGTTGTATTAGTTCTACTTGCATTTTTATTCTGTCACCTGGCATTACCATTTGTGCAGGGCTATCATTATCGGCTTTAAAAGATTCTATTTTGCCTGTTACATCAGTAGTTCTTACATAAAATTGTGGTCTATAACCTTCGAAAAATGGTGTATGTCTTCCACCTTCCTCTTTTGTTAGTATATATACTTGTGAGTTAAACTTTGTATGTGGGTTTATAGTTCCTGGTTTAGAAATAACCATTCCTCGTTCTATATCTGTTTTTTGAACACCTCTTAGTAATACTCCAACATTATCACCAGCAAGAGCTTCGTCTAAACTTTTTTGAAACATTTCTAAACCAGTAACCGTAGTAGTTTTCGTATCTTTAAGTCCTACTAGTTCTACTGTCTCTCCCACTTTTACTGTTCCTCTTTCTACTCGCCCAGTAGCAACTGTACCACGACCTGTTATAGAAAATACGTCTTCTATTGCCATTAAAAAGTCTTTATCAGTGTCTCTTTTAGGTGTAGGTATATATGAATCAACTTGATCCATTAAATCTAATATTTTATCTACCCATTTATTTTCTCCACGAGTAATCTTAGGGTTTTGCGTTAAGGCTTCTACTGATAATAATGCAGATCCTGAAACTACTGGTATTTCATCTCCAGGAAACTCATAGTTATTTAAAGTTTCTCTAACTTCCATTTCCACTAATTCAAGTAGTTCTTTGTCATCAACTTGGTCTTCTTTGTTTAGGAATACAACTATGTTAGGTACGCCGACTTGTTTAGCTAAAAGTATATGCTCTTTTGTTTGTGGCATTGGCCCGTCAGCACCAGATACTACTAATATTGCACCATCCATTTGAGCGGCTCCAGTAATCATATTTTTTACATAATCAGCGTGGCCAGGACAATCAACATGAGCATAATGTCTTTTATCAGTTTCGTATTCCACATGAGCCGTATTTATAGTAATACCTCTTGCTTTTTCTTCGGGTGCAGAATCTATGTCTTCGTATCGTTTTGCTTTAGATTTTCCTGTAGCTGCTAATGCCATTGTTATAGCTGCTGTTAAAGTTGTTTTTCCGTGGTCAACATGACCTATTGTTCCAATATTAATGTGTGGTTTTGTACGTTCAAATTTTTGTCTAGCCATATAAATATATATTAAAATTTATTATAGATTTTGGTTTTTATTTTTATTATTTATTTCGTCACTTATTTTAAATAATTTAGAAACGTAAGTTTGCAAAAGCTTTGTTACTTTCAGCAATTTTATGTATCTCATCTTTTTTTTTTACGGAATTACCGGTATTATTGTAAGCATCTATAATTTCATTAACCAACTTCGATATTATATTTTTACCGGGTCTATTTCGTGCAGATCTTATTATAAAACGTAAAGCTAAACTATTACCGCGTTCACTTTTAACTTCTACAGGTACTTGATAAGTGGCTCCACCAACTCTTCTTGGCTTTACCTCTATAATAGGTGTAGCATTTGTAATAGCTTTTTTCAAAACTTCTAGTGGATCTATTTGTGTGGATTCTTTTATATTTTTCATACTTTGGTATAAAATATGTTGGGCCAAACTTTTTTTCCCCTTTAGTAAGATTCTATTTATCATCATACTTACAATTATACTGTTATATATAGGGTCTGGGTTTACAAAGCGTTTCTTTGCAGCTTTTCGACGAGACATAGAAATTTATTAAAATATTCTTTTATTTTTAGTTTAAATGTTTATAACTTTAATTTTAAATTTTAAGTTTATTTCGGTTTTTTAACTCCATATTTTGAACGTCCATTTTTACGGTTTTTTACACCTGCACTATCTAGTGTACCACGAATTATGTGATATCTTACACCAGGTAAATCTTTTACTCTTCCTCCTCTTATTAAAACAACTGAATGTTCTTGAAGATTATGTCCAATCCCTGGAATATAGGCTGTTACTTCAAAACCGGAAGATAATCGTACTCTTGTTACTTTTCTTAAAGCAGAATTAGGTTTTTTAGGTGTAGTTGTGTAAACGCGTGTGCATATAGCTTTTTTCTGAGGACATAATTTTAGTGCTGGTGACTTAGTTTTTCTTTTAATTTTGTTTCTTTGAAATCTTAATAATTGTTCTAATGTTGGCATTTTAGTTTACGCATTTACAGTTTTAAAAATTTTAAAAAACTTTTAACTTTAATTTTATAGGAAAATTCTTAAAGTTTTACCTTGTCAAGGTCTTAGAATCTATTTGTGTAATTTTACATAAAACTTTTCTATTTAATAGTATTTTTTGTTTATGCAATGAATGTATGAAGTTAGAATATTTTAAATTTTTAGTTTTGATATACGCATTTATACGTTGTATCCATAATTTTCTGAATACATTTTTATTTTTTCGTCGGTCTGAAAATGAATATCTCAAGGCTTTAAGGTATTGTTGATTAGATGTTGCAAATAATTTAGAGTGTGAACCGACATAACCTTTTGTAAAGCTAAATATTTTTCCTCTTCTTTTTCGAGCTACTGATCCACGTTTTGTTCTTGTCATTGTAAGTATAAAATATTAAATAATTTTTATCCTTTTAAATCAGTAAATTTAATATGTTTAAACACCATCTTTTTTTTTAGTTAAAATCCTTCTTGTCGTCGGATTTTGTTTATTACTTGTAAATATGTTAACTTTAAAAATATTTGTATACACTCTAGTTATATTCTTTGTATCACTTTTTATTTTTGGTTTCTTGTCTAATGACCCTGGTCGTAATCCAAATGCGAGAGATATGTAATATTGATTTTATGTTTTACTTAAACATCTAATCAATGAGGGATTGTAGTTTAATTGGTTAGAGCACCGCCCTGTCACGGCGGAAGTTGCGGGTTCGAGTCCCGTCAGTCCCGAATATTAAAATATAAATTATTTTATAATTTTTAGTTTGTTTAAAAGTATATTAATTTTTTTATGGTAGAAGCTCTTTTGTCTGGTATTATTTTAGGTTTAATTCCTATTACTGTTAGCGGTTTATTTTTTACAGCTTATTTACAATATACACGTAGTGATAGTAAGCTTCTTAATTAACAAGTCTTATACTTAATTATTACTTATTATCTTAAGTATGAGTTGGTAGCTCAGTTGGTAGAGCACTCGGCTTTTAACCGATCGGTCCTGGGTTCGAATCCCAGTCGACTCATTTTTTATTTAACTTTTAGGGCAGGTGTTTAGTTTTTTTTAGGATAAATTTATGACAATTACTCCTCCGGAACAAAATTTAAAAAAAGTGAAGGTTACTTTTACTAGTGATCCTGTAGAAACGTCTTTTGAAAAATGGGCAAAGCCTGGTCATTTTTCAAGAGCATTATCAAAAGGTCCGAATACAACAACTTGGATTTGGTTTTCGAATTTAAATTGTGCACTGTTTGTAGTATTTACATTTATGAAATTAATTATGAAATTTTTCAAGGATTTTTAAATTAAATATAAAATAGATAAGGATTCAGAAACTTGATATTTTAAATGTTTTAATTCTAATATTTCTGGTTGATAAGAAGATTTATTGGGTTCCATGAGTTTAATCTGTGTATATGTTAGTTAGAAGATTAATTAGTATTTTACAATTCCCAATGTTTGTAGAGTGTTTTAAAAATTAGGGTCTTTTATTTTTATCTATTTTAATAACCATATGTTTTTTTGAGATTATTTATATTTAACTGTGTTCAAAAGATTTATTTGCAGTATGTGTCTAAATATTACTATTTCGTTCTATATTGTAGAAGTTGATATTTTACCGAAACTATTTAAATTATAAAGCAATTTTTTATAGAGAATTTTAGGGGAAATTCATATTGAATTTATAATTTTAATTTTATATTAGTTACTCATTTATTAAATTAATATTACTTAGAATTTATTCAATTATGTGAGCCATTTACATTGAAAAATGTATGCTTGGATCTTACAGAGGGTTATTTTACTTTAATACCCTACTATGAAATTTGCATGCTGATGCACATGATTTTGAAAGTCATACTACTGATTTAGAGGATATATCTAGAAAAATTTTCAGTGCTCATTTTGGTCAGCTTGCAGTTATTGAAATTTGGTTAAGTGGAATGTTTTTTCATGGAGCAAGATTTTCAAATTATGAAAGTTGGTTAACAGATCCAATTCATATTAAACCTAGTGCTCAAGTAGTATGGCCAATTGTAGGACAAGAAATATTGAATGGTGATGTAGGTGGTAATTTTCAAGGTGTTCAAATAACTTCTGGTTTATTTCAAATTTGGCGTGCAGCTGGGTTTGTTTCTAACATTCAATTATACGGAACTGCGTTCTTAGGTTTAGTTTTTGCAGGATTACTATTTTTTGCAGGTTGGTTTCATTACCATAAGGCTGCTCCAAAATTGGAATGGTTTCAGAATGTGGAATCTATGTTAAATCATCATTTAAGTGGTTTACTAGGTCTTGGGTGCTTATCATGGGCAGGACACCAAATTCATGTTTCTCTTCCTATTAATAAGCTTTTAGATTCGGGTATTAATCCAAATGATATACCTTTACCGCATGAATTTTTGACAAATAAAGCGTTGATGATTCAGTTGTATCCAAGTTTTGCTAAAGGAATAGCTCCTTTCTTTACATTGAATTGGTCTGAATACTTAGACTTCCTTACTTTTAGAGGAGGTTTAAATCCAGTGACTGGCGGTTTATGGTTAACTGATGTTATTCACCATCATTTAGCTTTATCTGTTCTTTTTATCTTTGCAGGTCATATGTATAAGACTAATTGGAAAATAGGACATAGTATGAAAGAAATGTTAGAGTCACATAAAGGTCCTTTTACAGGTCAAGGTCATAAAGGTCTTTATGAAATTTTTACTAATTCTTGGCATGCTCAATTAAGCTTAAATTTAGCAATGATGGGTTCTCTTTCAATTATTGTTGCTCATCATATGTATTCTATGCCACCATATCCTTATCTTGCAACCGATTATGGGACTCAGCTGTCATTATTTACACATCATATGTGGATAGGTGGTTTCTGTATCGTAGGTGCTGCAGCTCATGCCGCAATATTTATGGTTAGAGATTATGATCCTACAAATAATTATAATAATCTTTTAGATAGAGTTTTATCACACCGTGATTCTATTATTTCACATTTGAATTGGACTTGTATTTTCTTAGGTTTACATAGCTTTGGTTTGTATATTCATAATGATACTATGTCTGCTTTAGGTCGTCCACAAGATATGTTTTCTGATTCCGCTATTCAGTTACAGCCTGTATTTGCTCAGTGGATACAAAATACGCATTATTTAGCTCCAAACTTGACTGCATATACTGCTGATTATGGAACGACTCCAGCTTGGGGTGGTGACTTAGTTGCTGTAGGTGATAAAATAGCTATGATGCCTATTAATCTAGGGACTGCAGATTTTTTAGTACACCATATTCATGCTTTTACAATACATGTTACGGTATTAATACTATTGAAAGGTGTACTTTTTGCACGTAGTTCACGTTTAATACCAGATAAAGCGAATTTAGGTTTTAGATTCCCTTGTGATGGACCAGGTCGTGGTGGTACTTGTCAAGTTTCTGCTTGGGATCATATTTTCTTAGGTTTATTTTGGATGTATAATTCAATTTCAGTTGTTATTTTTCATTTTAGTTGGAAAATGCAATCTGATGTTTGGGGTACTTTAAATGCCAATGGCGTATCACATATAACAGGAGGTAATTTCGTTCAAGGTTCAGTTACGATAAATGGTTGGTTAAGAGACTTCTTGTGGGCTCAAGCTTCGCAAGTTATTGTACGAACTGTTAGTTTAACTAATATAATATTAATTTAATTTTTTAGTGTTTTTGATTAAACTTTCTTATCTTAATTTTATGGAAATAATACAACTAAGGTGAAAACCTAAAAAATATAAGTATGAAAGTAAAATGATTGAACTTTGTGAAGATTTATAAATTAAAAATAATTAATATGGAATTTAATTTTATTTGTTTATTTTGAGAATTTTAATAAATCGTATTTCTAAATGTGTTTGTAAATAACCCAAAACATTAGAATTAGTCATAAATTTTTATTATCCTATAATTATTAAATATTAAATTAAAGAACAGTTAAGCCAACTTTATGTGGAAATAAGTATAGGAAGAGCGATCGAATGTAGAGATTTAAATATATTGTATAGATTTTAATTATAAGCTTTTTTGATTTTCTTAAATGAGATTTTTTTTATCTAAGTTTTAATCTTCTGCTTATATGCAAGCCGTATGAGAAACAAATCTCAAGTACGGTTTAAGAACAACCTAAGTGTAAAATTTTATATTTATAAATAGATTTGAAGAGGGTTAGTTTCATCAATCTTATGGTTCGGCTTTATCAGCATATGGTCTTGTGTTTTTGGGAGCTCACTTCGTTTGGGCCTTCAGTTTGATGTTCTTATTTAGTGGACGTGGTTATTGGCAAGAACTTATAGAGTCTATAGTTTGGGCGCATAATAAGTTGAAAGTTGCTCCTAACATTCAACCACGAGCTTTAAGTATAACTCAAGGTCGTGCTGTAGGTGTAGCACACTATTTACTTGGAGGTATTGCTACAACATGGTCGTTCTTTTTAGCAAGAATAATTTCTGTAGGTTAATTAATTTTTGTGTTATAAATAAATAGTAAAAGAGGGTTTAAATGTATTTAATAAATAGTTAAAAGGAGATTAATAGTTATGGCAACCAAATTTCCAAAATTTAGTCAAGGTTTAGCGCAAGATCCAACTACGAGACGTATTTGGTTTGGGATTGCTACTTCTCATGATTTTGAGAGTCATGATGGTATGACAGAAAAGAATTTGTATCAAAAAATTTTTGCTTCCCATTTTGGTCAATTAGCAATAATTTTCTTGTGGACGTCTGGTAATTTATTTCATGTAGCTTGGCAAGGTAATTTTGAACAATGGATAAGTGATCCTTTGCATGTTCGTCCAGTTGCTCATGCTATTTTTGATCCTCAATTTGGTCAACCTGCAATAGATGCTTTTACTAGAAGTCAAATTTCGGCACCTGTGAATATTTCTTATTCAGGAGTATACCAATGGTGGTATACTATAGGAATGAGATCTAATGTGGATTTATTTAATGGTTCTATATTCTTATTAGTAGTTGCAGCTTTATTATTATTTGCTGGTTGGTTACATTTGCAACCTCAATACAATCCAAGTATATCTTGGTTTAAGAACGCTGAGTCAAGATTAAATCATCATTTGTCTGGTTTGTTCGGTACTAGTTCACTTGCTTGGTCAGGTCATTTAATTCACGTTGCTATTCCAGAATCTCGTGGTCAGCATATTCGTTGGGACAATTTTCTGAGTTCAGTGCCACATCCTTTAGGATTAAACCCTTTCTTTAATGGTAACTGGTCTGCTTATGCTGAAAATCCAGATACTGCAGGTCATATTTTTGGTACAAATGAGGGTTCAGGTACAGCAATATTAACGTTTTTGGGTGGTTTTCATCCTGAAACAAAAAGTTTGTGGTTAACGGATATTGCTCATCATCATTTGGCAATTGCAGTATTATTTATAATTGCAGGTCATATGTATAGAACTAATTTTGGAATAGGGCATAGTATTGACGAGATTTTAAACGCTCATAAAGCACCAAGTGGTAATCTTGGCTTGGGTCATAAAGGTTTGTATGAAACTGTTAACAACTCTTTACATTTCCAGTTGGGCTTGGCATTAGCTTGTTTGGGTGTAATTACTTCTGTAGTTGCTCAACACATGTATGCTTTGCCTCCATATGCTTTCTTAGTTGAAGATCATACTACTATGGCTGCACTTTATACTCATCATCAATATATTGCCGTTGTGAAAGTCAATGTTTTGTAGTAAAATATGTATATTTATTATTTAACCATTTTTATATTGCTAATAATAATAGTAGATGGTAAAGCAGATAATCTAAAGCAAAAAACTTAATTTAATTTAAGAAAATTTATTTGTACTTAAATAAATTCAATAATTGAGGTTAATACAATATAAATTGTTTATATATTTCCGGTAAATATTTCAATAAATTTTAGAGAAAATTTTATTAATAAATTTTCGGTTTTAGCAAGAGACTATAAAAAAGACTTTATATTAGACGAAAAATCTTAAATAATATTTGTTTTTATTAATAAAATAATAGGTCAGAAGAGGATTAAAGAGAAATATATTTAGAATAGAAATCCAAATTTTTAATATTAAATCATTAATATATTTACATGTCGTTGTAATTTTAATATATTAAAAATTAACAGCTTAATGTTTTGGAAACTTTCATGTTACGTTGGTGAACGGTTAGTATTTAATATTTTGACTATCTAGTTTCATGTTTCATTATGACAGGTGCTTTTGCTCATGGTGCAATATTCTTTGTCCGTAATCGAATCTTAATAGTCCTATAGTGTTTAATTCTTTTTAGTTAATAAAAGTATCATTAATTTATTTAATGAAATAATTCAAGGGTTTTTATTATAATAAAAAATACAAGCTTAGAGACTTGAATTTTAATAGTTTAAGAAATTACATTAAGCTATAATATTGCTATTATAGAATCGTAAAAATTTTTTAAGTAAGGTTATAGTATCTTACTAAAATAATATATTATTTTAAATTAGGTTAATTTTATAATTTCGGAAAATTTAAAAAAAAATGCTAACTAGACTGGAGGTTTATTTTTGTATTAAATGTATTATAGGTATCAAATTTATTATAGGACTAAAGATTTAACTTCTAAATTTAAATACGTGTTTTTTAGAGGTATACGATTTTACACTCTAATTACTATACTTCACAAATGAAAAATAAAGTAAAATATTAAGTATTTAAATACTTTTTAATATATTATAGTTTATACTATTAAAATAAAATAATTAGTAGATTTTTTAATAGTATCAGGTTTTAGGGTAGAGTAATTTCATATTATATCAATTTTAAATGGGAATTTATTTTTAGTTTGAAGAATATTAAATTATAAAAAGTAATATTTAATCTGGAGTTATTGTATGGTTAGAAAATTATTAAAAAAAACAACTAAGTCTTTTCCATTGCTAAAAAAAAGGGAATGTATATATATACTGAACCTTGAAGTAAATAATGTTTTTGAGTTATTTGATACATTTGAATTTCAAGCGTCAAGAGATATTTTGATGAATTTTATTATAACAACTATTTCCATTTTTACTATGGCTCAAATAGCGATATCTGCAAAACCTGAAAATTTAGAATATTTAGATAAGTTGCCATCATATGTTGATATAAAAAGGAAATTCATATCCAGCTCTATAGGAAGAACTTTTGCAGCATGTTTGGGTTTTGCGCGTGCTCTACCTTATTTAATTCATGAAAAAAAGTTCCAGAATGAATATGTTGCATTAAATTCTATAAAAATAATTACAGATATGTTAAATAGTACCAGTTCAAATACAAAAAAATCTAAACCTTCTGTGTCAGATTGGCAAATTTACGCTATAGGGGAAATGATTGCAGCTCTTGGCCAGATGTTAAGTTGCCCTAGTACTAATTTGAAATTTTTAAACATTAATCAAAGAGAAGTGGTTTCGTATGATTTACGTCAATGTATAAGGAAATTAGGTCTTAATAAAAAACTATATTTGAAATATAATATCACTTTAAAGGATATTAAGGATTCTATACAAAACGTATATATGTTAGATATGAAAAGTATACCTATGAAAAAATTAATCTATACAGAGCCTATTATTATAACTTCTAGAATTCAAAATGAAATACTTGGAAATTCAATATTAAGAAATAACTTTTTTAATATTAAAGATTTGGAATATAAAGACTTAGTTTCTATGATGTGTGTAATTCAAAAACAAAAGTTTTTAACTAAGTATGAACTTATGGCTTACGATTTTGCTATAAAAGTTGGTGATAAAAATATTTTAAAAAAATATACAGAATTAATTAGAAAAAGATTAAATAATAAATGATATATATTATAATATAATAGAATTAGAAATATTGATATAAGTGATTATTAAAGCTGTGTACATAGAAATATGTATGCACAGCTTATGTGGGGAGGCTACTTTTATAGACTTCTACCAAGGAGATTATGACAGTGAAAAGAATAAAAATAATGTATTAGCTCGTATTTTAAACCATAAAGAGGCTATCATTTCCCATTTGAGTTGGGTATCTCTATTTTTAGGATTTCATACTTTAGGGATTTATGTTCATAACGATGTTGTACAAGCTTTTGGTGCACCTGAGAAACAAATATTGATAGAACCTGTTTTCGCACAGTGGATTCAGTCAGCTCATGGTAAAAGTTTATATGGCTTTGATTTGTTATTATCTTTGAATACAAGTAATGCTTCTGTTGCCGGAGAAAGCCTTTGGTTGCCTGGTTGGTTAAATGGTGTTAATGATAAAGCAGGCTCTCTTTTCTTACAAATAGGCCCTGGTGACTTTTTAGTACACCACGCTATTGCCTTAGGTTTGCATACAACAACTCTTATTTTAGTTTATCGGATCTAAATCGACCTTTCTTATCTTGACTGTAAAAGTATTAGTTTTTATAATCTTTTACTCACATATTTATATTAAGGTTTTTGCTCGAATAATTAATAAAGTACCAAAATTTAGAGACTTAATACTTAAATAAGTTGCTTTACTATTTTTATAGTAATTTAATTATTAGGATGTTTTGAGGGTTCCAAAAAGCTTTTATTCATAAATTTAAAACTTTTAGTTAAATTCAGACTTATTTTGTAAAACATTAAATTTACACGTTAGTAGTTTAAGGTCTGGGGAACTTTTTATTGTTATCCTAATATTTAATGTTTTTAATTTTAAAGTTAATGGTCGAAAGATTAACTTATGATGTGATTTTGATTTTTTATAATATCTTTATAAAATATCTTATAAGAATTATAAGGTGCGATATTTAACAAAGAATGCGTAATTTATTTATAAAATGAAATAACAATTTTAAGTATTAAAATTTTTATGGTGATAATTTATTTTATGTTTTTTATGTTTCCAAAAATAAATTTTTTGATAATTTTTGGTTTATTTCGAAAAGTTTTTTTAATTGAATAAAACTGAAATTTTTTATTTAGTTTTTAAATAAGCCGTGTACATTGAGAGATGTAAGCACGGTTTTTCAGGTGAAAAGTTTTAGTGTCTTTTCAACCTAGGAAAAGGTGCTTTGGATGCTAGAGGTTCAAGATTAATGCCAGATAAAAAAGATTTTGGATATAGTTTCCCTTGTGATGGTCCAGGTCGTGGTGGTACTTGTGATATTTCTGCTTGGGATGCTTTCTATTTAGCAGTATTTTGGATGTTGAATACAATAGGCTGGACTACTTTTTATTGGCATTGGAAGCATATTACTTTATGGCAAGGAAATGTTAATCAGTTTAATGAATCGTCAACATATTTAATGGGTTGGCTTCGTGATTATTTGTGGTTAAATTCTTCACAATTAATTAATGGTTATAATCCGTTCGGTATGAACAGTTTAGCGGTATGGGGTTGGATGTTCTTGTTTGGTCACTTGGTTTGGGCTACAGGTTTCATGTTGGGTGAGCATATACTGCAAAACTAATGTTTTTAGTTTTTCAGTGTATTTTAATCTTTTCTTTTTATTGTAAAATAAAATTTTATAAATTTAATAAATTATAAGTTTATATAATATGGAAATCAATTTCTATTTTGATAGTTTATCATAACTTTAGAGTAATCTTTGACTTATAAATAACATTTTTTTAATCAATTATTTTTGATAAGTAATTAACATTTTAAGATTTATTTTTGAACTTAGATTAACATAAAATTTGTATATTGAAATATGTATATACATAAAATTTGGTAATAAGTTTATTGTATTTCATTTTATATATTTAAATATGTTTTAATATTGTTGCTGTTGAAAGGAAAGAATTTGTTAAACAAATTTATGGTCTTATCTACGTTTAAACAACGAAGATTTAAAACTGCTTTTATTTTGAAGAAAAAAACATTAAATTTTAATAAAATATAGATTTACTTAAAAAAATTTTTTTCCTTTCTTTTTTAAGAAGAAAATAAATATTTGAAATATTTTTATATTTAAGAATGGAAAGCGTAATGAAATAAAAATTTCTAGTTACGTTTGGGGGAAGCTTTTGTAAGAAAATGTTCTTCGAATTCTATCCTATTTTAATTTCTTGGAGAGGCTATTGGCAAGAACTTATTGAAACACTTGTGTGGGCTCATGAACGTACTCCTTTAGCAAATCTTGTTCGTTGGAAAGATAAGCCTGTTGCATTGTCTATCGTGCAAGCTCGTCTTGTAGGTTTAGCACATTTCTGTGTAGGTTATGTTTTTACATATGCAGCTTTCTTGATTGCGTCTACATCAGCTAAATTTGGTTAAAAATACTCATATATTTTTACTTGCTAGTTATTTATTAGATTTTCTATTATAACGATGAAATTGGAATATAGTAATTGAATTTTAAAGATGTTTTTAAACATCAAATTTTAGTTTTCGAATTTAAATCGTCATAAATAGAGTTACAGTTTTACAGTTTTCTGTTTAAAATGTACATTTTTTAAATCTAATTTAAGGGTTTTGCTTAAAGATAATTAAAAGTTAAAGCTTAGAGACTTAATTATTGTCATAAATATTTGTTTTATAATTTGCTAGTAGGTAGTTTGTATTGGAATCTAAGTAAAAATTGAAATTTTTAATCCTGAATTAATTTTTATGATTCCTGAAAGTTATAATTTAATGTTCTAGAAAGATATTTAGGTTTATTAATATGATTATTCTAATAGCAAAATTTTGTGTTTTTTATATAAAAGTAATATGTGTGACGAAATATTACTTCATTTTTTGTTAATAGATTTTATTATTTTTAATTAAAGACTATTTAAAATATGTGATTCGATGTTAATCCCTAATTGCGCTATACATACGCACTAATAAAAATTAATTTATTTTTATATAATATTTATGTTCTGATTTTGACAATATATTTTATTTTCAATTATTTTATTCTATGAGCTTGTTAATACTTTATAACTCTTGAAATTCCAAATTGAAAATAACTTTACTGTTAGTACTTTATCCTTTACTTTCAATAGTATATTATAGAGTACTTTTTTGAACAGAATATAATGTTCATATCTTCGAAAATATTTAATTATAAATATATGTATTATGTTTTTAGAAAAGAAGCTTATAATACTTTAATTATATTAATTTATGGATTGAACAAAGAATATAAATTTATAGTTTTTTATTTAACTAACAGCGATTTGTTCATTGAAATGAGAAAAAATTGCAATAAACATACTATTTGAAGGAAATTTTTTACAATAGTCTTGTTTTTTGGAAGCAAAGCGTCAATGATATTTTATATTGAAACTTAAAAGTTTAGGGAATACTCATTTTTAATATATTATATATTTAATAAGTATATATTAATGTGAGCCGTATATATTAAGAGGTATTTGTACGGTTCGTTAGAGGAGGTGTTATTTTAGTTAACATTTCTATCATAAAGGAGTTTAATATGGCAGGTTCTACTGGGGAACGTCCTTTTTCTGATATTGTGCGAATTTTAATATTTGTATAATTATTATTATTTTAGTGAATTTCTAACCTTACTTATAAAGATAGAATATTTTTTAATATTTTAAGAAGGAAACATAGCATGAAATTAAACTGTAATAAATTTACATGTATAGGAGGTTGAAAATTTCATAATGATTTTTTAAGTAGTGAATATTTATTTAATATATATATATATAATTTTTTGTTTTTTGTGTTTTTAAATAAATATCTTTAAAAATTTAAATCTTATTTCTTTGCTAAAAGAATATTTTATTTAAAATATTTTATCATTATTAATGATATTTTATTGTATGAATTTAGTAATTATGCTAATTATTTTTTGTTTTAAATATTAGAAGATATTTTTCAGGTTTAACCGTAAGGATTTTGATCCTTGAAATGTAATTATTTTCGAATTTCTTATTTTTCAGGATTTTAGAGCTTAATGCAATTTGTCTTGCAAGTTATAGTTCTTTATAAGTGGTCTTTTTAAATAGATCAACTTTAATATTACTAGTATTCGTTATTGGGTTATTCATAGTGTAACAATCCCATCGTTATTTGTTGCGGGTTGGATATTTGTAAGTACAGGTCTGGCTTATGATATTTTTGGTACTCCAAGACCTAATGAGTATTTTACAGAAACACGACAAGAAGTTCCTTTGATTACTGATCGTTTTAATGCTTTAGAACAACTAGATCAATTAACTAAATAATTTTATGACAACAAATAAAGTAATTACGTATCCTATTTTTACATTTCGCTGGTTGGCAGTACATGCTTTGGCAATTCCTACAGTTTTCTTTATAGGTTCTATATCAGCAATGCAATTTATTCAACGATAAATTGTCTCAAAATTTAAGAAAACTAAGAATATAATTTTTGCGTTTATTTTTATTAGGTGATACCGAAAACATCTTATAATAAAATTTTATTTTTAATATATAATTAATTTTGTATCTTATTTTAAAGGGCAGCTTTATATTATATTGGCATTAAGGTTTTAATACACCTTTTCGTTAGATTTTTATTTCTTTTGATTTAATTATTTATTTTTTATTTTCAATTTTATGGTACAAGCAAATCCAAATAAACAAACTGTAGAATTAAATAGGACTAGTTTATACTGGGGCTTATTATTGATTTTCGTTTTGGCTGTATTATTTTCAAGTTATATTTTTAATTAAATAATACAGTGAATATACAAGTAAATATTAATTTTATTAACGTTATTATTAGTGATTTTTGGAGAAGTTTTTATGTCTAATTCAGGTACAACAGGAAGAATTCCTTTATGGCTTGTAGGAACAGTTGCAGGTTTAGCTGCAATTGCTTTATTAGCCTTATTTTTTTACGGCTCTTATTCAGGTCTTGGTTCTTCATTGTAATATCTTTTAAATTTGTTTATTTATTTTTATTAAATATATAAACAAATTTCTTTATTTCCATTTTAAAATATAGCTTTCTAATTTGTGATGTTTTTTGTTTTATTTTTCCGTTTTCAAAATTTAAATTTGGAAAGTGGTTTTTGTAATTTTATTATTTTATGATTGATTTAATTTAGTATTTTTTTTCTTTATAAGTAAATATTTTAAGTGTTTAGTAAAAGTGAGTATTCAAATTTTTTATAAAAGGGTAACTATTTTGACCCTTTTTTAAATCACAAGTCTTAACTGATAAATCAACTAAGCTTTTACAACAAAACAAGTATACTTTTGATGTTAGTGTTCGTTTGATGTGATTATTAGTATATTATCGAAAAACTTTTTAGTTATTTATATTTTAATGTTTGGTTTTTTAAGATGTTACCTTTTATTTCTAAGGCTTCTATAGTCAATTATTTAAATAAGCCGCAAGTAAAACAACTTATAGAAGAAGTTTTTGACGTAAAAGTAATTTCGTTAAATAGTTTGATTCTACCTAGTAAAAAACGTCGCTTAGGTAAATTTGAAGGTTTTAAAAACGTTAATAAACGCTTTTTTATAACAATATTATTGTGTTTTTCATTTAATATTAATAATTTGTTTTAATATATATATCCTTTTTTATAAGTTTTAAAAACTTTTTATTTTTATAAGTATAAGTTTAATGACTATATTTTAGCATCTGAGAAATTAATTCCTTTTTTCTCAACCTTTTGAAATTTCTGATTTTGTTTTTATATTTTTAGATGTAGGATTATTAATTTATACTTAGAGGTCGAATTTATTTTAAATTTAAATTTTAAATTGATTTTATTTTGTTAATTTTCTATTTTTTTAAGTTAAATTTTTTTGAAATGAAATATTTATTTTTAGTTTTTATGTCTATTCGTTTTTTTAAGCCATATACTGCAGGAACTCGTAATCGTTCTGTATCTGATTTTTCTGAAATTACAAAGTCTTTTCCTGAGAAAATCTTAACTTTTTATTTCCACCGATCAAAAGGCCGTAATCAAAGGGGGGTTATTACAAGTAGAAATTTGGGTGGTGGCCATAAACGTTTGTATCGTCAAATAGATTTTAAACGTAATAAATTGGGCATTTCAGCAAAAGTCGTTTGTATAGAATATGATCCTAATAGAAATTCACGCATAGTTCTTCTACATTATAAAGATGGCGAAAAAAGATATATTTTACATCCAAATGATTTAAATGTAGGTGATGAAGTTATTTCAGATTTTGATATTCCTATAAAAGTGGGTAATGCATTACCGTTAAATAAAATTCCTTTAGGAACAGATATTCATAATGTAGAGTTTCGAGTTTGAACTGATATATTCTTCATTTAAATATGAGTTTATAAATTTTTAGGTTTTATTCTAAAGTTAATAGCTTGTGCTTTTTTACTTTCACTAAAAGCAAAATTTCGTTTTATAAAGTAAGTGTATTGTTCTCATAACTTATTGTTATGAATTAATTTTTATGAATTTGATTTCATGAATATACTATATATTTAACTTAACTTTAAGTGGCACTCTTATTTTTATAAAATATAATGAATTTTTAACCAAAACAGTATTATTTTCAGTATTACTTATTTTGATTATAAGGATCTAATGTATTGTGATGGATTCTAAGCATCATTAGAATTTTAAGCTGATTAGAAAGAAATTTTTACTATCAGTTTTTACTCAGATTTATAAGAATCTAGATGAACCCAGGAAAGGGTGGTCAAATTGCTAGAGCTGCAGGAAGTTTCGCTCAAATATTAGCAAAAGAAGGATATTTTATAACACTTAAGTTACCTTCAGGTGAAGTTCGCTTTATAGAGAAATTTTGTTGGGCTACTATAGGGAAAATAGGAAATGTGGATTCTGCTAATATTCGATTGGGTAAAGCTGGTTGTACTCGTTGGCGCGGTCGAACTTCTAAAGTTAGGGGGGTTGTTATGAACCCATGTGATCATCCACATGGTGGTGGGGAAGGTAGAAGTCCTATAGGTCGTTCACGACCAGTGACACCATGGGGTAAACCAGCTTTAGGTAAAAAGACTAGAAAACCAAAAAAATATAGTAATATTTATATTGTTCGTTAATAAAGTTTTATTAGTGAAAACTTTCTTTTAATTTTAGTATTTTTATTAGTTGTTTTAATTATTTATTAGCTTATTATTTTAATTTGAAATTTATGTCTCGTTCTTTAAAAAAAGGTCCTTTTGTTGCGGCTTGTTTGTTAAAAAAGATTATTGAAATGAATTCTAAAAATTAGTGTGTCTATTTTTTATTCTATTGTATTTTCTAAGTCTAAGTTCTTAAGCTTATATTTAAATTTTATATTTCATATCTTTATATTCTTTTTAAAATATGTCCATTTAAATTTAATTTAAGTTTGTTGTTATAACTTGGTCACGTTCATCTACGATACTTCCTCCTATGATAGGTCATACAATAGCTGTTTATAATGGTCGTGAGCATATTCCTTTATTTATTTCAGATCAGATGGTAGGTCATTTATGATTCTGCATTATATTTTATGATTTATAAAAGTTTCTTAACTTTCTTATTTTCAAATGATTTATGTTTCTTATATTGAATTTAGTAATTTCTTGGGTACAATTCTGTAAAATTTTAATTTATATAAATTTATATTTACTTTTATTATATTTAGGTTTAATTTTTAAATTTCTAGTACTTTTTATACATTAGAGTGAGTGTTTATTTTAGCTAATTTGAAACATTTAAGGTTGCAAATTTTTTATTTAGGTTTTAAAATTATCTTTGGAATTTTTGTATTATTTTTAACGAAATTAATATTTTAATTTTTGTTTTATTTTAATATTTAATAATTTTAGTTAAAATACCAAAATTATAATATTAATATTATATCCTATTTGAGTTTGTTATATATATATAGGATTAGATTTTTTTAATGTATGTTATTAGATCTAGTAATAGTAAAAATTCTTATTTTAAATTAACTTTTTAATTTTGTAATTTTGTGTTTATAGAGGCGATTCTATTAAGCTATTTGGGATTAAAATTCTTTTTTTAGTTTTAAAAAGGCTTTTTTCTATTTTTTAAATTAGGTGAATTTGTTCAAACACGATTATATCGTGGTCATACAAAGGATGATAAAAAAGTAAAACGTTAATTACATGAGTTTTTTAATATGGAGAAGTATAAGATTTTTCTTGTCTTTAATACTTATGTAAAATTAAATTTTAGGAATTTTATTTTTATAAAAAAATGTTTTTATATTTGCCATGGGCGTTTAGTTCTTGGTGCTTATATTATTATTATGGTTATTTTTAGAGGTAAAATAAAAATTATTTTATTCTTAGATTTTTAATCTTTAATAATATGTTATTTTGGTGTTTTAATCTCTAAAGAAAGTTTAGTTATTGATTAAAATTTAAATCATAGGATTAATGTTTTGCGCTTTCTAGAAAGAAATTTTTGTTTTTAGTGCTAAAAAGAATTTGTAATTTATTATATTAATTATATGAATAATTTAGTTGTTAATCAAGCAAGTGCTTATTTAAAATATGTAAGGGTTTCCCCTTTTAAACTTAGAAGAGTTTTAGATCAAATTCGTGGCCGTTCTTACAATGATGCCATATTAATTTTGAAGTTCATGCCTTATAAGTCATGTACTTCTATTTTGAAAGTTCTTAATTCTGCAGCATCTAATGCAAAGTTTAAATTTAATACTAGTCCTGATAAATTGTTTATATTAGAAGCGCGAGTAGACAGTAATTCTTTTTTAAAACGTTTTCGTCCACATGCGCAAGGGCGAGGTTTTCCTATAAAAAAAAGAATGTCTAATATAGTTAGTGTTATCATATATTAAGTAGTATTTTATTTTTATAGGTAGTATTAATTTTTAATTAATTTTTTGTTTATAATACATTTTTATTTTTACATATAAATAATTTTTCAAAAGTTCAAAAATCATTTAATTGTCTATTACTTATATTGATTTAATTTTGTTTAGTATTTTTTAGTTTTCAAAGTGTAATGATAAAAGAGTCCTTAAATAATGTTTTGAGTTTCTCTTTAGTAACTTGTAATATTAATGATTTAGTTTTTAAGCGTTATAATTAGTAGTTAGGTAAGGATTTTTGAAGGGTTAGTTTATATATCTATTCATTTTAAGCTTGGTAGTTACTAGTTAGGTTATTATTTATGAAGATTAGTTTTTTAATTAAATACCTTATATATGTATATTTTTTTATATTTATTTATGGGTCAAAAAATACATCCTTTAGGTTTCAGAGTAGGTATCAGCATTGTGTTTTTGGCTTTAATTATTATTTTATAAATTTCATTTTTTGATTTTAGTAATAATTTCCAGTTTTTGTTTTATATCCTTTTATTGCGACAAGTTTTTGATGTAAAATTTTACATATGCTTTGAATTAACTGTTTTTTGATTTTAAAGTTAAACTTGCTATTTTATTTAAATAAAGTTTAAAAGCATATTTAACTTTTAATATAAATTTAGATATAATATAATTATCTACATTTAGAGTTTCTAAAAGGGCTTTTAGTTAATATTTTATATTAAGTTTTGTAAAACTTGTTACTTTTTAAATTAAGTAAGGGTTTTTTTATGTTTGTAGTTTTTATATTTTGCCATATGCACTTAAACGTGCGCGTATTGTTTTATAAGGGTTCTTACTTTCTACTTTAATGAGGGTTTACCTATTTTTTAAGCAACATTCATCAATTTGGTATTCAAAGCCTAAATCTTATTTAGAATTTTTAAAAGAAGATATTTTTGTTCGTAAATTTTTGAAAGAGAAGTTTGTAGGAATAGTTGTATCAAATATTGAAATAAAAAGAAAGTTAAATTACTTGGAAATTAATGTTACCTGTTCTAAACCTTCAGTTGTCATAGATATTAAAGGCAGTGCTTTATTCGACCTGCGAGAAGCTTTAATAAAAACTTTAGCTCAACGTTTTCTTGTTAAGCGTGATATTGCAATTAATATTGTTGAAATTATTAATCCAGATTCAAATTCTAAGGTTCTGGCCGATTTTATTTGTCAACAGTTAGAGCGACGTGTTCCTTTCCGTAAAGTGATGAAGGCAGCTATCTTGAGAGCTCAAAAAGCTGGAGTGAGAGGTGTTAAAATTCAGATAGCAGGTCGTTTAAATGGTGCAGAAATTGCAAGAACTGAGTGGATTAGGGAAGGACAAGTACCTCTTCATACAATTAAAGCAAATATAGATTATTGCAATTATAAGGCACGTGTGTTTATATTAAAATTACTAAAATTTTTATTTTTTTTTAACCTTAATTTTTTAATTATTTAGATTTTAAAAAGGATTTCAATTTGATTAAACGTTGTATGGAATTTTAGGTGTAAAGGTATGGATTTATATTATATAAAGTATTATTTTGTGTTATAAATATTATTGTTTTTCTTCGGATCTACATTGTCCTTTAGTTAATTAATTTACGTTAAACTAGAGTTTCTTTATTATGAATAAATAAAAAGAACTTAGAAATTTAGTAGTCTAATTTCCTTTTAAAGGTTTTTAATGTTGTTTTATCCATATTCTATACTTTTATTAGTAATCTATAAAAATATTTATTTTTATTATTTTATTCTCGTTATTTTATGCAATTCAAAACAGTTGTATATTTAATAAATAAAACTGGGGTTAATTTTTATTGTATTTGTAATTATTTTAATTGTATTAAAAACTATAGGTCAAAAGAGTTGTTCACAAAAAAGTTTTTGTTTCTAAATAAATCCTTTTTTGTGTATTTCGATATTAAACCTTTAAATAATGATTTATGAATGAATAATATAATAAAATTTTAAGACTAGAATTTTTTGTTAAAATTTCTAAAAGATGGTCGTATTTTAATAGGGGTTTAATTCAGTTAAAATTTTATATTGTGATAGTTTTATTATTTTAATTTAAATTGTGAGCCGTGTACATTGAAAGATGTATGCACGGTTTCTAAATGGGAGATAATTTTTATTAAAAATTATTTCTACGTAGGAGTTTTTAAGAATTTTTAATTAATATTTACTTGAAATAGATTTTTATGTCTTTAAAATCGTTATTTAATTCTTTTAAGGATTTGCATTGGTGTTTTGTTAATTGGAAAATAATTTTTGATTTTACTAATTTTATAAAATTTATATTTTTAATTTATAAACTTTATTTTATTTTAACTAATTGTAAATTATTTGTGAAATTTTAGTTTTATTCGTTTAAATTATCGAATTTCTGAATTGCAATATAAACTTTTAAACAGTATAACTTCATTAAATTTTAGTCTTTTTAGACATATTCAAAGATGGATTATTTTTAGTATTAGTGTTAGATTAAAGGTAGTAAAGGATAATATTACAGAAACTTCTTTAATTTGTGGACATTTCAACAGCTTTTCACTTAGTATAGAAGAAAAAATTCTTTTACCATTTTATTTAAAATTTTCATTATTGTCATCAGTAGCTTTTATTTCTTTAGATGATTATTTTACTGACAGCTCTTTTTTTAATTTGTATGAGAAATGTTTAGAATCATTATGGTATGTTTCAGTTTCGCCTTATTTAGAATATAATTCTGATCGCAATTCTTTTGGTTTTAGACCTTATAGGAGATCTGAAGATGTATTTTTTTATTTGAAGAATGTTTTTAGGAAAAATCTTATTCCATACTCAATTTTAAATATTAAATTTAGCCTTTTCTTAGGTTTAGGCTTGGATTCTCAAAACTGGTTCATAAATATTTTAGGTAGTAATAAAGGTATACTTAAGAATTGGTTGAAAAGAGTAGTTTATTTAAAAAATTCCAGTTACCATATTGATATTGCTAATATGACTAATTTTATTTTTATTAGTGCGTTGAGAAGTTCTATTAATGGATTAGTGTGAATTAAAAAATTGATATATTTAATGTATGGAATTATGTCCTTAAGTTAATTTTATAAAAAAATTTTTTAACTAAAATTAACATGGATTATTTTGCATTTTCCTTTAATGCTTTAATGTGTAGTCTAGAGTTTAATTCTTATTTTATATTAATTTTTGTTAATCTGAAATTTTTATTTTTATATTTTTGTATTAATTAAATAATTTGTGATATTTTTATGTGTCATAAGAGTTTTATAATGTTTTTTAAGATGTATGAAGGTCGATTCTTTCATTTACATTTTATTGAAAGAATTTTTATTTCTATGAGAATTTTATTATAACTAAAAGTCTTCCGTCATTTGATTTATTTGCTTTTAAGTACTATTTTCCATTTAGATTTTTAAGATATTTAAATACTTTTTTCATTTTTTCTTTAGGGGTAAGTTCTCTGTTTCATTTTTTTTCGTTTTTGGATGAATTTTTAAGTTTCAGGGGTCTTAAAATATTGAAAAGTGAAGTTAAGTTTTCTAATATTTTTATTGGATTTAACTTTATGGGTTGGAAATTTTGCTATTTAAAAAATAATTTTTTTGGGAGCGTCGTCTCTCACTTTACAGTTATCGTTCATAAAAGAAATTTGAAAACATTGCTTAAAAGTTTTAAAGGCAGTGATATTTTTTTATTAATAAAACGTGTTAACTATATAGTAAGTTATTGGATAAATAACTATTCTTTTTCTTATAGTTTATGGGATATTTCAGCAGAATTAGATGTATATTTAAATAAGTTATTTTGGATTTTCGTTAAAAGACGACATTCTCGTAAAAACAATATTTGGATTTATTCTAAATATTGGAAATTTTTAATGGGAAGGTTTTATTTTTATAGTTTAAATCCTTTAAGTGGTAATATTTGTTTTTTGAAATCACATAATTTAATTAAGTCCAAAATTTATAGGCTTCCGTCTTCACTTAATATTTATTTAATTCCAGATTTGTTCAAATTGAATATTTTATGGTATAAAAAGATTTCAGTTTTGTTTACAGGTTTGTTTAAATTATTATATATAAATCAGTATGGAATTTGTCCATATTGTAATAATTTTATAAATAAACTTTCATTTGCAAAAATAAGGATTTTGAGATTTTCGTGGTCCAATCCGTTATTTTCGGGTAAGTTTTCTAAATTAATACTTTTGCATGTTAATTGTCAGATTATTTAGAAAGTTATATTTAAAAATTTATTTATTTATTTAAGGAGTTTTCATGTTAAGTCCAAAGAGAACTAAGTTTCGAAAATACCATAGAGGTAAAATGAGAGGTAAAATTAGTTTTTGCTTGTTTTAAATAGTTTATTGTACATTTATATTTAATATTTACGTAGAATTTAGTTTTTGATCATTACAATTCATAATTATTTAATAAAAGATATAGTTTTTACTTTTTTGATAAAATAGTTTTTGGTGAATTTGCATGTGTGGCATGTTTTGTATTCTTTGGGTGTATTTTTATATGAAATTAATATTTAGTTTAGAATAAAATTTATATTCTTTATTAACATAAATATTTACTATGTTTTTTTTCTAGATTAATAGTTTATAAAAATTTATTTTTAAATTTTAGTTTATTGTAAGAAACTAACTCATTGTTTATAAAAATTTATTTTTAGATTTAATATTGTAGACTCAAAGAACTTGTTTCTAATATTCTTTTTATTAGTATTGAATTGCTTTCATTTTAGTTTAGTTTTCGATAGCTTAGTATTTTTTATTTTAAGACTTATGCACTAATTTGCATTTAATTTTTTTTGAAAATTTTTTTATTTCTATTACAAGCTTTAGAACCTGGTTGGATAACTTCACGTCAAATAGAATCTGCATTGTTATTTAAAGTATTTTTAGTTATTTATTTCTTATAGACTATTCTTTTATTTTATTGGTTTATTCTTTTTAACTTACAAAAAAAGTTAATCTATTTTATTCGTCGTGTGATTACACGTTATGCGCGTCGTGGTGGTAAGCTTTGGATACGAATATTTCCAGATAAACCAGTTACTTTCCGAGCAGCGGAAACTAGGATGGGTTCTGGTAAGGGTAATGTAGAATTTTGGGTGGCTGTAGTGAAGCCAGGTAAGGTTCTATATGAAATTATGGGTATTTCTAGCGTAGTAGCTATTTCTTCTTTGAAAACTGCTGCTTATAAAATGCCTGTTAAAACTAGAATAATTTCTAAAATTAAAAATTAAAATTAAATTTAATTTTTTAATATTTAATTGATTTTATTTACATGTTTAAAGTGTTTTCTATTAATTCAATTTTTATTATGATACAACTTCAAAGTTATCTTAATGTGGCAGACAATACAGGTGCACAAAAAGTAATGTGTATTCGTGTTTTAGGTTCAAATTCAAAATATGCAAATATTGGTGATACAATCGTCGCTGTTGTTAAATTGTGTAAATATTTTTAGAAATTTTTATTTATTTTTTTATTTAATAAAAATAATTAATTTTTTCCTTTCTTTTTTTTAAGTTTTTCTATTTTTTCAATGCTGTACCAAATATGACTGTAAAGAAATCCGATGTTGTAAAAGCTGTGATAGTTAGAAGTCGAAAAGGCTTACGTAGAGAGAGTGGTATGGTGATTCGTTTTGATGAAAATGCTGTTGTTTTAATAAATCCTGATGGATCTCCTAAAGGTACTGTTTGAATTTTTTTGTGTGTTTTAATAGAATTTTAATTCTATTAAGCGTCAAAATTAACTTAATAGTTTTACTTTAATTTGGTTAAAAAGAAAATTTCTTAATTATTTTGTTAATTTAATTTAGTTTTATAGTACTTAAATTATTAATTTATTATGTTTTATTTGATACTTTTTAAAAAGTGAATTTTTTTTCTGCTTTTAGAGAGTTTTTGGTCCTATTGCTCGTGAGTTACGAGAAAGAAAATTTCTTAAGATAATTTCTTTAGCTCCAGAGGTATTGTAATTTTGTTGAAATAAAGTTTTGTAGATTTTTTTATTTTTTAAGGAGTTTTTATGCAAAGATTAAAGTCATTTTATTTAAAAGATATAGTTTTTCGTTTACAAAAAGAATTTAGTTTTAAAAATATAAATCAAGTTCCTAAAATAGAAAAGGTAATTATTAATAGAGGATTTGATGAGTCTTGCCAAAATGCAAAAATTTTGGATGTCTTATCGAATGAACTTAGTTTAATTTCAGGCCAAAAACCTTTGATAACGAAATCAAAGAAAGCTATAGCCAGTTTTAAGGTAAAAGAGAATATGCCCGTTGGTATGTTTGTTACTTTACGTGGTGAAAAAATGTATAGTTTTCTGGATCGTTTAATTAATTTGGCCTTACCAAGGATACGTGACTTTCAAGGTATTAGTAAAAAAGGTTTTGATGGTTCTGGTAATTTCAGCTTAGGTTTATCTGAACAATTAATGTTCCCAGAAATCGACTATGATAAGGTTATTAAAGTAAAAGGTATGGATATATCAATAATTATTAATTCGGGTAGTCGTGATCAGTCTTATTTTTTGTTAAAAGAATTAGGTTTTCCTTTTTCAAATTAATTTTTTCTTTATAAAAACAAAACTTTTTAACTTAAATTCTATTAGCGCAGTAGTTTTACTTAAACTTAAAAGTGATTAATTATGCTTTTCTTTTTTTTGCTTATTAATTTTTTTTTGATTTTATATGCAGTGTTTTAGTTAGAGATTTATGTTATTATTATTGAATATTTTTATATCGTAATTATGGTAAATGTTGATTTAGTAGGTTGTGTATTTACTGACTATATATTTTAGTGTATATATATTTATAAATAATTATTATTTATCTTTTTATTTTTGTAAGAATTTTTATTATCTTTATGGATATGTTAACTCGAATAAGAAATTCGAATCTACGTCGTTCACGTAAAGTTAAAGTCATTAAGACAAATTTAACGTTAAATATTGCAAAAATACTTAAGCAAGAAGGTTTTATTGAATCTTTTGATGTGGTTTCAAATTTAGAATTAAATAATTCTTATGATTTCATATTAATAACTCTTAAATTTAAAGGCTTAAAACAAAAGCCTTATATAACACAATTAAAGCGTATTAGTAAACCAGGGTTTCGAGTATATGTGAGTCATAATAATATACCAAAAGTATTGGGTGGTATCGGAATTGCTGTTTGTTTAAGTAAGATTTAACACTTGAAAAAAAATATATTTTTTTATTTATTTGTTAAAAAATAATTTTTTTATTTTTTAATAAATAATTTTAGCTTATTTGGAGAGTGTTTTTAATTATTGTTTTAGTTGTTTCCAATTAAACATTTGCATTTTAATAAAAAATAGTTCTTTATATTAAGCGTTTAGAAATTTCAAGGAATACTTTTATTATTTTTGTGATATTTTAAGAATTACAATGTTTTTAATTCTTTTATATAGGTTTTTATACATAAAACTTGAGCCGTAAGCTTTCATTAAGCTTATACTGTATTCTATTGAGTATTTTAGCAATTTTAACTTTTTTATCAACGTCGAAAGGTTTGTTAACAAATAATTCTGCAAAAGTAAATAATTTAGGTGGTGAAGTTCTCTTTTATATATGGTAAATTTTCAAATGTAGTTTTTGTTTTTAAGTACTTTTATCTAAATAAGTTTGGTTTTGTGATTAAATTTTAATTAATTTTATGAAAGTTCGCTCTTCGGTTAAAAAAATATGTGAGAAATGTTTCCTTATTAGAAGGAAAGGTAATTTAATAGTTATATGTATAAATGCCAAACATAAACAGCGTCAAGGTTAATGATATAATCCTTGCACGCATTTATGGCTGAGTGGACGATAGCACGGGACTCATAATCTCGCTCTGAAAAGACGTCGCTGGTTCGAATCCAGCTAAGTGCATTTGGAGTTATGTAAATTAATTTTATTTTAGTGAGCCTAGGGTTTCATTTATATATTTTAAAGGTTTGTCAAGTTTTAAATTTTAATATATTCTTATTTTTATTTTTATATATCAAAGTTTAATTAATTTAGGATTTTATATATTTATCATGTCAAAAAAAAGTGTTATAGAAAGAGATAAAAAACGTAGATTGTTATTTAATAAATACAACGTTTTACGTAAAACTTTGAAAGAAAATATAAAAAGCTCTATAAACTTTGAACAAAAATTTAATTATTATTCAAAGTTACAGGAGTTACCTAGAAATAGTTCATTTATAAGAATATTAAGTTTAATTTTAATTTTCTTTTCGATATTTTAATATTATTTAATGAAATTTATCTTGTGTTTTTTAATTTTAGATTCTTTTAAAATCAACTAACATTGTGCTTCCTTTATTTTTTAAAATTTTTAATTTTTTTATTTAAAAAAATAATTTTTTTGGATGATATTTTTGTAAATATGCAATATTAATTTATGTAAAAGTTTTTAGTTTAATTCATAAAAAATAGATGTTTGGTTACTGGTAGAGCAAGAGCATATTATAGAATGTTTGGGTTGTCTAGACATGTTCTGCGAGAAATGTCTCATTATGGTTTCCTTCCTGGTGTAAAAAAGTCAAGTTGGTAAAATTTTTTATTAATAATATATGTAATTTTCATTATTATTAATAATAACTCGTAGTTAAGCTCGGATAGCTCAGTTGGTAGAGCGAAGGACTGAAAATCCTTGTGTCACCAGTTCAAATCTGGTTCCTAGCATTTTAAGTTTACAAAAACTTTGTTAAGTTTTGTAAGGCGACATTGCCAAGTGGTAAGGCAATAGATTGCAAATCTTTTATTCCCCAGTTCGAATCTGGGTGTCGTCTTAACTTTGAGAATTTTGTTTTTTATTAAATTAAAATACTTTGCTTTTTGCTTTAATATATCTATTTATATTTATTTTTAAAATCTTTTGGAGTTTTTATGGTTAGTTTAGAAAAATTACTTACCTCTAGTGTTCATTTGGGTCATAAGGTGCAGCAGTGGAATCCAAAAATGAGTCCTTACATTTATGGTGAAAGAAATGGCGTACATATTATAGACCTTTTGCAAACACTTATATGTTTGGAAAGAGTTTGTTTTTTCTTAAAAAATATTAAGAGAAATAAAAAAAATGTTTTGTTTGTAAGCACAAAACCTCAATTTGCTTCAGTTATTCAATCTTATGCTTTAAGTTGTAATGCCCATTATGTTAATCAACGTTGGTTAGGTGGAATGCTAACGAATTGGTCAACAATTAGAAAATGTATTAATGGTTTACAATTATTAATTAAACAAGAGTCCGATGGAAGTTGGGATCGAGTTTCGAAAAAAGAAGCTTTAGTATTGAAGAAAAGAAAAGCTAAGCTAGAAAGATATTTTATGGGTTTATTGAATATGAATAGCCTTCCAGATGTCGTAATTTTGATAGGTCAACATCGTGAATTAAATGCTGTTAAGGAATGTATCAAACTTAAAATACCTTTAATAACCATTCTAGATACTAATTGTGATCCAACTATGACAGATTTTTTAGTACCTGCTAATGATGATTCAATAGCATCTGTTTCTCTTATTTTGGAGGAGTTTTGCAATTCCTTGAAGATTTAACATTTTTTTGAGAATTGAAGTTTTCGTTTATATTTTTAATTTTTGTGATTTTTATTAAAAATTATTTTTTTAATTTTTATTTTGTAATTTAATGACATGTTCTACTTAAAATACATTGAAAATGCTTCTTGTTAATTTCTAATTATGAATATTAATATTTTTTTAAATACTAGTTACCTTGTGATTTATTAATAGTTATTTTTATATTTTGACTTTATAATGTATAGTTTTTGTAATTTTCCATTATTAACTTTATTTTTTAGTTTATTAAGTTTACTATGTTATTAGAATCTTTTAATTAGCAAATGTCCTGAGCTTTTATTAATAACGTTCATTAAAAAATTTTTATTTTATATTTTAATATCATTATGGAACTAACTTTTATGTTTTTTATAGAAAGTTTTCGTGTAAATTTTTTTGTCTTGATTTTGAGTATTTTTAAGGTTTTTGTTGTGTTAATGATTATTATTTCTTCTTAGTTTTTATAAGAGATTTATTCTATTTATATTTAATTATTTTATTGAAGTTGGTCAACATTTTTATTGGTCAGTTTTAGGCTTTCAAGTTCACGGTCAAGTTTTAATAAATTCTTGGATAGTTATATTTATAATTTTCTTGCTAAGTATCCTAACAACTCGAGATTTGAAGGTTATACCTGAAAAAGGCCAAACTTTCATAGAGTTTGTTACAGAATTCATTCGTGATATAGCGAAAAGTCAGATAGGTGAGAAGGAATTTAAAAGTTGGGTTCCTTTTTTAGGTACTATGTTTCTTTTCATCTTTGTTTCAAATTGGTCAGGAGCATTGGTTCCTTGGAAGATTTTTGAACTTCCTAATGGTGAATTAGGTGCTCCTACTAATGATATTAATACGACAGCAGGTTTAGCAATCCTAACTTCTATTTCGTATTTTTATGCAGGACTTAGTAAAAAAGGCTTAGGATATTTTTCGAAATACGTGCAACCTACTCCAATATTATTGCCAATCAATGTTTTGGAAGATTTTACAAAACCTTTGTCTTTAAGTTTTAGACTTTTTGGTAATATATTGGCGGATGAATTGGTAGTAGCGGTGTTGGTTTCCTTGGTTCCTTTAGTAGTACCAATACCCTTAATTTTCCTTGGTTTGTTTACAAGTGGGATTCAGGCGTTAATTTTTGCCACACTTTCGGGTTCTATGTGCTTTAACTTTTTTTCAATCTACTTTAAAAGAATCTAATTTTGGGATTTTTGTTAAACTATTAATTGTATTTATTTTGTTTTTTTAGATAAATTTTTTATTTAATTGTTATATATAGGTGAAGCTATGGAAGGTCATCATTAGTTCGATTTCAATGTTTTTTTATTTAATTAAATAACTTATTAATTTGTAAGTTAGTCAATTTTATTTTTTTTAAGGAGAAGATTATGAATCCTATTATTTGTGCAGCTTCTGTTATTGGAGCTGGATTAGCTATTGGTTTAGGTGCGATAGGACCTGGTATAGGTCAAGGAACAGCATCTGGAAAAGCTATTGAAGGTTTGGCACGTCAACCAGAAGCTGAAGGTAAAATTCGTGGTACATTGTTATTATCACTAGCTTTTATGGAAGCTTTAACAATTTATGGTTTAGTTGTAGCTTTAGCAATTATTTTTGCAAATCCTTTTGTTTAATTTTATAGGCCATATAAATTTTTTTGGTCTATAACTATAATTGTTTACGAAAATGTATATATTTTAGGAGATTTTAGGTTGTGATAAATAATATTAATATTTGTATGTTTATTTCAGAAAATAAGGAATTTGGAATAAATACGGATCTTTTTGAAACTAATGTTCTTAACTTGTCAGTTGTTATAGGTGTTTTGGTTTGTGTGTCAATTTATTAAACAGTTTTTAAGTACGGCTATTGCTGTTATATAATTTTGTTAATATTGAATTCTTAACTTTCTTTTCGCTAAGTAAAACTAGTATATTTTATATGTAATGTGAAACAATATTTTACATTACATATAAGGCTAATTTAGATAAAACTATTAATCTTTTATAAAGTCATATATTTTATTACTAAAGTGAATATAAATTATTTTTAAAGTTATTCTACTTTAATTTATTATTTAATGTGAACTTGATTTATAGATTTTTATTTTTAACTTTTTTAATTGACAAAATATTGTTTGTATCCTTTAATTTAATATTATTATGTGGGATATTTAGGAATTTTAATGTTTATTTATTCATTTATAAAATCAAAATATTACCGAAATTTGTTTTATTTTGATTGAGCCGAATGCATGGAAGTGTGCCAGTTCTGATCTGAAGAGGGTAATATACCTATCTAATATTATGGTAGAATTGCTTTTTTCGACACGTTTCTTTTTACAAAATAAAGTAAATATTTTAGCACCTTTTGTTTTTATAATTTTAATTATTTAATTTAGTAATTAGGTGGTATTTTTGAGTTAACTTTTATGCAACTTAAGGGGTAATTTTTTATATTTTAAGCAAAGTAAGTTATTACAATCTTGTAAGGATTTAACACATAATATTTTATTAAAACGTGTATACTTTTTAGTTAGTTATGCTTTATAATTAATTTGGTTTATTTGTATTAGACATTATGTTTACATGTTAATATAAGTCGAATGCATTTAATTATGCTTGTTCTTTCTTTAAGAAGAAATTTTTTCTATCTTAAATAGGTGATTTAATAAATGAACGAAAAAACACTATTTTAAAAAATTTGCAAGATGCTGATAACAAATTTCGCGAAGCTGAGGAGAGCTTAAGTTTTGTTAAAAAAAATTTAGAATTAGCAAAAACTAAAGCGGAACAGATTCGTAATCAAGGATTGGTTTTATCTAGTCAAACTTCAAAAGTTTTACTTGATTCTATAGAAGAAGATATTAAGCGTTTAAAATCGTCAAGCTTATCTTCTATTAGATTTGAGGAGGAAAAATCTATTAATGAAGTTTGTCAAAAATTAACTTATCTTGCTTTTACAAAATCTGTAGATAACTTAATGAAGCGTTTAAATGTTAGTCTTCAAAAAAGAATCGTATCGCAAGGTATTGATAAATTGTCTATTAAATTTTTAGCTCGTAAATAAAAATTTTAAATATCTAATTTAATAGATATTTTTATTTCTTGTATTAATTGTATATTTTAGTTTATTTAGTTGTGTTTTTAATGTTATTTTTTTTGTAAATTTATGGTAAAAATTCGTCCTAATGAAGTTAGTAAAATAATTCGTCAGCAAATTGAAAAGTATAATCAAGAGCTTAAAGTTGTAAATGTCGGAACTGTATTACAGGTTGGGGATGGCATTGCAAGGATTTATGGTTTAGAGAAGGTTATGGCAGGTGAACTTGTAGAATTTGAAGAAGGAACTGTAGGGATTGCACTTAACCTTGAATCAGATAATGTAGGTGCTGTTTTAATGGGTGATGGTTTGAGTTTACAGGAAGGTGCTTCTGTTAAAGCTACAGGTAAAATAGCTCAAATTCCAGTGGGTGAAGGTTTTTTGGGCCGTGTTGTTGATGCTTTAGCGCGCCCTATGGATGGAAAAGGGGAGATTTCTAGTACTAAAACTAGACTTATAGAATCGCCTGCACCTGGTATTATTTCACGTCGTTCAGTTTATGAACCTCTCCAAACGGGGCTTGTTGCTATTGACGCTATGATTCCGATTGGCCGTGGTCAACGTGAACTTATTATTGGTGACCGTCAAACAGGTAAAACAGCGGTAGCAACTGATACTATTTTGAATCAAAAAGGTGAAAATGTTATTTGTGTTTATGTTGCAATTGGTCAAAAAGCTTCCTCTGTAGCTCAAATAGTTACAACTTTAGAGCAACGTGGGGCTATGGATTATACAATTATTGTAGCCGAAAATGCAGATTCTCCTGCAACATTACAGTACCTTGCTCCATATACGGGGGCAGCTTTAGCGGAGTATTTTATGGTGCGACCTTTGTATTCAATTTTAATTACTTGTTATTAATTGAATCTTGTATCTTTTGAAGTCATTTCTAAACTTCTTCACTAAGTGAAAAGGGGTAGAATTCCCTGATATTATATTTAATAAATATTCAAGTAATAAATATTTATTAGTAATTGTTAAATTATTATTATTAAATTTTAGCGAAAAAGATTTTATACATATGAATTTTATTAAATTTCTTAGTTTTAAGCGCTTTTAATTTTTAATTAAGAAGATTGCATTAAACATGTCGTAATATGTTAATGTTATTATAGAGAGAATCTTTTGGTATAATGTAAAATTATGTTTGTATTTCTTTTTTCACTTGGAAAAGGTTAACTTTAACTTTTATTGTAAATGTTTAGTATTTTATATAATTAAAATAAGAATACTCTAAAGAATAGATTCTCAAGTTTTTCGATTAACCATGTCTATTTATATAGAGAGCGTGAGCAAAGCTATAAATGTTTTTTATCTTTTGTTTACAGGAGCCGTATGATTTAAACATTTCACGTACGGATCTGAATACGGGTCAAAGGTATTCTACTTAGACCTAGATTAATTATACAGGTCGTCACACGCTTGTTATTTATGATGATCTTTCTAAGCAGGCTCAAGCTTATCGACAAATGTCATTGCTTTTGCGTCGTCCTCCAGGACGTGAAGCTTATCCAGGTGATGTTTTCTATTTGCACTCACGTTTATTAGAGCGTGCAGCCAAATTGAGTAATGAACTTGGTGAAGGTAGTATGACTGCGTTGCCTATTGTTGAAACTCAAGCAGGTGATGTTTCTGCTTATATTCCAACTAATGTAATATCGATTACAGATGGTCAGGTTTTCTTGTCTGCGGACATTTTTAATTCAGGAATTCGTCCAGCTATAAATGTTGGTATTTCTGTTTCTCGTGTTGGTTCTGCAGCCCAGATCAAAGCAATGAAGCAAGTTGCTGGTAAATTAAAATTGGAACTTGCTCAATTTGCTGAATTGGAAGCATTCTCCCAATTTGCTTCTGATTTAGATCAAGCAACTCAGAATCAATTAGCACGTGGGTCTAGATTGAGAGAATTATTAAAACAATCACAGTCTTCTCCGCTTGTAGTTGCTGATCAAGTGGCAACTATTTATACTGGCATAAATGGTTATTTGGATGATATCGAGGTAGAGAATGTTAAGTCTTTTCTTTCGGGATTAAGAGAATATATAAATACTACTAAACCTAATTTTAAACAAATAGTAGAAAGTACTAAAACTTTCACTCCTGAGGCTGAAAGTATTTTGAAATCTGCTATATTAGATTATAAAAAGACTTTTGTTAAGTAATTTTGTTTGTATATAATAGTTTTTATCTACAAACAAATATTTTATATGTGATTATTTAAAATATTTATTTTTCGTTTATTTCCATTATAGATATATTAGTTCTTTAAATTATTTAAACTGTATACGTTTTAATTTTGAAAAATTTTTATGAAATTTTTGACTTTTCAAAAAAATTTATCTTTATGTTATGTATTTAATTTTAATACTTTATTTTTAATTTTTAATTTAAAATGTTCAGAATTTTAGAAGGATGTTTTCTATCTTATATTCAGAAGTTATTGATTATAAAAACATTTATTTACTTCGCAAATTTATTACTGTTCAAGGAAAGATACTTCCTAGAAGACTTACTAAACTTACAGCAAAACAGCATCGTTTTATAATGAAATCTTTTAGATTTCTTTAAATTATTTATAACTTTAAATTATTTATTTTTTTGTTAAGTTATTGTTTTCTATTTTACTTTGTAATTAGAAGGAGTTTATTTGGGTTTTAATAAGTTATTTAAATTTAATATAGTATTAATATTTAATTTTAATTATTTTTATTTTTACTTGAATTAGATAATATGTGTTTTGTGTGTATCTTAAGGTTTTTATTCTTTCTAATATTTTATTTGTTTCTATTTAAATTTTTTATCATTTGTAATATAAAGGTTTTTTACACTTTTTAACTTAACAACTGGAGTTTTATTCATTTGTAAAAAAGTCTCGTATTTTAGGTTTACTTCCATTTGTAAATAAAGATAATTCTTAATTAATCTTTATTTGCACAATTAATTAATAAATTATAATTTTATATTTTGTTTTTAAATAAAATAAATATTTTGTAAACAAGTTATTTATTATTTACAAAATATTTTGTATTTATAAAATGTCAGGGAAAAATCTGTTTATTTCTATTATTAAGCTTGCACTTAATACAAGCCATATAGCTGCAATGACAGGTGCTGTAGATAAATACGTAGTTAAGTTTTTCATATTGTTTTTTGTAAGATATTCTAATTTTAATATTATATATATATAAATGTAACTGTTAATATTATACATTTAATTTTAAAGTTTATATGTTGTTAATCATAGATTGGCTATTACTTTTCGGGATGTAGCGCAGTTTGGTAGCGCATTGCATTTGGGATGCAAGGGTCGCAGGTTCGAATCCTGTCATCCCGATGTCATAGGAGAGGTGTCTGAGTGGTTTAAAGTACTGGTCTTGAAAACCAGCGTAACATTTGTTACCGAGGGTTCAAATCCCTCCTTCTCCGATTTTAGGTAATTTTTGAATTTTTAAATTAATCACACGTTACTTTTGATGAATTTTTTCTTTTAATTTGATCTTATTTTATTACTTTAGATTTTGTATATTGATTCTTTAATTAGTTTCAGAGATGTTTTGATGCTTTGAAGGGGCGTGATAGTTCTTTTTGTGTTGATTTCAATAAAAATTATTTTGGAGTTTCTTTTTATTTCTTATTAGTTAATGTAGGGTTCATTTTTTCATATCTTGGAATAAAAAAGATTTTTGAATATAATATTAATTTGATTTTGTAATATTTAATAATTTTTGTTTTAATCTCATATATAATTTGTTACTAGTACTAATGGACAGTTTTCAGTTTTCCTGTTTTTTATTTTTAAATAATAACTGGCATTACATTATGAATATAATATCTATGTTAATGTATAAAAATAGTAATTATTTTATTTTAAACTTTTAATGTATAACATATTTTTATTTCTAGAAGTGCTTTTAATTTAATTTGGTTAGAAAATATTGTACATAATTGTTTATTCCTATTTAAAATTCTTAATTTTTGGTTTGTAATAATTTGGCTTGCTTTTGTGCTTTTTTCTAAATTTATTAGTAAGATTTTTTTTTTTAAACTCTCATAGTTTTTAGAATTAAATTCTAAATTTTTGAAATTTTCTATTAATTCGTAACATGGTAAATTTATAGAGTTCAGAGTTAAAAACTTATGCATAGGTAAATATTTACTTTCTTCCTTAGCTTCATGTTTTAGAAATAAATTAACTTTTGTTATTTTAATTCCGTTTATAAGATCTTTTAATTATTCTTTTTTATAAAAAAAAAAATTTTATTTTGATTTACAGTAAGCTTTGTATTTTATTTAAATGTTATTTATATTTTAAATCAATCACATAACATTTTTTAAAAGAACTCTACGTATTAAGTTTCCTAATATTGCTATGTCTTTTTCTTTATCGGTTTTTAGTTGTAATAAAGAAAAATTAGTTTTATTGTTTTTATATTTTTTTACTAAGATTATTTTTAATAATTTCATTTTGAGGTATAAATTATTATCCCAATTATAACGCAAGGTTTTATTTATTTATTTTACTTTATTAAATAATTTTTATTAATTTTTCAGTTTAATATAAATATTTTTTCTATATTTTTGGATTGTTTCCATCCTTAACATAATGATATTTGAACTTACGTTAAATTATATATAGATTGAAAGAAAATACTTATTTTCTTTCAATCTATGTTCTTATATTACCATATAATTCAGAGTTCCTACTAATATTACTAGTGCTGTCCAAGTTGCGGCGCCTAGCAATAATAAGCTTTTGTTTTCGTTCCATCCATTTGGTGAAGCAAAAACGACTGGAACACTAATAACTAATACAAAAGAAAAAGCGATTAGTGCTAATAAAGAAGCTTGAAAAGTTAAAAGAAGCATATTAATTTGTTTAAACTATAATTATACACTTAAACCTTTATTTTAGTGTTTTAATAAATATGTCATAAATTATTTAATTTCGAATTTTTATTTTATTATTACTGATGCACCAGCTTCTTCTAACAATTTTTTCGCTTCTTCAGCTTTTTCTTTTGTTAATCCTTCACTTACAACTTTAGGTACTGATTCTATTAGATCTTTAGCTTCTTTTAGCCCTAAAGAAGTTATGCTGCGTACTGCTTTAATAACTGTTATTCTTTTTGCTGTAGGCACTTCTTGTATAACTACATCAAATTCTGTTTTTTCTTCTATTGCAGCTGTTTCTGTTTTGGCTACTGCAGCGTTAGCTGTGTTTATAGCAGAATATGTGGGAATGCTAGTATCTACGCCGAATGTTTCTTCCATTAAATAAAACTTTTTGTTTTAGTATTTTACTAGAGTAAATATATGTTATGTTTTAGTTATACATTTTCTATTTTATTTAAATTTTTAATTGTTATAAGCACAAAATTTTTTTGATTAATTCTGAAGCCTCTAATAAACTTATATTTTTAAGTTTTTCGATTATTTCATCTATTTTTGTTGACATATAAATAATTTTATTATAATATTTTGGTCGATATAATACTCCTTTTAATTTTAAAAATAATATGATACTAAAATAATATAGATTCTCGTTTTAAATTATTAATTTATCGTTTTGAAAACTGCGAAGCCTTACGGGCTTTTTTAAGCCCATATTATTAAACTAGAATATTTTTATTCTGTTTTTCGAACTAAACATTCTTATGTTTTTTAGCTCTAGTATTGTTGTAATTTAAAGTAATTTTATTTTACCTTTTTCTTAAAATTAGTTTTATGTTAAATTATCTAATCAATTTAACTGTTTTTTAAATTTAATAGGTCTTTTTATCGTACATAATTTTTAAAAGAAATTTCTAGTTCTATTAATTCTTTTCTCTTTTTTGGAAAAAAATTATATATTTTCCTGTTACGATATTGTAATGCATGATTAATACTTTTTTTAATATTTTTATTATTGAATTTACATTTGGTATTTTCATATTTAAAGTTATTTTCTTTTATATTAAATAACAGTTCATACTTCTCCTTTCTTTGCATTGTGAATTTCTTGTTAAAAATCCTTTTTCTTTTAGTTTTCTTTTTTCCTCATCCGTTATTATATAGCATAAAGCTCTAGATATACCCAATTTTAAAAGATTAGCATTAACACTCTTATTTTAGCTAGAAAAATAATAAATTTTAAAATTATCTAGTTTATGAAGTTTTTAAATATAAAATATTTGTTTTATTTTATTAATTCACTCTATTGCTTCTGACTGTCCAACTAATCCGCCCCCCATAGATTTAATGTTGAAATTATAATCTTTTTCTTTTCCTAATAAATATAAAGGAGATTTCAAGATTTAGTCAATGAGTTTTTTGACTTATCGTTAAATAATAAAAAAATCAAAATTCTTTTTAACACTTATTTATTTATTAATATATTTTATCAACTTAAAGAGTTTGTTCTCTTGAATAGTTTTTATCATTTATGAAATGAAATTAATTATTCTTTTTATTATTTTGGGCTTACTTAGTTTAATTAAAATAATATCGTCTATTCTATAATATATTTTAATTTATTAGTTTAAATTTTATTCGTATTTGGGATTATTATTCATATAACTCTGAAATTCTTTTCCATTTATAAGTATTTCTCCATTTCCAGTTGTTATGTTTATCCTTGCTATAGCGGATTTTCTACTTAAAATATCTTTAGAGTTTTATTAATATAGACAAATCTGATAAATTCAAATATTAGTTTTTTATTGACTACTTTTATGTTTTTTAATCTATAAGAATCTCGTTCTACCTACGGTTTCTTTTTTTGTTTTTACAACGTTTTCCATATTTTAGCTATTTTTAAATTGATATTAAGTAATTTATTAAATATGATTCCTTTAATTTATTGTTAAAATTTGTTATTATAATATATGATATAAAACATTATTAGTAAATTAGTAATATTAATAATGTTATCATTGATTTTAACAAGACTATCTTAAAATTTCTCTCTCTTTAATAAGCAAGACCCATACTACGTGTTGTTTCGGCTCCTAAATATACACGTACACTTAAAAAGTCTGTAGGGCAAGCAGATTCACATCTTTTGCATCCTACACAATCTTCAGTTCGTGGTGAAGATGCTATTTGTCCTGGTTAAACTAAAATTTAATTATATAAACCTTGTTCTTTAGATCTGGACTTGAAGTATTTTCATCCAGCTCATTAAATTATTAATATATAATAAAAAGTTTTAAATGATACAAAAAGATTACTTTTTCCTTTACTGAAAATATAATATATTTTTCAATTTTTCTGATGTTCTATTTACTATGAATTCTAGTTTTTGCTTTTAGGAATTTTATAATTTAAAGATAATTATGTAAAGCTTTTATATTTTACCTATAAGCAGTGTTTAGATGCAAACTTAAATTTCATTTTCTTTAATTTTAGTAATAGTACTTAAATATTAATGTTTTAAGGTGTTGTTATTAAATAAGAATTTTTCCTCTAATAAATAGTTTATTTATAAATAAAACTTGTTTTAATTTTATCCACTTATAATTTTTACTAAGAACTCAGCGAACCTTTACAGCCATTCCAAGGTACCATTTCTAAAAACTGAGTAAGATTTTATTATAATTCTCCTCTATGATCCGGACGAGCTTTTCTGGCATACGGCTCGAATAGAAATTTGTTCAATTTATTTTAACTTGTTATTTCCTTATTTTAATATTCTAAAAATAATATTATATTTTTAAAAAGTACTCAAGTTTTATTTATTTGAAATTTCACGGGGGAATATTCTTTTGTCACTATTAAAATATTTTAGTCATATTCCTTTCTTTACTTCGAAAATTTATTTTAATATTAATTTTCGTTATTCTTTTGTATTGTAATTCGACTATTGCAAACTTTTAATTCTATATTTTAAAGATGTTTAAATTTTTGTGGATTTTAAGTGTATTTAAATTTTTAATTACGAATCCAGTTTATTAGTCTATTTCAATTTATTCTAAAATTAAAATTTGACCTTATATTTACATTATTTTAAGATTTTATCATCTGTAGGACATGCGCGTACACATTGAGTTCTAAAGTAGTAATTTTTACTCTTTTAAGAACTATACGAGCAAAATACAGATTTTGCATATAGCTCAAAGCTTTAAAAGCTTTCATTAAATAGTTTAAATCATCATTTTTATTAATATTTTAAATGCTAGGTTGGTAGTAATTTATTGTTTATTTAGATCTTAGTTACGGGCTGTATACTAAATTTTTCATTTTGCAATTATAGTATTATAATATTAATACTGACAATTAAAATCGGAAAATTTTTTATACAATTGTTTCAATATTGTTAGTGTTACCTCACTTATTTTTTTGCTTACTAATGTATGATTATTTTGATAATGTTTATATTTCTTAGCCAACTCACAAACAACCAATACATGTGTTATAAATTTTTACAGAATGAGACATATTTTATTATATTTTTTAATAATTATCACAGCGTTTATTTTTCGTTATTTTGTTATTTATATAAAAATATAGTTATTGGATGCCTTATTTTCGATGAAATTTTTTCCTAATGAGAACGCTACCAAAGCCTTTTTAGAAGCTTTTTTTTTCCAATTATTTTTTCTAATATTTTTCTTAGATTTTGAGGTTTTTTTCTTTGGTACTGCCATAAAATTTTTTTTTTAATTTTTGATATTATTTTTAATTTTAGAAGTTTTAAATTCTTCAATATATATATAAACATTGTAAATTTGAATTGAAGTTTGATTTCAAAGTTATAGTTTGTCAATAGTTTCAAATTCAAATTTAATTTCTTTCCATACTTCACAAGCTGCAGCAAGTTCAGGACTCCACTTACAAGCTTCACGTATTACATCACCACCTTCACGTGATAAATCACGTCCTTCGTTTCTTGCTTGTACACAAGCTTCAGATGCAACGCGGTTAGCAGCAGCACCTGGTGCATTACCCCAAGGGTGACCTAAAGTTCCTCCACCGAATTGAAGACAAGCATCATCTCCGAATATTTCAGTAAGCGCAGGCATATGCCATACATGTATACCACCAGATGCTACAGGCATAGTACCACCCATACCACACCAGTCTTGAGTGAAATAAATTCCTCTTGAACGGTCTTTTTCTACAAAAGGATCACGCATTAAATCTACAAATCCTAAAGTAACTTCGCGTTCACCTTCTAGTTTACCTACAACAGTACCAGAGTGAAGGTGGTCACCACCTGACATACGAAGAGTTTTAGCAAAAACACGGAAATGTATACCATGGTTTCTTTGTCTGTCAATAACAGCGTGCATAGCACGGTGTATATGAAGCAACAGTCCGTTATCACGGCAGTACATTGCTAAAGAAGTGTTAGCTGTATATCCACCTGTTAAGAAATCGTGCATAATAATAGGTACTCCTATTTCTGCTGCATATGCTGCACGTTTGAACATTTCTTCGCATGTTCCAGCTGTAGCATTTAGATAATGACCTTTAACTTCACCAGTTTCAGATTGAGCTTTATAAATGGCTTCTGCACAGAAAAGGAAACGATCTCTCCAACGCATAAAAGATTGAGAGTTAACGTTATGAACTAGATAATTAACCTTTCGACCTATTATCCGTTCTAAAACGTGGCATAATAATCTCTTATTACCACGCTCTCCAGCAATTTTTTGTAAATATCAATATTATGATTATAATGCTAATATCTAAACAGAATTAGAATTTTATTTTTTAGTATTTAAGTCCACGTTGGTATTTATTGGCTTACGGTTGTTATATTAAAATAAATTTTAAATACTTTCTTTAGATTTAATAACCATAATTTTAATAGTTAATTGATATCCTTATATCTTAATATATAGTATATAGCTTACTATTTTTATTAATTAAATGACTGACCCGTAGCTTAATAATATAAATATAATTAGTTTGGGGCTTCTTCCGACTTTAATATTAAGCGATTCTGGATCCTTTTCCTTTTACGCCTATATTTTATTTTTTATTAAACCTAACCCAAAATTGCTATTTGACATTAATATGGGTAAACGGTAATATTTAGCCGGTCTAATAGGTTAGTTTTAGAATAAGTAAATTTCGGTCGGATACTTTTTATACTTACTTTTGTGATTCTGACTCAAAGGTCAAACGTTGTTGCTAATTTATCAGAACTGGTGATAGATGAAACTTATTCCAGTTTTTGCGCTTTTGTTGAAAAAGCAATTTAATAAAGTTTTTAGTATTAGCCTGTAAAGCTTATTCCTCTCTTCATAATTGTTGTGTAAATGTTTATGATTAATAATGAAATTTTACGCTTGCGTACATAACTGATTTATTGTTTCATAGAGTTTTTTAAAGGATTTTTCTTCCCGTTATGCTATTGTTATTAAACCATTAGCAGAAATCAATGTTGCGCTTTCACTCAAGCTTTTATCCTATAAGGTTTTCCTTCTTAATTTATTTATACTTGTATATTATAATTAAATATTGAGTGTGTTTCATGCGCTCTTTTATAGGCAGTATATATATATTATTTTTAATATAAACGAATATTCTAAATTAGCTAATTCGCACTTCATCATCTTTAGTAAAGTCAAGACCACCACGAAGACACTCATAAACAGCTCTACCGTAGTTTTTAGCAGAAAGACCTAACTTAGGTTTAATAGTGCATCCTAAAAGAGGTCTACCGTATTTGTTTAATTTATCTCTTTCAACTTGTATCCCGTGTGGAGGACCCCAAAAAGTTTTAACATAAGCTGGTGGAATACGTAAATCTTCTAGACGAAGAGCACGAAGAGCTTTGAATCCGAAAACGTTACCTACAATAGAAGTTAATAAGTTTGTAACAGAACCTTCTTCAAATAAATCGATAGGGTATGCTACATAAGCAATATATTGATTACTTTCACCAGGAACAGGTTCAAGATCCTTGGTAGAGTCACGAATCTCTAAGTGACCCCCCTTGGGAACCGTGCATACACTTCTCAATGTACACGGCTCGCATAGCTTTATAACATTTAAAATAATAAGAATTTATTGACGCGCCCTTCTAGTGGATGCCTTCTTTGCCTTAGGCTCATACTCGAATTCAATCGATGTCTCGGCTAAGTCAATAGCAGGAGACTCTTCCGAAACTGGCTTTTTCATTTCACCTCTTTCTCTCATCTTATCCTTAACCATTTCCGTATATTTTCTAAGGATATTTTTATCACCAGAATTTATTGCGAATTTATATGCCATGAATTCACGCTTGTTAAGGCAATTCTCCACTATTTCTAGCGTAATAGGTGATTCTGGCTCTAGCCCCTTGACTAATACACTATTAACTCTACCCGATCTAGTGATTCTGTCACCCAGAATTTCATTCTGAATTTTAGAGTATATAGAAGAGGGTTCGTCATATATAAGAAGATCAAGTGGCATTCCATTGTTATCAACAAGAAACTTTTTCTTTATATCTCGCGAAATAGATTCATTTGTGATATTATATCTAGTTAGAGTGTCTTTGTTAATGCCCACACCCTCAATGGCTTCATCTAAACCGCAGTTAGTTATTTCTGAATCTATGTTCACCGTTTTTAAATTAGTTGAAGGACAGCTAACTATTTGCCCTAGTGCTGCACCGGCTTCACCTCTTGCGAAGCGGGCCCATTCAGCTTCCGAAGGCTTTATTCTCTTAATATTTGGACTTGGGTTATCCACCATGTCAATCACATGCTGACGCAATTTAGAAGCCCCATCTTCACCAGAATAGTTTTTGTCAGTCATTAGATAAGGATAAGCACAAGCAATTCCAGTGGCTGCAGCTAGTGTTCTACCTATATGACTTGTTACGAATTTCTTCTTAATGTCTCTATAAGAGTCTAGTTTATCAATATAGTCAACATTACCAAGAGGTCTTGCCGAAATTGATATTTGAGCCATGGCCATCATAATAACTCCCGAAATAACGAGATTTCTAAGAATTGTTTCTGACTCAGGACCACCAGCATCGATCATATTAAACATATCATCTACACTGTGATTAAGAACATAAATATTTTTGGACTTTTTAACTTCCTTTGATAAGGATAATTTTGCAGATCTTTTAAAACTTCTTCTTCCCATATGAATAAATAAATAAATATCAATAAATTTTTAAATATGATCCGATTAAAACAGCTCTTTCAACTTTTCATTTTGTGGCATCTCATATTCCCCCGTGCTTAATTTCTCATTACTAAGTCTAGTATGAGTTCTCTTATATTCTTTAAGCATGTTGAAGAAGTGATTAAAATTTTCTTTATTTGAATGAATCTTCTGATGGCAAGCGATATGTACGTACAAAAGATTAATAAATGTAGTTTTACCTCCAGTTTCTCTGGGTTGTATGTGGTGAATGTGCAGCTTTTCACCGTTAAAAAGATCCGCATTACATATAGGACATATCCCATGTTGACTCATAGCTAGGTCCTTATCTAATTTTCTAAAAATATTAAATACCATTCTAGACATTCTGTTAGCCTCAAGTTCTTTATAATAGGCCGCATCTGCCCTGTTATCTGGTAATTTATCCATTTTTCCAACTCGGTAATCTCTAATTCCAAACCAATATAGCTTATAAACAAATACTTTGACTGGAACTAATGGATTAGTAATTTTATTAATAAATGGATTAGTAGGATCTTTAGGTTTAAAGACCTTAGCCCTTTCAGCCGTAAAGACCCATTTATTATTAATATACCCAAGTTTCAAAGTATGGAAGTATTTCTTTTTAATCCATTTGGCACCTTTCTTAGGATGTTTTCTAATAGCCCATCTCCAGCACAAGGTATAAACATAATAATCAATTTCACGAAATGCCTTGTTTGAATGCCAGTGACGTTTGGCCAATGCATAACCTCTAATGATAGGATTAATCTTGTCAATAAATTTTTCTGCAGTAGAACCTTTGCAGGACATTAGCACTTCCTTAAGATTAGATTTTACCTTAGTAATCGATTTACGAGATGGAGCCACATAAATACCTACATTATTATAATTAATTAAATAATCATTGTCATTCAATTTGACTATGGATTGTTTCCAGGATTTATGTATTTTTGGTAACATCCTTATGTTGTAACCTAAGAAATCAAAACCCTCTGAAACATGAACTATTTTAGTTTTTATTTCAGATATCTGCAACCCCCTCTTTATCAATACTTCCTTCAGTTCATCAAGCGCTTTCATTGCATCCTCCTTCGTATGGCAGATGATAACTAAGTCATCTGCAAATCTTATTAAAAGTCTACCCTTGCTGTTTACATAGCCTTTCTTTGTATAAATAACCCCTAATTCTGCTTCAACGCCATGTAAAGCGATATTACATAACAGTGGGGATAAAGTTGAACCTTGCGGCGTACCTTCATCAGCAGATTCCATCCAAACACCATTAGTTATTATACCCACTTCAAGCATTTCTTCTATAAGATCTCTACCTGGGAAACCTTTCAGTTTCTCAAGGAGGTATGAATGAGAAATCGTATCAAAACATTTAGTAATATCTGAATCAACAATCCACTTCCTGCTTGTAGGTTTATTTAAAGCTAACCATACTCTACTTACAGCATCATTGGTGTTTCTTTTAGGTCGGAAACCATAACTTTCTTTTTCAAATATCGCTTCCCACTCAGGTTCTAAACTATTAGCAACCATACATTGTATGACTCTATCATATACAGTGGGAATACCGATTGGCCTTAACTTTTCACCTTCTTTAATGTATATTCTTCTAATGGGTTTTGGACTTCGTCCATTCCATCCATTCTCACAGATTTCATTATAAAGGCGCAATCTATCTTGAGGCGATTCTAACGTCTCTCTATCTATACCAGGTGTTCGCTTACCTGAATTATAAGAGATTTTTCTAATTGAGTAAAGAATGTTGGCTTTAGAATTAAGCATGAGCTTTTGGACGTTAACTAAATTCTTGTAATTCCCTTTCTGTTTTGCGTCAAAAATCCTCCTTCTTAAATTTGTCATTGACTTGTTAACTGTAATCCAATTAATGGAAGACCAGTCCTTAATAAAGTCACGATCAATATCAGTTTTTATGTTTAACATAACCTAAACTCCTTATTAATAATTTAATCCGTTTATTTGTTATAAAAGCAATGAGTTTTCCCTGATTATTGGCTAAATAGATTTATCCAAATACCGTTAGCGTGTTTCCGTCTTATAGTTTTTATAATAGTTTTACTAACCTATTCTATAATCTTTCCCCACCCCACTCTCTTTCTCATTCGTGAACACGTTTCCAGGGTAAAACACCGTACCCGACAACATGGGGAAATAGATGGGCTAATTCTTTCCCACATCTACCCTTAATAATATTTCTCATATTTAAATAATTTATATTACCAAACCCATGCAACCGGTTGATTGTCAATCCGTAATTCATTGTAATTTAATACACATTGTAAGGACATATATAAACAAGCCCCTAGATTTCAACACCATCACCGAGCTACGATTCAGTGATATTTTCTAGAGTCACCTACTTATAGATCTAAATATATTATCTCCATCCAGCATGTTCAGCGAGCGTCCGGACCCTACCTAATACATCCCTCCAATGATCCCTCGCAGAAGAGTGATCGCCGAATATTGCCACCTCTGCTTTCCATTTTTATAAATAGCAGAACTATTCATAAACCTGTTTTTAATAAGATTGCTCAGCCGTTTTCCACTTATGAATTCGTTTCGACGGCCTCTTACCGGGATTGGGTTGGTGCTACCCTAACTTAGTAAAAGTCAAAAATTACGGACCGATTTATTCAATCCGCGACGTAACAACGTCCTTTATAACGATCAAGTTGTGTTAAACCATCAGTCCATACAGTAGTCCAAGTACCTGTTGAAGATTCAGCAGCAACAGCAGCACCACATTCCTCAGCAGGTACACCTGGTTGAGGAGTCATACGGAATGCTGCAAGTATATCAGTTTCTGTTACTTGATAATCTGGAGTGTAATATGTTAATCTATAATCTTTTACCCCTGCTTTAAATCCAGCACCAGTTTTTGTTTCAGTTCTAGGTGACATTTTAGTCTCCAAAAATCAAAATTATAAAAAAACACCAATAAGACTTTTTAAGTGATCCTACGTTAGTTAAATAATCATACAAGACACATTATAAAGGATGTAAACATGAATAATAGTTTTAATTAGTTATTTTTTTAAATCTTGAACAAATTGATTCTAGTTATAGTAGAGAATATTTTCCCCCCCTAATTCGAAACCGTACTTGACTTTTTCAATTGTCATACGGCTACTCCAGCGATTAAATTTAATAAATAATGCTTCTAAAAATGATTTGTTTTAATTCTATTAAATTTTATTCTTACTTAATTATAAAACCCTATAATATCCATTTATCTAAATTAAATAATTATTAAACTTAGCATATTAACACGTTAATCATATTATCTTTTACCTTGTTTCAGACTCCTATTTTTCTCCCGTGTTTATTCTATGATCTGTCTCTATTATCCTTGGTAGATACTAACTAATTTAGTAAATTTTATCCCCATAAGAACCGTGCTTACATCTTTCGAAGTACAGGGCTCACATAAATTTAAAATGAGTCTTCTTCTTAATTCTTTTTTGAAATGTTTTGTAATGTTAAAATATTTTTACTATTTATAATTATTTTCATTTATAAAAATCACTTAAAAGTAAGACAACGTACCCGACTATATAAATGGATTATTCATTTTAGTTTACGTTGTAAAAATAATGAAAAACTTATATCGTCAGTTAATCTTTCAATCCTTAGTTCTTTTATAATTATGATGGTTATCCTATAAGCCTACAGTTATATGTAAGTTTTAGTCTGTTATAGATTGACTTCACAAAATTCTCTGAATTTATTAAATTTCCAAGAAAGACTTTTTACTTTTAAGGCTTTTAAAAAGTTTATTTTATGATAACTACCATTCATTATGATTTTTTATTTATTTACAATCAAATTTCTAAATTTTAATTACTTATGTAGTTGATAATCAAAAGCTGCTGAAAGTAATCTGTGCAGTAATTTAATCAAATTCATTTGCAGAAAGTTTTTTATAACTATGAATGATTTAAATTCGATAACAATCAATAGTTTTTCATTGAAGCGTTAAAACAAAAAATGTTTTTTTTAAATATATTCATTTAATTTTGTGGTACAACACATCTAATTACCCCACTACAACTATATTACGAGTTATTATTTATCATAGGTTTGTTCAATCTAGTCTTAATAAGTAAAAAGCTTTACCAAGGAATTACCTTATGCACTTAATTTACTTTAGATGAAAGTTCTTATTGCATGTTTACTTCTTACTTAGTTATATAAAATAATCGTATATATCAGCTTAACGGTTTTAATGTAAACATAATGAAACTAAGGACTTTACAATACCTCGTTCCCGAACCGTACGTTCTACTTTTTAATAGAATATGGCTCTCCTTCAAATTTTTGTATGTAAAAAAAATTATATTAGTTCTTTAATATTAATTATTGATGATATCTTAAAGTAATATTAAACTATCTTTGATTTAGTGTGCCTAGGTTTTTGATATCAATTTTGATTTTTTTAAAGACTGCAAGAATTTTTAGTGTTCACTAGTTTTTCTATCGTGAAAAATGAACTAACCTCCCCTGATTTTGTATTCTTATGAGGTTTCTTCTCACATAATTCTAAGTAAGTATAGTGAGTATGATTCGTAATCAATCTTATAGGTTTTTCATTTTGGAAAAATTTGTACATTTCTGCTTTCAATAAAAATTAATTCGAGACATTCATTTAGTGACTTCTATTAAATAACATGTTTAATGGAGAAATATCAATTTGTGGCTTTAAGGAAATGGCTTTGTTATTTAGCTTGCCATTTGGATTCCTAATAAATTTTCTTTTTACAAATCGGTTACACTAACCCATAAACAATTTCCTCTAAGATCCTATATTTGCGTTTGTGATTAGGTTTTGAGTTTAGTTTATCTAACTTTGATTTGTTTAACGGTTTATTCTCATGTTGTTGTTCCCTTAAACTTTCGTTTGTGATTCGAGTAAGAGCTTAAATTTGACTTCACTAAGTCAATTAAAAATAACTATAAGATTTGATGGAGTGTCGGAACTTTGCAAAATCCGCACTGTTATTGTGTATGGTTTATAATTTACAGAAAATTTCTAATATAATATGATTCTATCAATCGAGTCGTACATTGAAATATAGTTATATCAAAAAAAAGTATCTAAAGATAACATAAATTAGAAGCTATATTATATTAATATTAGGAAGCTTTTTCATTTTATTATACTATACTGTTAAAACATACAAGTCTAGCACGTGCTTTTTTAAATTGTGAATTAATTTCAATTTTTCTCTTTTCATCTGAAGCATTTTCCAATGCAGATTTAGCAGCTAAAAATGCCATTTCTGCTTCCTCAGCATTAATTTCATAAAACTAAATATTATATTTATTTAATACTTGTATACAAACTAGACATGAATATAAGTAAAAATTCATCTATAGCTTTATATAATATATTTTTTCATTTTAGGAATTCTTTTAATGATTAAAATTTTAATAAAATAAACATTAAAGTTTTTATTTTTTCATTTACAATTAAAACATTCTCTAAGAAACTGTAAGAAAACTAATGTACATGAAATTCCAAGGTTTTTAATGTTAGAAAGTTCTTAACTATTGGTTAAAGAGTCCACCGTTTGACCTTTTAAAATTTAATAATAATTTAATTAAGAACTAAATAGAATATTAATTCTTATTAATTGAACCATACGTACATTTTTAAAATGTTTATGGCTCTAGAAATATATACTATGATATATGATATTTTCTAAAATCTTTAATGTAATATTAAAAACTTTCTTTCTAATTTTTTATAGATTACTTATAAATCAGAATTAATTAATTCTAAAATCATCTCTTTTAACGGTGCTCGTAGTTAATATGACTTATTATCAACTTGATATTTATTAAAAGAGTCTTATTGTAAAGCTAGGTGTCTAAATTTTCGTATTAAATAAACTAAAGCATTGTATCATTTAAAATTCTAGTATTCTTTTCTGCTAATAGGACATTTGTATCATTCTCTTTTAAGTTTTATTTACATTATTGTTTCTTTTAAAAAGATTTATTTCTATGTTAAATTTTATAAACTTTAGTTTATTATTTTCACAATATTAACTTGTGTTATATTAAAGGCGCGAAAATTATTGATTTATATAATTAAGAGAAAATTAATTGAAGTTCTTTTTAAGTTGACAGAAAATAAATTTATTATAAGTCCACACTACTAATGGCAGATGGATTGAAATCAAAGGTAAATGAAAATAATTAAAACACACAGAACCAAGTTCAGCTTCATTTACCAAAATAGTAATTTTATTATCATTTACTAATGCAAATCCACCCGTAACTACGACTCCTATCCAGTCTGATGATACTGATTTACGAACTAAAATAAGACCTGTATCTAATCCTGTAAGAAGAGGTATGTGATTTGTTAAAACACCCATTTGGCCAGTTAGAGTTGGTAATATGATAGTATGAGCATTATCTCGTAAGAAAATACGGTCTGGAACAAGTTAAGTAGGTCTTATTAAATTCCCCTTTTAATAACTGTACTTGTTATATAATAACATACAGCTTAAAAGAACATAAAATATAGATGCTTTTATGTTCATTAATAAAAATAAAAATATGTAATCCTAAGAAAAAATTTAGTATTTTTAAAATTTACACGTTCTGCTACGATTTTATTAAAAACAAAGAGGAAAAATAAATAATCAATTATAGTTAAATATTAAGCTATGTTTCCGTGTATATCGAGAGATTTTTTATAGATACTAGCTAATGCAATTATAATATTGATCTAAAGCTCTATAAAATAAAACTTTTTTAATAAGCAACTTGCGTGTCGTACTAATTGATATTTCTAAATTCATTTAATAATTGTAAAATTAAATTTCGTAACCAGACTACTAAATTAACTAAGACAATGTAGCAGCTTTTGCTATAGCTTCTTCTAAGGTTCCCACTAAATAAAATGCTTGTTCAGGTAAATCATCTAATTCACCACTTAAAATAAGTTTAAAGCCTTCTATAGTTTCTGACAATGAAACGTATTTACCAGGCGAACCTGTGAATACTTCAGCAACAAAGAATGGTTGTGATAAGAATCTTTCTACTTTTCTAGCTCGAGATACAACAAGTCTATCTTCTTCAGAAAGTTCATCTAGTCCTAAAATAGCAATAATATCTTGATTAAACTAAAAGTAAAGCTTTCGTTTTCAAACTACACGTGAATTTTTTATGTCATGTAGTTTTTAATTTTAAAATAAAATTATTAAATGGCAATTTTAAAATTTAAATTTAATTACAAGTTTATCCTGAAATTACATAAATCGAATTATTCATACATTAAATTTAACGTAAATTTATACTAAATAATTGTTGGATTTAATAATTATCAGTAAAATACGTTCCTAATATAAAATAAAATATAATTTTTACTTTTAATTGAAATATATATATATTTCAATTAAGATTAATTTTTTCGTGATTATAATTATTTCATGAAGAACTTCTTTTTATGAAAAATTTCACTATTTTTGTTAATATTATTAAGTTTTAATATATAATATTTTTAATTTATAAATTTTTTAACCCAGTTATAAAAGATGTTTCCAAAACTCTTACCTTTTATGAAATAGTAAGCGCTTAATTTTAACATTTAAATTACATTGAATAGAGGGTGTTACAACATGCTATTTATTCTTAAGATTTATCTAGTTTTGAAATATGTTGTAAATTAACTTTTAGTAAAAGTTAAAAAATATTTATATATAAGATATTCCTTTATTTAAAAGATTTTTACGTATTCACACAAGTTCTTTATAACGTTGTAAAGTCTTTTTAACAGCTTGAGCAGTGTTATAATGATCATCTCCAACTATCCAAGGTTGCAACATAGTTGATGTTGAATCTAAAGGATCTACAGCAGGATAAATACCTTTTGATGCAAGATTTCTAGACAAAACAGTTGTAGCATCTAAATGAGCGAAAGTAGTAGCAGGTGCAGGGTCAGTTAAATCATCGGCAGGTACATACACAGCTTGAATTGAAGTTATAGAACCTTCTTTAGTAGACGTAATACGTTCTTGTAATCCACCCATTTCAGTAGCCAATGTAGGTTGATAACCCACGGCAGAAGGCATACGACCTAATAATGCTGAAACTTCTGAACCAGCTTGAACAAATCTAAATATATTATCTATAAATAACAACACATCTTGATTATTAACATCTCTAAAGTATTCTGCCATAGTTAAAGCAGTAAGACCAACACGCATTCTTGCACCAGGAGGTTCATTGTTATACTCGGGAGAACGATATAAGTAATCCCCGTCTTCCGATCTGGACATGAAAAATTTCATCCAGCTCTATATGCTTAAAAATTATAGTAGTTCTTTATTAAAAACTTTAATATTATAATATAACATTTCCTAAACTAAAAAGAGTTTACAGGAAATTCCTAATTAACATAATAAATATATTAACACGTTAATCTTATTTGTTTCATAATCTAAATTATGCTTATATAATTGCTTTTTATATAATTTTACTTTGTATTCATATGAATATTATATAAATTTTATAACTTAAATAAAATGAATTTTTAAGTGGTTGAATACTTTTCATTAGATCTTAAAAAATCTCTCACTATCAATAACGCCGATATTTTTATGTTTATAGAGACAAAGAAATTTAAAATATAAAAAGTAATAACTATATATATTAATATTTAATTACCTTTATTAAAAATACTTTTAAATTATTAAGGTAAAAAATTATAAGTAAAAATAACTTAGGATCCTTGGTCCTAATTAGATTATAATTGAAATGATTTATTAAAAATATATTCTACTTCAGTTTCACTATAAATGTAACTACTGAAGTAAACAAAGCACACCATTTGTCCATAAACTAATGCAACTTTTGATTCTTTCAAGTTAGACGAATTAATAACACCAGATTCCTTCATTTCTTGGTATAAATCATTTCCTTCACGTGTTCTTTCTCCAACGCCCCCAAAAACGGATACTCCCCCATGGGCTTTAGCAATATTGTTGATAAGTTCCATAATAAGAACAGTTTTACCAAGTTAAGTAGATTTAAAACTTAAATCTCTATTAAAACAGTAAAGACACTCATGAATGTATACGGCTTAAAGTAATATTTTATTTTTTATTAAATACATCCAAAAAATTTAAAATAAATCTAGATCCTAAAACTAAACTATACATAAAAGCATTCTTTATAACCGGTTATATTTAAACAAAAATAGATCTAATAATAATTTATTAAAAAAAATATATATTACCTTAATAAAGGAATAAAAATATAACGCATCTTATTTTTGTAACAAAAAATAATTTAATATTAATTCAAAAATATTAAATTAAATTAAATCCATTTATTAAATAAACATTAAATTGAAGTTATACAATTTTTTATTAATGCCAAACCTCCAGCACCGCCAAAAAGACCAATTTTACCACCACGACGATAAGGAGCTAAAAGATCTACCACTTTAATACCTGTTTCAAAAATTGAAAGTTGTGTATCTAAATCGGTAAACGATGGAGCGGAACGATGTATAGGTAAAGTTTTGCTATAATCTACAGATCCCATTTGATCTACAGGTTCTCCCAAAACATTAAAAATTCTACCTAAAGTAGTTGAACCTACAGGTACACTTAAAGCTGAACCCGTATCTATAACTTTTATACCTCGTTGCAAACCATCTGTTGCACTCATTGATATAGCTCGAACAACGTTATCACCTAATAACTGTTGCACTTCACAGACAACCTTAACCTTCTCACCAGATTCAGTTTTTCCTTCTACTATAAGAGAGTTATAAATGCTAGGCATTTTACCTGGAGGAAAAGAGATATCCATAACAGGTCCAATAATTTGAAGAATTGTACCTGTATTTAAATTTGCAGTTGATTTCATATTCCTTGATAGAAACTAAAATGTTTCCTCTTTAAAACCGTGCTTACATTTATCAATGTACACGGCTTTTATAATTCAGTATTTATAATAGATTTAAACTGAAGTTAGAGAAAAATACTAAAAATTTTGATAGTAAGTACAATAACTTCATCACTATTACAATAGAACAATCACACCTTGACTTTACTTAATTATATTAGAAAAAACTATATAGATTATGAACAATGACATATTTTTGACTTTAAATTTTTCAATTTAAAAAATCCATATTTTATTTTGTTTATACTTTATAAATCATTCAAACAAGGTTTAATTTCGCACCTTACATAAGAAATTAAAAAATTTCAGATTCTAAAATCTTGCTTAGCAAGTTAATCTTTTGACCTATCAAAAAATTATTTTATAAAATAAAATACCATTAGAGAAATGAATAACCTTCAGACTTGATACTAAAGAAAATCACAATATTTTCGAATTGGAAAAAACACTGAATGGATTTATATTTAATTTTCAAATAGAATATTAAACATCAATATAGACTTCACAAAATTTTATTTAATGGTTAAATTCATACATTTTTATAAAAACTCTAAGTTTTTCTTATCCTATTTAAGAAACCTTTTATAAAAACTTCTATTTACTAAAACTATATTTTTATAAATAAAAATATACAGTATAGGACGATTTAGATTCGATGAAAAAATAAAATGTAATATAAGGAATTAAAAAAATTATATTTTAATAAACATTATTAGCAACTTTATAAATTACAAAGGACCTGATATACCTTGTTTACGAATCATAAGAAAGTGAGCTAACATAAAAGCGGCTGTTAACAAAGGAAGTACAAAGGTATGAAGACTATAAAAACGAGTTAAAGTAGATTGACCTACACTAACACTTCCTCGTAATAATTCAACAATAAAAGAACCTATTAGAGGAATTGCATCAGGAACACCTGTAACTATTTTCACAGCCCAATAACCTATTTGATCCCAAGGCAAAGAATAACCAGTTACTCCAAAGGAAACTGTTAAACATGCCAATATAACCCCAGTTACCCAAGTTAATTCACGAGGTTTTTTAAATCCGCCTGTTAAATAAACTCTACAAACATGAAGTATCATCATTAGCACCATCATGCTAGCTGACCATCTATGTACTGAACGAATTAACCAACCAAAATTTACATCATTCATAATATACTGTACTGAATGAAAATAAAGATTATATGTCCTTTTTACATATTCACTTCTTTCATGAACGTAGCGAGACATTTTCATGTCACTACGTTCTATAATCTTACAAAATACTGTGTAATACGCTCACAGTATTTTGTAAAAATCTTATATATGACAACTATAACGACAAATTAAAATACTACTAGATCAGAATTCTAAAATTAAAAGACATTAAATTCAGTATAATAATTAATGTAAAATGATAATCCACTAAATATTATAAAATTTTAATTTCATTAATTAAATTACCATTAAGTTAATTTTAAAACTTTATTTCATATTTTATGAAAATAATGATTATTTTTAGAAAGCCTGTTTTTATAAAGTATAAAGTAAAAAAACTAAAATTTAATTATTTTTTACTTAGCTAAATTAAAGTTTTAAGTACATGCTATTGTCTAAAAAAAAGTCTTTTTTTACTGTTTAGTACATTAAAAATTAATAATTTTACATTATAAAGAATTCGCAAAAGAAAAGCTTCTGTAACTGTTGGACGGTAATAAAAAGTCATTGCAAAACCTGTAGCTACTTGTATTATAAAACAAGTAAAAGTAATACCACCCAAACAATAAAAAATATTAACGTGGGGTGGAACATATTTACTAGTAATATCATCGGCTATTGCCTGAATTTCTAAACGTTCTTCGGATAAGGTAAGAAAGCTAACTCCCTTAAAAACAAAACATGATAATTACTTATCATTTAGCTTATTTAAAAATTAAGTATAAATATTTTGAAATTAATATTTATAATATTAAAATTTAAAGAATTTTAATTTTGAAATACAATGAGTATTAATATATTGTAAAAAATCACATAATTTATCCCTAAAACATAATTGAAAACTAAAAAAAATTTCAAATGCTAAAATTTCGTATCTTTAAGAATTAAAATTACGTGCATAATAATAAGGTCTCCTCTCTTTACCGAAGCAGAATGAAAATATCGTATTGAATTAATTAATTCTAAACTAAGCATTAAAAACTTATATCACGACAATTATAAAGGACTATAACTAATAACCATATATTTACATAACTTCTAATTAGATAAAAAAATTTATCTTTTAAATAGTAGGCATCAATTATTAAATAAAAAATTATTTAATAATTGCTAAATTTAGTTTAAGTGATTATATCAAAAAGGAGTATACCAAACAACAATTAAAAATTAACGAAACACACAACCAATCATAAATTTTACTCATATGCGAATGTATTTTTAAATTCTATTTTTACAAAATTGGCAATAAAATTGAATCCTTTCAAAAAACTCATTCATCATTATAAACTTAAAGACTTATTAAAATTGAAAAAAATTTTAAATATCTGGTAGAAAACTTAATAATTTTAATTATCCCCTTCCGACACGTGCATACACTTTTCTATGTACACGGCTCATATTCAATGGAATAAATTAAAATAAAGCTTAATGCTAAAGAATTTTATTTTTCATTAACAAATAATCATTGAATAAAATAACACCTAATTATTAATATGATATACGATAACATAATAAAGTTGTATTATATTAATGTTAAAATAGTGCTTCTCCTTTTACTTTTCATTCAGGAATCATAAAGTTAGAGTATAAAATCTTAGACACAAAAAAAGAAAAAATTCCTGTGGCTTTATCTTTCATCCAAAAATTTAAAGACATTTCTTAAAAAAATTTTATAAATAGGTTAAGTTTAAAAACCCTAAAGTTCATTATGTCCATTTTAAAACTCTTTTGAGTGATAAAAAATAATTAAATTTAAAAAATTCCACTTAAATAGTACTATTTAAGTTTTTGGATTCCAAAATTCACCTAACTAATTAATTTTATTTAACAGTATACATTGATGATTAAAAATATAATTATAAAAGCTAAGTCGTTAAATCACTTAATTAACACTTTTATTTATAAATATGAAATCTTAACGAGAAAAATTTTTAAAATAAACAAGCATTCAGGTGTTTTCGGATGATTTAGATACGAGAACAAAAGATTATAAACTAGTTAATTGAACTTAAAAAAACACAAAATAATTAATTTATACCATTTTACAAATTTTAACAAAAAAACTATTGAAATACAACAAGAAATGAAAATACCATTTTAAACATTAAAATTAATTTTAATCAAAATTATAATATGTATATATATAAACAAAATTTAACAAAATCCTAATAACACAAAATCAGATTTATTGTCTACTTAAAAATTGACATGTGCGAGAATTATAACAAAATTAGTTTATATTTATAATAATATAAAAGTATTTATAGACATACAACAAATAAATGGAACTAATATCTTTTTTCTCAACGATATTTATCGGATGTGCACTTATCAGTATGACAGCGTATTCTATTTATATAGGTTTCGGCTCTTCTAAAAATGATTTAAGAGATCCTTTTGAAGAACACGAAGCCTAAAATTAGTTATAAAACATAAAGAATACAAATTCATAGAAAGTAAATAAAGAATTATATAGTGAAAAATTTATGACAACTATTTCAAAAAACAAAACATCAAATTCAAAAGGTAAAGTAACTACTTTGGGTACAATATTAAAACCATTGAACTCTGAATATGGGAAAGTAGCTCCAGGATGGGGTACTACTGTTATAATGGCTACTTTTATGGCACTATTTGCAATATTTTTAATAATAATTTTAGAAATCTACAATTCAACTCTTATTTTAAATTAGAGATAATTTAATATTGAATCTAATTATTTAATTAAAACTTCAATATTATTTTTGTACTTTGTTTTTAGTATTGTTATTAGATCGAACTAAAAAGTAAAGTAAGACCTAACAAATAAAAATGAACAGAACAATTATAAATTTTAACTTGTAACCAAAAAAAGAAAAAAATCTAAAACTAGGCAAATCGGAAAAAACCGTTCTCCAAACTGTACATGCACATAACAAAATACATACAGCTTTCTAAACTACGAAATTAACTAGAAATTTTGTAAATCATTAATTCCAAAGATTAGGCAAATCTATATTATACTTCAAAATAAAGATTTCCCTCAACAACCAATATATATATTGTAAAAAATATAATATTTTCAGGTAGAAGCATAAATAACTAATAACTTAAAATCTTCACCTTAGGAACCATGCATACAATTATCAATGTACACAGCTCGCATTCTATAAAATAAATGATTGAAAATACTAGGAAAAATGTTTTTTGTTTAATATCATTTTTATTACTTTATAATAACCAAATTATAGCTGTCTTAAATTATAAAAAAGCCTATTAAACTAGTATTTTATCTTATATAAAATTGAATGTAAACAACCTGATTTTAAGTAAAAAATCACTTTAATGATAATACAAGCTACTTTTACAAAATATTCTTTAATCTTTAACATAACGAAGATTAGTTTTTACGAACATCTTCTCCATTTATACGTAATAAATTCAGGTTATAATAATCAAACCTCATTTAGTAAGAAGTACATAAAAAATATGCTCAAATTTATAATGAGTTAATCTTTTTTTTGGAATTCCAAATGTAAAAATTAAATATCACTATAAACACAATAGAAAAAAATATATATATAAACCCAAAATTAATTCTCAAATCTTAATTCGTAATACTTTTGAATTACAAAAAATTCTTGTGACAAGAAATATTTTTTAAAAACCTTTTAGGATCCCACAAAAATTTTCCTACGAATTTGCCCACATAGCATATTGCAAAGAATTATCAAAATTTTACAACTTCATCTATCAATCTATCAAATCACTAAACCTATTAGGTTTTATAGAATATCTAACATTAAAAGGCCTTTGACAAGGGTGAATTATAAAAGTCAAGTTTCTGAGTTAAAAAGTCTAAATCCAAAAAATTTTGATTCCGAGTAAAAAAGTCTAATAACAGTTTCTAAAAATGGAAAACACTTAAAATCAAGCGTAAAAAATTCATTAGACTTGCATAAGTTCATTAAATTAAAAGATTAAAGACATTTCGAGACTTAAGTACTTAGCTTCTAAAATAAAAACTTAAAATACATACTCAAATAAAAGTACACTTGCATAAAACAAACTATTGAACTAAACTATCTAGATCAAGTAACGATTAAAAGAACAAATTAAACCTACTAAAATAACGCTCATTAGATAACTGTTACGCACTTTTACAATACGTGGAGGTTCACGAAAGAAAATAGCAAAGAAAATAATACCCAAAGTACCAACTAATAATTGAGTAAAATAAAAACTTCCTCTAAGAACTTTACTTGCAAAATTAAATGCATAAAGCTCAAAAAAAATAAGATATTAAAATATAAAATTTTTAATTTAATCAAATTACCCTGGAGAAAGAGCAAGAACTTCTCAAAAGTCCAAACGTTTTACATTCGGTAAATATTCCAAATGAAAGTAGAATTACAAAAATAAGAAATTTATCATTCTTAATAAAATTTATATAAGATCCAACAATAAATGCTTTAAATAACTACTAAGAAATTTAAAAGTTAATGTAAAGGAAGTTTATAATACATAAACCAAATGAAATAAAATTATTCTTTATAAGTATAACTCCTTTTAAATATAAACAAATATAACATCGTCACACAAAGAATGTATACACTAACGCTTCCATAAAAAAATAAAATAATAAACTTTGCACGTTCATCTCAAAAACAACAAAATAAACTTAAAATCCAAAACTAAACTAACTGTTTTCTTGTAGTAATATCACCTAATTTCTGGAAAGCACCGAATTCAATTTGTTCTTCTAAATCTGGATCAATACCTGCGAAAACATCTCTAAAAATAGTTCGCGCACCATGCCAAATATGACCAAAGAAAAATATTAGAGCAAAAGAAAGATGACCAAATGTAAACCAACCACGAGGGCTACTTCTAAATACTCCATCCGATTCTAAAGTAGAACGATCAAACTCAAATATTTCCCCTAATTGGGCACGACGAGCATACTTTTTAACAGTAGCTGGATCATTAAAATTCAAACCATCTAGTTCACCACCAAAGAAACTAACAGAAACTCCTACTTGTTCAATACTATATTTAGACTCAGCACGACGGAAAGGAATATCAGCACGTACAACGCCATCTTTATCTAATAATAAAACAGGGAAAGTTTCGAAGAAAGTCGGCATACGACGAACGAATAATTCATTACCTTCTTTGTCAGTAAAAACGGCATGACCCAACCAACCGATAGCAATACCATCACCATTATTCATTGCGCCAGAACGAAATAGACCACCTTTTGCAGGATTATTACCGATATAATCATAGAAAGCTAATTTTTCAGGTATTTTTGCCCATGCTTCAGATAAAGATGAACCTGAATTCAAACTAGACTGAACACGTCTATTAATTTCCTGTTGGAAATAATTTTGATCCCATTGATAACGTGTCGGACCAAATAATTCAATAGGAGTTGCTGCTGAACCATACCACATTGTACCAGAAACTACAAAAGCAGACCAGAAAACAGCAGAAATACTACTTGATAAAACAGTTTCGATATTCCCCATACGAAGTACTTTATATAATCTTTGTGGAGGACGAACCGTTAAATGAAATAAACCTGCTATTATACCTAGTATACCAGCAGCTATATGGTGAGAAGCAATGCCACCAACATTATAAGGATCAAAACCTTCTGGACCCCATGAAGGGCTAACGGCTTGTACACTACCTGTTATTCCGTAAGGATCAGAAACCCAGATACCAGGACCAAACAATCCCGTTACATGAAATGCACCAAAAGCAAAACAAAGCAATCCGGACAAAAATAAATGAATTCCAAAAATTTTAGGTAAATCTAAATAAAAATGAGGCAAAATTTTATTTTTAACTTCACCTTTTTTTCAAACGCAACTTGACAAATTTTGTCATTACGCTATATATTTACAAAAAATACTATTTTAAATACAATAAGTTATTTTATTAAACAAATAATAATATTAAGCATTTTATTTATAAATCGATCTATTATTTATTTACAAGTCGTAAAAAAATTAACTCCAAATTTATTTTACAACTTAAATTGGGAATCTCTTCCAGACTAAAAATTTTCACGGTAAACTTTATAGTCAGCATAATTTTTAATAATGTAACTACTAATACTAATATAAAATTAAGCATCACAATTTCAAAAGATGAACAGAATCATCTTAACAAAGCAAAAAAGTTTTATTTTTATAATCAATAAAAATGATTAAAATTTAATAATTAGAATACCATTTAAATATAGTAACCTTAACTTAAAATTTATTATAAGTCTTATATACATGTTAAATTTAACCTATGTTTTATCTTTTTGTAATATCCTTAAAAACAGTATAGTACATCAAATTAAGACTATTAATAATATCTCCTACAAATTCAATCTTACTCACTACGTCTTAAGCTTATATTCCATTATTTTTAATAAATTCGCACGGCAGGATCACCTGTACGCGGATCACGAAAAAGTTGTAAATCCCAATAAACCCAATGCCATATAGCAGCTAAAAATAATAATCCAGACAAAACGATATGAGCTGCAGCAACACCTTCATAACTCCAAATACCAGGATTAGCAGAACTCTCTCCAGTAATACTCCAAGCACCCCAAGACTTAGTTACACCCAAACGTGTCATGAAAGGAAGAACAAACATTCCTTGACGCCACATAGGATTTAAAACAAGATCTGAAGGATCAAAAACAGCTAATTCATACAAAGCCATAGACCCAGCCCAACCAGAAACTAACGCAGTATGCATTAAATGAACTGATATCAAACGTCCTGGATCATTTAAAACAACTGTATGTAAATTGATTAGATATAACGAAAACCAATCATATAAAATTACCAAAATAACATAGAATTAAAAATTTGAAACCAAAAAACAAATATAAACAAAATAATTATTAATATAATCTAACCACGAAACCAAGGTAATCCCATTACATTACTTAAAAAAATAAAAATTAACTTTCTTTAATATTTGATAATAAAGAATTTTATAAAAGTTAAAGCGGGCAACGTGATTCGAACACGCGACATTGGACTTGGAAAGACCACACTCTACCAACTGAGTTATACCCGCAACTAATAATGAAAGTGAACTAGTCATCCTAAAATGAGTTCATAACTACCCCCAGGGGAATTCGAATCCCCGTTGTCTCCGTGAAAGGGAAATGTCCTAGGCCATCTAGACGATGGGGGCAAAAAGACAATTAAATTATAACTAATTTTAGTTTTCACGCTCTGTAGGATTCGAACCTACTACATCAGGTTTTGGAGACCTACGTTCTACCAACTGAACTAAGAGCGCAAATGGCTCAAACGGGATTTGAACCTGTGACCAAGGGCTTATGAATCCCCTGCTCTACCAACTGAGCTATTGAGCCAAAAATTTAAACAAAAAATCCCGGTGAATGACGGGAATCGAACCCGCGAATGAAGGAGTCACAGTCCTTTGCCTTACCACTTGGCGACACTCACCTTAACTTACAATAAATTTAAGTTTTTTGTAAAGAAAAATAGGTATTTATTAGCTAATTAAACATACAATAAATTTAAACAATGTCACAAATGAACAATGAAAAAAAAATACTCTCAGATCTAATTAAAAAGAGAATAATAAAAACAAAACTTGAAAAATTCTAATTTATAATGTAAGAACTATATAAATTAAAAATACATATAAGACTAAAAAAATACTTTCATTATATTTAATAACACAACGAAAAAGTTACCAAGAATTCATACAAAAAGGCTTATGAGATTAATAATAAAAGAAAAATCTTTATTAACTTCAAAAATTTCATGAAAATCCATTCTTAAAACGCTAAGTATAAAGTTTTATTTGAATAGAAATAGACTTGATAAGTACGTCTTATGTAAACATATACTAAACAATAGGAGATAAAAATTTTCTACCTCGTTAAAGAAGAAATTAAAAAATTAAGTAGAATTAAGTATTATAACTTTGAATTAAAAATTGATTTTAATAATATAAAGTACAAAAAGCCAAAAAATTCCCTACAAGAATGTATATTAAAGAATAAAACATATAGTATACCTATATTTATACCTGTAAGTGTAAAATACAAGCGTACACTAGTTTTAAATTTTGACTATATTAAATTAAACTTTGGTAATTTTTAGTTCAAAAATTTAAAAATGTTTTTCAGAAGAGATCTTACAATCAAAATTATGGGAAATCATAAACATTTATCCTATAAAATAAGTATATTCTGGTAGGAGAAATACCTTTTATGAGTGAAAAAGGCACATTTGTAATTAATGGGAATACAAGAGTAATAAGTATGGTTTAGACAAAAAAACATTTTTAACAAAAAAGAAATACTATTTTCAATGAAAAAATTATAATTTTCATCAAAATAAGAAATTATATTATAATCTAAAATAAACCAAATAATTAGAAGCCCAGGAATATATTTAGAGAAAAACAAAAAAGAAAACACTACTATAGGAACAATAATTCCAAATCAAGGAAGTTGGCTAATCATAAAAATAAACATAAGCTTTACTTTAAAAAGTATTTATAGATTTTAAAGTTATTATTTATAAAATTAACGAATTTTTTATTAAAAAAAGTAAATTAAAAATTAGCTTATAAAATATAAAGAATTATTTGCCAGAATCGACAAAAGAAAAAAAATTCCGATATTAATTTTATTACAAGCAATCGGCTTTTCAAAAAAGAAAATTTTATACAATATAAAACATATAAATAAAATAGAAAATAAAAAAAAAACTTTTGAAGTCAATTCAGTTAAAAAGGCATTACTAAAATTAAACGAATACATATCTGAACAAGAAACAAATATAATGAGAATAAAATTTATAAAACCAAAGAAAAATATGAATTGATAAAATTCTTGAGACTTAAAAATTAATTTATGTTAAACAAAATTTAAATTAAACTTTAAATAAATAAAATTGTTATTAGTGTTTAAAAAGAAAATAAAAGTTTATATTCAAAAAAAGAAAAAGTTAAAACAATTTTTTATTAAATCAAATAAATGATAAAACAAATTAATTAATAATAAATGTAAGGAAATTTTTATTTACAAAATTTTTAGATAATGTGACTAACAATATTGAAAAATTAAAAATAAAAAACTAAAAAATTCCTAGAAAAACAATTCTTTCTAAATGAACAAATCAAATTATTTTATATAATTATTTAAAAAAACTAAATATGATTTAGGTGAAATCGGTAGAAACAAACTAAATAAAAGAATTTATAAATATAGATTTTGGAGAAATAAACGAATATTACAACCTGAGGATATTCTTGGAATAACAAAAAAATTAACTAAATTCCAAAATAAATAAGATAAATTATTAGAATTAATATTTAAAATAAAATAATTATGTAATTCACTAAGTAACAATTTTTACTTAAAAATATAGAAAATTAAGGTATATATAATTATTTGAAATGAAGAAAACTCAGATGATATTGATGACCTAAAGAATAAAAGAATAAGACAAACAGGTGAATTAATGCAAAATTTAATAAAATTAAATATCGTAGAAGTAATAAAAACTATAAAAGAGAAATTAGATTTATTCGAAGAGAAACTAATAAATAAAAACGCAAAAATAGATATTTCAAAAATAATAAACCCATATATATTGACAAATTGTTTCAAAAAGTTTTTTGCAACCAACCAATTATCACAATTAATGGAAGAAATAAATCCAATCTCAGAACTAACACATAAAAGAAAAATAAATTCTTTCGGAATTGGTGCGATAGACAGAAAGAAAGCTAATTTAAATATCAGAAAAATCCATCCAAGTCAATACGGTAGGATTTGTCCTATAGAAACAGCTGAAGGTAAAAATGCTGGACTAATACTATCATTATCTAAAGATAGCAATATAAATGCAAAAGGGTTTATTGAAACGCCATTTTATTTGAGATAAAAATAAAAAATTAGATGAGATTCATTAAACTAGTATAAAAGAATTGATATAAATACAAATAACTTCGAACAAAATCAAAGAAAAATGTTTTATTTCTCATACTATTTAAAATAATAAGCATAAAAAAATAAAAATAAGAAATATATACCATATCATTAAAACAAGAAATTTTATAAGTTTTATCTATTAAAAAGAAATTAATCTATTTATTAAAAGTAATAAAAAGAAAAATAATGTTTAAAAATGGATTGTATTATATATCCGCTGAACAAGAAACTAACGAAATATTAGCACCTGGTGATGTAGCTATAATTAAAAAGAAATATATACTAAACTCTAAAAATGACAAAATACTTCTAAGAAAAAACCAAACATTTATAGAAAAAAAAACTAAAAAAATTAATTATATAACCAGTTCACCAAACCAAATTATATCTATAGGAACGGGACTTATACCTTTCTTAGAACACAATGATGCCAATCGAGCCTTAATGGGTTCAAATATGCAAAGACAAGCAGTACCTCTATTATTTAAAGAAATACCAATATTAAAAACGGGAATAGAAGAAAGAATAGCCAAAGATAGTGAATCAACAATAAGTGCCAATAAAAGTGGTTTAGTCAAAGATATTACAAATAAAAAAATACTATTAGAAATATCCTATGAGAAAGAAAATACAAAGTATACAACAAAAACTTTAACCAAAAAAATAAAAACAAAACAAAAAATGAATAAACTTACCAAAAATTATGAAATAATAAAACACGTGATCGAAAAAGAAAAAAAAACAAACCAAAACACATTTTTCAAACAAAAATTTTTTGTAAAAAAAAATGAATGGATAAAAAAAGGACAAAGTTTTATTGATGGGTCTGGGACATTACTAGGAGAACTTGCATTAGGAAAGAATATTTTAATTGCATATATGCCTTATAAAGGATATAATTTTGAAGATGCCATAGTAATAAATAAACGTTTAGTAGATGAAAATATACTTACTTCAATTCACATTAAAAAATACAAAACGTTTATAATTAACAATGAAACTGAAGAAGTACGAATGAAATAATTAATATTTAAAATGACTTTTAACATTAATTATTAATAATTAAAGTCTGAACAGAATAGACGAAATACCAATTAAATCTAATGTTTCAAAAAAAGTATAAAATACTTCTTCTAAAAAAAGAACTAAAATAATAATAACTATAAAAACTAAATATTAAAAAGTCATCAAATTGATAATTAAAAATTAGAAATATCAAAAGAAAATTAAGTAAAATTAAATAAAAATTAAAAGCTGTAAGTAATTTTAAAAGCACATACAGTTTAAAAACAAGTCATAAACTTAGTTCTATGAAAAAATAACTAAATTTATACCCAATGCAACTATTAAAGTTATAAAAAACTTAAATAAAAATGGTTTAATAAAATTAGGTTGTTATATAAATAATGAAAACATAATTATAGGAAAAATAAAAAAAACTAAACTAACAAGTATAAAATTTAAACTACTTACAGCTATTTTTGGTAAAAATGTGTTAGAAGATAATTCTATAAAAATAAATAAAGGCATTAAAGGAATTATTACAAAAATAAAAGTAATTAAAAAAAAATCTATCTATTCTATAATCGTATACGTAACTGAAGAAAGAAAAGTAAAACTTGGAGATAAAGTTGCTGGCAGACACGGAAATAAAGGAATAATATCAAAAATCCTTCCTAAAGAAGATATGCCATATTTACAAGATGGAAGAACAATTGATATGCTTTTAAACCCATTAGGAATACCTTCACGTATGAATGTAGGACAAATTTTTGAATCCCTATTAGGACTAGCTGGCAGCAACTTAAAAGAAAGATATAAAATTACACCTTTTTCAACAAATCATAATGAAAACATATCCAAAGAAATAGTGTATAACAAACTATTTGAAGCAAGAATTAAAACCGGAAAAAAATGGTTATTTAATGCAAACCATCCAGGAAAAATGATATTACTCGACGGAGAAACAGGGAATAATTATACTCAACCAATATCTATAGGCTATGCTTATATGTTAAAGCTTATTCATCTAGTAGAAGATAAAATAAATGCTAGACTGACGGGTCCATATTCGTTAATACTAAAACAACCGATCAGAGGAAAAGCAAGGAACGGTGGACAACGATTTGGAGAAATGGAAGTATGGGCATTAGAAGGCTTCGGAGCAGCATTCATTCTACAAGAATTGTTAACTATAAAATCAGATGATTTGACAAATAGATCAAAATTGCTATACTCTTTGATAAAATCAAAACAAATACCTGAACCAAGTATACCAGAATCACTTAAAACGCTTATACTTGAGATGCAATGTTTATGCTTAAATATAAATATTTACAGCAAAAATAAAAAAATAAAAAACTTTTTTATGAACTAAATATTCAAATTAAGTAAAGAGAAAATACATAAGCAATAAAAAGGAAACATGATGTTCCTAATAATACTAAAAATCAACTAAAATTTAAAATGATAAAAGAATATTTTCAAACTAAAATAGCATCACCAGAAAAAATATTAACGTGGACAGAAAGATTACTTCCTAATGGTAAATTAATAGGTGAAATAACAAAATCCGTATAAACCAAATTAAAAAGAAATATATTTAATTTTATTAAAACTAATGTTAAATAAAAAATTATGTTTTACATTAAAGGACGAAACATATGAAATTTTTGTTAAAAAATTAAAAATTTAAATTTAATATAATAAAACTAAATAGTAAATATTTTGTTAGCTTCGTAAAAACAAAGAGTAATTTTATAGAAATCAAAACATAAGAAAGTATAAATCATGAAACCTTCAAACCAATAGCAGATGGATTATTTTGTGAAAAAATATTTGGACCTACTAATGACTGGGAATGTTTATGCAAACGTTATAAAAAAATACAAAGAAGATCTTTAGAAAAAAATGCTATTATAATATGTCCTAGATGTAATGTCGAAATAAACTTATCTAAAATAAGAAATTATAGAATGGGTTATTATGAAAAAATAAGTATAATAAGATATTTAATTAAATATAAAAATTACATAAAATAGCAAAAATAAGCCTAATTATATCTAAAGAAGTTAAAACTATCAAATTATAAAACTTAGCTCTGCAGTAATTCATAGTTGGTATTTGAAAAATACACCTAATTATATATCTAATATGACTTATTAAAAACTTTAATCAAAAGGAATATTACTAAAATAAACGATTTTTTATGATTATATCAAAATAAAAATTAGAAAACAATTAAATATTTGAGAAAATTTTAGAAATTTTAAGTTTAAAATACAAAAATAATTTGAATATTAGCAATACGAAATTTTACTAGAAACTTTAATGAAAATAAAGATTAATCAAACTGTATTAAACTAACATTAAATAAATCAAAAAAAGAAACTAATAAAATTGTTTATAACAAATCATTTATACAAATTAAAAAGGCAAAAGGAAAAAATAGTTGGATAACAGGAGGAGAAGCCGTTAATATTTTACTAAAAAATATAGATTTATACAAAACGTGTGAAAAAATAACTTAAAAAAGAAAACACTAAATATTAAAAATTTTAATTTTTTTCAAAGCTTTAAAAATAAACGAAAATAAACTACAATTTATTCAAAAAGTAAAAAAAATAAATGATATAGTGATACGAGTATTAAAAATTCTCTAAATCAAAATTATAAAATTGAATATTAATTCTTAACAAAAGAAAATATTAACTCAATTAAACTTAAAATTTTAAGTGAAGAGAAAACTGATAAAAGTTAAACTAAAATAAGATGAATAAAACCTAAAATTCAAAATAAAAGTATGTTGTTGAAAAAATACATATTTACGTAATTGTAATTATCATAAAAAATTTAAAATTAAAACTATTTAGTACATTTAGAGTAAGTAATATTTGAATGCTTTGTGAAACAAGTTCATGCAAAGTAAAAATAAGAAGTAGAATAAATCTATTCAAAAAACTATTGTGATAAAAAAATTACAAAACAAAATATTAAATATTTGTTTCCTAAATAACTATTAAATGAATTGGAATATAATTAAATATAAAATTTAAAATTTAAAATTTTTATGTGTTTAAATAAGGAAAGGAAAATTCCTATTCATAAAATTATAGAATTATAGAGAGTATAAACGTATATTTTTTCTTTAAGAGCATTAGAATAAAAATTCAAAAAAAGAAAAGAAATAGAAAAAGAAATAAAAGAATTAAAAAAACCCAATAATGTAATTGAAAAAAAAATAATAATAAATAAAAATCGAATTAAAATACTTAATCATTTTTTAACAAATAAAGTTTCACCACATTGGATGACTATAAAATTTTTACCTGTTTTACCTCCAAATATAAGACCTATAGTTAGACTAAAAGATAAAACTATTATAACTACTGATTTAAATTTCTTATATGCTAAAATAATAGATATTAATAACAAAATCAACAAGTTAAGAAAAATGTCTGTACCAGAAAATTTTCTTAACAATGAAAAACTTTTATTACAAGAAAATGTAGATAAACTTATAAATAGCGAAACAAGTAAGAATAATAAATACACAACAGTAAGATTAAAAGAATTTAGATATAAATTCAAAAATAAAACTGCAAATTTAATTTGATAAAAATTTTAAAACTAAATAAAAAGGAAAATATTATAAATCCTTAAACCAAATCGTTAAAATCTTTATCTAAAAATATTCAAGGTAAAAGGGGTCGATTTAGAGAAAATTTATTAGGTAAAACAGTAGATTACTCAGCTCGTTCAGTAATTATTGTTGAGCCAAAGTTAAGATTAAATGAATGTGGATTACCTTTACAAATTAGTGAGATACTATATCATTCCTAATAGCTTTGAAAATAAAAAATAATAAAATTAAAAAAACGAGAATAAACTAATTTTTAAGAAAATATAAGCTACAAAACTAAATATACATAACAGAATTATTTCAGCCGATTATCCTTAAAAAGTTGATAGAATTAAAAAAAATAAATACGATAAGGGAAGGAAAAAACCTTATTAAACTAAATAGACCAATAATATACCAAATAATTGAAAAAATAATTAAAAATTTATGATATTACAATATATAAATTAAAAAACTTAAAAACTTTTAAATGATAAATAAACCAATTTTCAATTACTAAAAAACATTGTGTTAAAAACTACTAATGAAATTACCCTATATTATTAAATAGAGCTCCTACTTTACACAGATTAGGGATTCAATCATTCCAAATTGTGATAACGAAATCTAAAGCTATACAACTGCACCCATTAGTATGCTCAGCTTTTAATGCAGACTTTGACGGAGATCAAATGGGTATACATATACCCTTATCATTAAAAGCAATAGCTGAAGCTAGAACATTAATGATATCCTCAAACAATTGCACTTCTCCGGCAACTGGACTAACAAATATAATACCAAGCCAAGACATGATATTAGGATGTTATTTTTTAACTATTGAAAATACATCATTATATAATATACTAAAAAATATAAAGTGAAAGATAAATTAAAATAAGCATTAAATCTTTGAATATTATTATAACAACAATATATTAAGTATAAATCCATAATGATGAAATTAAAGATAAATCTATTAAAAAAAATGTTTTAATAACATAGAAAAAATATTCTTAGAATATAAATTAAATCTCATAAATATACATTCGTACATTTGGATTTGCGATATTGATAAAAAGAAAAATACAAACATTATAAAATTACAAAAAAATAAAAATAACAAGTTAACGACTTTAACTTTTATCATATGATTAATAAAAGTATAAATATAAAATCAAACTGCAAACTGAAAAATTCATAAAACAGTAATTTGGAAATATTCCTTGAAATAATTAAATAAGAAGAATTTTGTGAAAAACTGATAAAAACATACATTAAAGATACTTTATAATATTTCAATCAAAAAAGTAAACCAAATATAAATATGAAAAAGTGAAAATACTTTTTATAAAATATTAACTTAAAAAGAACTACAGTAGGAAGAATAATATTCAACAAAGTAATAAGCGAATTATTATAAAAATTAAAAAGAATTTTATATAATGTTACCCTTCTAATCGGTAACATTAAAATTAAAATCTAAAGATGAAAAATAAGAAATTAAAATTAATATGCAACAAAACTTTCGATAAAAAAGAGATTAAAAAACTAATAGAATGGTTTATATATAATTATGGAAGTATACGCACAAATAAACTTTTAGACAATTTAAAAGTAATAGGTTTTAACTCAGCTACTACTGCAGGAATTTCTTTAGGACTCGAAGATTTAAAAATACCACTAACAAAACAAAATTTAATCTCCAATACCGAAAATTATCTTAAAAAAATAAACGATAGACTTATTTTAGGAAAAATAAATTTCTTAACTGAAATAGAAAGAATTACAGATTGTTGGAATACATCAAATGAAATACTAAAAAAAGAAGTTATAAAAAATTTTAGACAAACAGATTTATTAAATCCAGTATATATGATGACATTTTCAGGTGCAAGAGGAAACTTGTCTCAAATAAAACAATTAGTAGGAATGAGAGGATTAATGTCCGACTCTCAAGGCGAAATAATAAATCTACCAATTAAAAGTAATTTAAAAGAAGGACTAAAAACTATTGAATACTTCATTTCATGCTATGGGGCAAGGAAAGGATTAGTAGATACTGCACTAAAAACCGCAAATTCAGGATATTTAACTAGGAGATTAATATATGTAGGACAAGAACAGACTATTAAACAACCAAATTGTAATACTAATAATGGTATATTAATAACCAATAGCAAAAATAATAAAAAAACATTTGCATATACAAAAGAAAAACTTTTAGGAAAAATTCTAGCTAGAAATATAATAAACAAAAACAATAATAAAATTGTAGCAAGCAAAAATCAGGATATCTGTAAATACATTTTTAAAAAACTAAACAAGAACAAAATAAATAAAATTTATATACGTTCACCTTTAACATGCCGATTAAATACAGGGACTTGTCAAATTTGTTATGGATGGAACTTGGGGAATGGAAGAATGATTGAATTAGGAGAAAATATAGGTATTATAGCAGCACAATCAATAGGCGAACCTGGTACACAATTAACAATGCGAACTTTCCATACGGGAGGGATATTCTCAGGAGAAAGTAATGAAACTATAAACGCTCCTTTTGAAGGAATAATTAAATATAACTCAAACAAAGAGGGCAAAAAAATAAAAACACAATATGGAGATAAAGCTTATCTAACATTAAAAGATAAAAATATATATATAATTAATGAAAAAAACATAACTTCGAAAATAAAAATACCACAACATACTATAATCCTTATTAAACCGAATCAAAAAGTTTTTTTTAAACAAACTATAGCAGAAATAACCAACTGGAAAAATATAAAGCCAAATAAAGAAAATTATACGACAAATTCAAAGGAAATACGAACACAAATATCAGGTAAAATATTTTACGAAAAAAAAGATAAGGATTTACTTTGGGTGATAAATGGAACTATTTTTAAAATTGAACATACATATTCAATTTTAAAAAGAAATTTTTCTCAAAAAATTTTTATTAGCTTAGATAAAAAAAACGAAAAAAATACAAAATCTATATTTAAACCTAGGAAAATTAAGAGAAAAAACGTATGTATAATGAAACTTTTCAACTTTATCAAAATTCAAAAACAAAAAAAATATTCATATAGTATTAGAATAATTGACGTAAAAAATAAAAAATTATTAACTGAAAAAAATAGTTCCGAGAAATTAATAAAAATAAAAAGTAATAGTAATAGTAATACACGTTTAGGAAAAATTATAAATAAAAACTTAAAGTTAAACAAGAAAATTATAAACAAAAATTCAGGACAAATAAAACAACAAAGAAACAATCAAATTTTAATTACAAAAGCAAACTCTTATCAGATATCCAACAAAAAATACTTAATAAATAAAAATCTAATTAAAAAAAATAGCATTTTATCATTTGTCTATTACAAGAACAAAAAAACCGAAGATATTGTGCAAGGATTACCGAAAATAGAAGAACTACTTGAAGCTAGGAAAAAAAAAGAATCATATATGACAACTCCACATGAAAAACTAAAAAAATATTTTATAACTTTTAAAAATAAATATACCACTTTAATAGCAATCAGAAAAAGTGTTACTAAAATACAGAAATATTTAATAGATAAAGTTTCTTTTGTATATACATCACAAAATGTTAATATTTCTGAAAAACATATGGAAGTAATAATAAAACAAATGACTTCAAGAGTAATCATAACTGAGCAGGGCGACTCAAATATAATTAGTGGAGAAATAATAGAATTAAACAGAATCGAAAAAATTAATCAAAAACTGTCAAAAAAAGTTAAATATGAACCTTTACTAATAGGAATAACTAAATTATCTTTATCTAACCAAAGTTTTATTTCAGAAGCAAGTTTCCAGGAAACTACACGCATATTAACCAAATCAGCTATAGAAGGGAAAATAGATTGGCTATTTGGGTTAAAAGAAAACATAATTTTAGGAAAACTTATACCTATTGGAACTGGATTTAATTTGGACATTCGAAAATGACTATAATTATTGAGTAAGATTGAGGACATAACTCAGTTGGTAGAGTGTCTGTTTTACACGCAGAATGTCAGCGGTTCGAGACCGTTTGTCCTCATTAAATTGTCCTTAGTAGCTTAATGGTAGAGCAGTCGGCTGTTAACCGATCGGTCGTAGGTTCGAATCCTACCTGGGGAGAAATAGGGCTTGTAGCTCAGTGGACTAGAGCACGTTGCTACGAACTACGGTGTCAGGGGTTCGAATCCCTTCTTGCCCGAATGATGTTATTAATTTTATAATATTTTAAATGAAAATACCCTTGAAAATTTTACAGGCAGAGAGACTCGAACTCTCACATCGATTTGATACGGGAACCTAAATCCCGCGCGTCTACCAATTCCACCACGCCTGTTCAATAATTATTTTAATTAGTATTAACTAATAATATGAAAACACTAATTAAATTCTACGCTTTTTAGTAGGTCTACAACCATTATGAGGAATTGATGTAACATCCTTAATCAAAAGAATACCTACACCAAAATTTTGTATAGACCTAATTGCTGATTCTCTTCCTGAACCAGCACCACTAATATTAATTTCAACTTGCTTAAGTCCTTGATCAATCGCCTTTTTAACTGCAAATTCGGTAGCAATTTGAGCAGCAAAAGGTGTACCTTTTCTCGAACCTTTAAAACCACAAGAGCCAGCAGATGACCAGGTAACAACATTACCTCTTAAATCTGTGACAGATACAACTGTTAAAAATAGAACTAATCTTTTTTATAAAAGAAACAAGAAATTAAAATCAAAACTACGAAAAAAACTGATAAATTTTATTTGTAACCTATGAAATTACACAATGTTATTAAATGTTGCTTTACTTAATTGAAATCAATTTTCATCTTCAAACTGAAAGAAATTAATAAATATCAATGAAATTAAGGAAAAAGAATTTTGTTAAACAAATTTCGAACTTCACAAAATATGAACTATACCTCTTGAAATTTTTTTTTTAACAACTTTTAAAACTACTTTTTTTTGTTTCATAATAAATATTTTACATAGTAATAAAAATAACTTGAAATATTTTTAATGAAAAAGAAACTATTTAAAAAGTGTATATATTTTTATACCATCTAATTAAAATCGAAATATCATCACAATCTCCTAATTTATATACAATATATAGCTATTACAACTTGCGTGAATAATATTCTATAACCAAAAGCTCATTAACCACCAATGAAATAGATTTTCTGTTAACTAAACTATTTACTTTTGCTTCTAAAGTTTCTTTATTAACAGTCAAATGTTGTGGTATAAGCAAATTATCTGATAAAGCCATATTTTTCTTTACTAACGTCTGAGATGTTGAGGAATTTTTAACAGATAAAATACATTTTGGTTGGCAAGCAAAACTAGGTATATTAACAAGTTTACCATTCAATAAAATATGACCATGAGTTAATAACTGTTTAGCTGCTATTATAGTGGGTGCAAAACCTAAACGAAATACTATGTTATCAAGCCTCATTTCTAAAAATGTCAACAACAAGCGACCTGCTGAACCTTTTTTCTTTCTAGCTTTTTTAATATAATTTAGTAATTGACGCTCTGTAACTCCATAGTGATAACGGAGCTTTTGCTTCTCTCTCAATCGAATATTAAATTGAGAAAGTTTTCTATTATTAGATGAAACTTGTGAACCTGGTGGGTTTAATTTTTTAGATATCTTATTTGTTAGACCGGGAAGTTTGCCTAAACGACGAACAATTCTTAAACGTGGACCCCTATATCTTGACATAAAAAATTATAAAAGAATTTTGATCTTAATTATTAATTAAATTATAAGATGTTTATCTTAAGATTATGAAGTAAGAGAGTCGTTGCCCGAGTGGTTAATGGGGATGGATTGTAAATTCATTAGTTTTACTTACGCTGGTTCGAATCCAGCACGGCTCATGAATATAAAATTGATTATTACTATTTAATTATAATTAAAAATTAATCAATTTTATCTTTTTCAACAAAAACTAAGAAAGAACCTAGTGTCAAGAATGGGAAAACTAAACCTATAAAAGGAACAAAAATAGAAGGAAGAAAAGACGCAGACATAAATAAATCTAATATTACTTTTTATTAAAATGGCGGAGAAAGGATTTGAACCTTTGACCTCAGGGTTATGAGCCCCACGAGCTTAACCAGACTGCTCTACTCCGCTAAAAAAATAAAATATAAATTAGCAGATAATGGGATTCGAACCCACGACATAAACCTTGGCAAGGTTTCACTCTACCAACTGAGTTACATCTGCTAAAATTAAGCCTTCTGTCGGATTCGAACCGACGACCATCGCATTACAAATACAATGCTCTACCAACTGAGCTAAAAAGGCAAATAAGCTACACTAATTCTAAAAAAATTATCTAAATTAACAATTATTATTATAATTCTAATGCCAAAATAACAAAATTAAATAAAATTTTTGGAGAAGGAAATGTATTTTAATCTAATTAATATGAGAAATAGAGATAGACAGGTTACTTTCAATTGAACATTATACATTAGATAAATTAACTTAGTTGCTATTTAAAATTAAAAAAATAAAAATATGATTTATTAGAAAATTTGTATTTTGCTCTTTTACCAGAAGCTTATGCACCTTTCGACCCTATTGTAGACGGTGTGATTTAAAAATTAGAAATAAACTTTCAGAAAAAACTTTATAACAGATATTAAAATGCGATTAAATTAATATAGAAAATGCTACCTGAAAAAATATTTCTTAATTTTAAGATTAGAAAATATTAATATCTTTTAACACGAAAGGAAACTTGAAAATCCAATTACAACGAAAAATTTCAAAGTTAATTTCATTAACAAAAGCTTTATTAGTTAAGATATTACCTATAATACCAATCTTATTCTTTTTACTTGCTTTCGTATGGCAGGCATCTGTAAAATTTAGATAATATTAATAGTCCGAGTAAAAAAGAATAATAAATTTAAATACAAATATATTATGAATACTGTTGAGATAAAATTTGTTAAAAATAAAAAAGTAAACAGAAAAATAAAATTTTAGATTTAACAGAAAAATTATTCTTTTTGAGAAAATTTGAAAGAAAAGTTATCAAATAAATTAATCATACAACTAGGTTCTTTACTATTAATTGTAACTGCTGGACCTATTATAGTTTTTCTTCTTTTCGTAAAACAAGGAAATTTATAATAAAAATTAACAAGATATAAAATTATATATAAAATTATTGGAATATACTACATATTATGGAAATTAGTACAAATCAAATATTTATTGCATTACTTACTGCATTAATTCCTGCATTTTTTGCTTATAAATTAGGGAAAGAATTATACAAATAATTTTTAAAACCAAGAATAAATATTATTTATAAATTATAAAAACTAATAGATTATAAATAATATATAAATGTTACGTAATAAGTTATAATAACTCAAAAGAATAGTAAAATTCATAAAATAAATAAGCTATAGAAAAGCATGACGTTCCTAGTAAAAATAAATATATTTTATTATATTTTTAGTAACAATCATTTTCGAGTCATAGTCGCCTAATTGGATAAGGCAACGACCTTCTAAGTCGTGCACTGTAGGTTCGAGTCCTATCTATGACGGTTATATACTCTATAGATTAACAAATCTTTTAAAATTCCTTAATTAAAATAATTTAGAAATTTTATTTAAGAACAGGTAAATTTTTCCACAAAATTTTTGTATACATATAAAATTTGCGAGTAACATTACAAAGCTTATTCAGTTTTAACCCTCAATTTAATGGCTTGCACAAATATAATTTTAAATCCTAAACGTCGCATAAATTCTTATGTCAATATTAAAGTCTTCAATAAAATATCTATACCATACTGTAAAAACATTATATTTAATAAGAAAATATAGGCTTCTTCAACTTTAATATATGTAAATACTATACAAATTTTTTCAAAACCCAACAGAAATTTATTTTTTTGGGGTTTTTTTGTTAGGTTTCGATTGAAAAAATCAACCCTAACTACTATCAATACGTGCATCTGCGTATGAATTTATCTTATTTCAATGAAAACTTTAGATTCACTCTGATTTATTACAGTTAAGTAACAGTTTGAATCATCACTTTGTAAACTATTTGTGATCATTCAAATTTTCATTCACCTACATTTTCTAATAAATTTTAAGTATATTACATAATAATCATTATTTTAATATTAGTAATTAAAATATTAATATGCGAAAGTGATATAATAAGAATAGAAGAATTGAAACGCACAAATTAAAATTTTTTTGTGCGTTTCAATTTTATAGACCTTTAATCGGAATATTATAATTCAATTTATATTATATTAATACAAATTATACTATTAATTTTTATTAAAAAAGTATTTATAATATATAAAACACAAAATAAAAATTTTATTAAATGTTAAAGTATTTTACTTTTAATCCTATTTAAATTCTATTACTACTAAAAAATGCCGTTTACAACTATGTTTTATAAGTTTTTTTTTATGTTTTTCGAAAATTAAAAGAAGATTCCTTTATAAAATTATAAAAAAAACGCCGCCTAAAGCCCATCAATATTTAAAATAATATGGTCGGGGCTTCGCTCCACCTTCGCTACTACTACTACCACACCACACTATAATATAAACACGATATTTAGGATTCGAACCTAAATTGTATATTTCATATACAAAACAAAATATACTTTCCTTTATACAGTATCACGTTTTACAACGCAATAAAAATATTTTTACAACTTTTTTTGTGTTTTTCTAAATTAAAAAAAATAAATAAGATTCATGTGATAAAAGCATAAAAATTTAATAAGTAATTCCTAAAAATAAAAAAATAATAATAATATTAAATAATAAAATCAATTAAATAAGCAAGATAGTAATATCATTTGAAATGCACAAATTTTTGGAAAAATGTGCTTTTCAATTTATTTGCTTTAAACTAAAATTAACCTTCAATTAGTTTGTTACCTGTCGTCAAATTTTCTAATTTTCTTAAAGTTTCTTTCTCTTCTTGAGGGGATAAAATAGATACAATATCTTTACTAGTACTTACTCCATGAATTTTCTCTAGGGTGCTTTTTATAGTATTTCGCATAACAGAACCATAACTATCTTCATAAATATTTATTATACCCATTTTTCGCATACCTAAAATTTTTGCTACTAATATATGGAAACCTCGGCGATATGAGCTACTTTCTAAAATTCTGGTAGGACTTATTAATTCGGCAGCTTTTTCTAATTGATTATTAAAAGTTCTGATGAAATTAGATGCATTAATTCCACTCCAGATTTCTGATCTTTGATTTTCATATGGAGTATTCGCATCATAAGTAATTTTAGTTAATTTTTCAGAGTTATTTTTTTGACATTCTTTTATATATAAATAATCATTACGTACAATGTTAAGGTATTTTTCAAATTCTTTTACATATGGAAAAGTTATTGTTTGTTTTGCTTTTTTACAATAAAGCTGTACATCTTTTTGTGAAAATAAATTATCTAATTGTTTAATATTAAAATAGTTCAAATCTTGTGTTCTAATTCCAAAAAGAATTAATAAAACATGAGCTAACATATACTTAGCTTCCGTGTATTTTCCTCTTTTATTTTTATTAGACACATCTCTACATACTTTAACGATAAAAGGGAAATCTTCTGGCATAACACTTCTAGCTTGGTAAGCCTCAAAACTTAATTTTTTTAATTGTAAGGTATTTTTAGGTGGGTTATTTCTTTTAACAACTTCCCCCAAAGAAGTATCAATATATTCTACGTCTCTTCTTTTATGAAATTTTTCATTTTCATGAGATGTTTCATTACTAATAGTTATAATACTTTCTATCTCATTTGTATTTCTTTCGTTTTTAGCTGCGGCAGTGATATCCCAAATTAATTTATTAAATTCTGTTTCTATGGCAAGTTTTTCTTTATCTGTTTCAGCTAATCGTAATCGTTCCATTAAGTTTGCTAGGCGTAGGTCTTTAAGTTTTGTAAAGCTTAATTTTGCATAATCCGATAAACCTACATTATTATTATTTAAAAATTTAATAACTTCTTGCTGAGATGATTTTATTTTGATTAATCCACCAAAATCCTTATTTTTTATAGCTTCAATTATATCTTCAATAAAATTGCTAGGAGTTGGCAATACACTTAAATTCGTCAAAATTTGTTCATCTATATCTTTATTAGGATTATTTATGTTTTCTCCATAGAATTGAATCATAAGACTTATTTTGAAAAAACAACTAATAGCTGTTAAATAATATTTTTTTCTATCACTTTTATCTTCTATTAAACTCTCTAAATTTGGTATCTCTTCATTCAAAATTTCCCTAGCAACTTTGTTTATACATAATCTTAGTGTATCAGATTTCATACGAGTTTCACCTTTTGCTAAGGCTTGTGATGTACTTTTATTATAATTATTGAAAATTTTAATAACTGCTGAAATCAAAGTAATTTTAGCTCTATCAGGCAAATCTTCAAATTTTAACACCTCAGGAAAAATTAGGAATCTATGTTCTTTTAATGAGACTTTTATAATTCTGTTAATAGATTCGGATAGCTGATTTCCTAATTTAGTAGCAAAAACATACGGAATGTTATTCTCGTAAAAAAAACTTAAGACATCTTTTGTAGGATTGGTCTTATCTAGATCAAAAAGTATATGACCACCATTCCTAATTTCTTCTAATAGTTGACCTGTAATAGTTTGTGATAGCCAATTAGAAAGACGGTTTCCTTTAGGTTCCCCTATTTCTATTAAGAAATCTAGTATACATGTAGAAGCTTTATCGACTAAAGAAGCCAAAACAAAATCACTAGGTAAAAGCTGTGTTGAATCAAATGAAAGAAACTTTCTAGGATTTAAACTGCGATATTCATAATTCTCAATTACTATACCATGATTTAAAAGTCTAAACAAAGATAAAGAATTACCATTTTTTATTTCATCCTTGTTTTCTTCGAAAATTCTTTCGACTATTTTTTTATAATCTTGTAAATTTGATTCTTCAATTTTAGAAATTCTTTCGTCAAGGTTACTTGAAAATGCCCTTAACATGAAATTAAAGACGCTTTTTTTTGTACCTGGACTTTTACCAGAAACTAATAGATTATATACAAATTCTGTAGCTACAAGGGCTTTAAATTTTAACACATTTTTTTTATCAAATTCATACCGAATATATAATTCTTTGCAAAGTAAATATAAAGCATCTCGAGGTAGATCTTTTGGTAACAAGCGTGTAATATTTATCATATTTTTCTATTAACTAAAAAATAAATAGTGATTAATTTTCATTTATAATTTTAACACGATTTACAAAAAATTTTATCACTTAAAAATTTTAATTATATATTTTAAAATTTTCTTTTTTTTTAATTACGTATTAATAATTAGAAAATTCACCCCACCAATAAAATAAATATAAATATATATAAAATATATTAACTTATACGTAATCAATTTCTTCCTATATATCTAATGTGCTTTCCTAAAGTAGTACTAAGACCTTGTCTCAAGTTCTGAACTTTATGCAAATAAATCTTTCCTCCTCCTTTCCCCACCCTATCACTTTCCCTAATAATAACCCCACTTCATTATTTAAATTAGGTGAATTAATTTACTTTGAATTTTTAAAATTAACATGAAAATATGGGCATTAAGATAAGGTTCATACTTAGCCTAACTGTTAAAAAAAGTTAACTTAAAATTTTCAAACCTTTTTAGAAAATCAATAATTATAATATTTTATTTTAATACTTTTTCATACAAAGACTTAAAATTTTTGATCCCTTAAAAGTGATTATACAAATCATTTATGTAGTTTTTATAACTACATCTTGTATTTTAGAATGCAATAAGTAGTTATAACTATATTTATATTTATTCACGATTTTCAGTGAAAGAAAATACATTAAAAATGCACCATGACGGCAACGACCTTCTAAGTCGTGCAATGTAGGTTCGAGTCCTATCTATGACGGTTATATACTCTATAGATTAACAAATCTTTTAAAATTCCTTAATTAAAATAAAATAATGTGGAAATTTTATTTAAGAATAGGTAAATTTTTCCACATAATTTTTTATTACATATAAAATTTGCGAGTAACATTACAAAGCTTATTCAGTTTTAACCCTCAATTTAATAGCTTGTACAAATATATAATTTTAAATCCTAAACGTCACATAAATTCTTATTTCAATATTAAAAGAAAATTAAACTAGTTAAATTTTCTCACTAAAAAAAATATATATACGATACTATAAAAACATTATATTTAATAAGAAAATATAGACTTCTTCAACTTTAATATATGTAAATACTGTACAAAAAAAAAAACACAAAAATTTATTACCATTATTGTAAGAGAAAAGCAGTAAAAAATCCGACAATGTCAAATATATGTCGCTTTTTTATTTTATTTAAAAACCACATCGTAATTTAACATTATACAACAGTTTAAGAATAAAAGAGTTTTTTATTATGAAAAAAATTAGCTAATAAGACATGCTATAACCAAATAGTATTTACAGTATATTTTAATTTTAACAATGCTATTAAATTCTAGCTAATAAAACTTAATATCAGTAAATATTACTTTACTGATTTATTCAAAATGTAGTAGACTTTCATGGTGTTTAGGATTTGAACCTAAAGCTATTGGAAATAACCCGCCAATGGCACCATATTTGTAAATATTTTTACTTTTTAAAGTAAAATATTTAATATTTTATTAGTTACATATGATATCAAAATACATAAAATTCAAATTTAAATATTAATAAAAATACACGACATTTATAATTGTATATATACATTAATCATAACCAATAAACTGAACATCCTTAAAAAAAATCCTAGCTTTATGTATATCTTTTTTATTTGTTAAATCTTTTTCTTGCCAAAAATTTATAACTTCTGTTATTTTATTTAATAAACTTATAGATTCAGTTTGTGAAATCCAAGTAGTTTTTTCCAAATAAATCTTCATTAAATCCCAGGCATCTTTCTGAGGCCAAAAATAATATTCCGTAAGAGGCGTAACTTTATCTTCTACCCTCTGATCTAATGCAACGGCTATACTTTTATCTAACCAAAGAAATTTAAGTAGAAATTTTTCCATAACTAAAATTCTAAATTAAAATATATAAAAGAACTTAATACTAAAACAAAGTTATAAAACTAGTTAAAAAATAAAATTCCTCACAAAATAAATTATAAGGAAATTTAATAAATAATAATTCTAAAATTACAAAAATTAAGCTAAATCTAATGGGAAATTATGTGCATTACGCTCATGCATAACTTCCATACCTAAATTAGCTCTGTTAATGATATCAGCCCAAGTGTTAATTACACGACCTTGTGAGTCTACTACAGATTGGTTAAAGTTAAATCCATTAAGGTTAAATGCCATAGTTGAAATACCAAGAGCAGTAAACCAAATACCCATAACTGGCCAAATAGCCAAGAAGAAGTGTAATGAACGAGAGTTATTGAACGAAGCATATTGGAAAATCAAACGACCAAAGTATCCGTGAGCAGCTACGATGTTGTAAGTTTCTTCCTCTTGTCCAAATTTATATCCAGCATTAGCAGATTCATTTTCTGTAGTTTCACGAATTAAACTAGAAGTTACTAAAGAACCATGCATAGCAGAGAAAAGAGAACCACCAAAAACACCAGCAACACCTAACATATGGAAAGGGTGCATCAAAATGTTATGCTCAGCTTGGAAAACGATCATAAAGTTAAAAGTTCCAGATATACCTAAAGGCATACCATCTGAGAAAGAACCTTGCCCTAACGGATAAACAATGAAAACAGCTGAAGCTGCAGCAACAGGTGCTGAGTAAGCTACTGCGATCCAAGGACGCATTCCTAAACGGAAAGAAAGTTCCCACTCTCTACCCATATAAGAGCATATACCAATAAAGAAATGACAAACTATTAATTGGTAAGGTCCACCATTGTATAACCATTCGTCTACACTAGCGGCTTCCCAAATAGGGTAAAAATGCAAACCAATTGCATTTGAAGTTGGAATAATAGCACCAGAAATGATGTTATTTCCATAAACCAAAGATCCTGAAACAGGTTCGCGAATACCATCGATATCTACAGGCGGAGCTGCAATAAAAGCGATAATAAACACAGAAGTTGCAGTTAATAAAGTAGGAATCATTAACACACCAAACCAACCTATATAAAGACGGTTTTCTGTTGATGTAATCCAAGAGCAAAAACGAGACCAAAGGCTAGCATTTTGACGTTTTTCTAAAGTTGCTGTCATGATAAAAAATAAAAAATTAAGTTCCCAGATTATTAATAATAAACTGTTAAATATACGTTTAAACTTTAATTTTAAATTAAATTATGTAATACCTTCGACCGGAGTTGAACCGGTACGCCTGAAAGCACATGATTTTAAGTCATGAGTGTCTACCATTTCACCACGAAGGCAATTATATGTTAATATAAATATATATTTTGTATTAGATTAACTAAATAAATTTAAAATTTTTAAGTTAATCTAAAGGACGCATAGAAAGTACAGCTTCGTTTTCACGATTAATACCTTTTTCAAAACCTGCGGCAGCAGCACGAGCTCGACCAGCATGCCACAAATGTCCTACAAAGAAGAAAAATGCTAATACAAAGTGAGATGTTGATAACCAACTACGAGGATTAACGAAGTTTACTGCATTAATTTCAGTAGCAACGCCACCTACAGAATTTAAAGAACCCAAAGGAGCATGCGTCATATATTCTGCAGCACGACGTTCCTGCCATGGCTGAATATCATTTCTTAGTTTATTCAAATCCAAACCATTTGGACCACGTAAAGGCTCTAACCAAGGACCACGAAAATCCCAAAAACGCATTGTTTCACCACCAAAAATAATTTCACCAGTAGGTGATCTCATTAAATATTTACCTAAACCTGTAGGACCTTGAGAAGACGCAATATTTGCACCTAATCTTTGGTCACGTACTAAGAAAGTAAAAGTTTGGGATTGTGAAGCCTCTGGACCAGTCGGTCCATAAAATTCACTAGGATAAACAGTAGTATTAAACCAAACCATAGGAACAGCTATGAAAGCCATAACAGAAACAGCAGCTATACTATACGAAAGATAAGCTTCTCCAGACCAAACAAATGCACGACGAGCCCAGGCAAAAGGCTTTGTCAAAATATGCCAAATACCACCTAGAATTAAGATTGTCCCTATCCAAATATGACCTCCTATTACATCCTCCATATTATCCACACTAGCAATCCAACCATCTCCACCAAAAGGTGATTTCAAAATATAAGAGAAAATAACAAAAGGACTTAATGTTGGATTAATAATAATACGAACATCCCCACCACCTGGAGACCAAGTATCATAAATACCACCAAAATACATAGCTTTCCAAACCAATAAATAAGCTCCAAAACCTAACAAACAAAGATGAATACCTAAAATTGTTGTCATTTTATTTTTATCTTTCCACACATAACCAAAAAATGGGAAAGATTCTTCTAGTGTATCAGGACCTACCAATGCATGATATACACCACCAAACCCTAAAACTGCAGAAGAAATAAGATGTAATACTCCTGATACGAAATATGGAAAAGTATCCAAAACTTCGCCACCAGGACCTACACCATAGCCCAAAGTTGCCAAATGTGGCAATAGAATAAGACCTTGTTCATACATAGGTTTTTCAGGAACAAAATGCGCTACTTCAAACAAATTCATAGCACCAGCCCAAAAAACTATTAAACCAGCATGAGCTACATGAGAATAAATTAGTTAAAAACCAAATAAATTCATTAATTAAAATTAAAATATTTATTAAAAAGTAAAACGAAAATTAAAATTTTCAAGATAGACAATTCTTCTCTTTAAATTCAGAATTAAAAATAATTGAATTTATGAACTTTCAAAATCTCATACCACAATGAATACAGAAAAAGATACTTCTATAATTTAAACTAGATAAAGGATTAAAATAAAAAGAATTAACCCAAAACGTCAAATGTCCATAAAAAGGTGATTTCATGATACCAAAATCTGCCATATTTTTATTATTAGGATTTAATTCATAAAAACATTTATTTATAAGACGTTTTGTTGAATATGAATCTTGTTTAGATTCTTGATTAAATACTTTAAAAGCACGTTTTTTCAAAAAAAATAACGAAAAACGTGAAGCCGTCAAATTACAAAATCGATGATACATCTTCCAATCTTTTGTTAAAGGAAAAATTTTAGCGGATTTAACAGTTGCGCCATAATTAGAGTTATTTAAAATCAATTTAATTCTCTTTAAAAAATTCTGATAATTATTATTTGATGGAACGCAAATAAAATCACCATTTTTAAAAACTTTAAAATACCAACCTAAAAAATCAAAACCATTTAATGTAGAAGAAAAAAATACACTATAAGAAATGCCTTGCATTCCAGAATTAATAAAAAAAGATTCCAATTTTTTTAAAATCAATTTTTCATTATCTAAAGGTTTTAAGATAAACAAAATATTGTAACCAAATCTCAAAGAATAATGTATATTATCAACGCCACCCAAAGCAACATTTAAAAGAAAAGAAGACAAATTAAAAACATTTTGGTTACTTGAGTCAAAAAAGAGAGATAAACCAAGTGTTAAACTTTTAAATATACCTATTTTTATACCTCTAGGAGCAACAATATTTTTAACAAGAAGATTTTTATTTAAAAAATTACTTATACCTTTAAAATTAACTATCAAAATACGTTTTTGAAAACCTAAAGACTGTTTTTCAAGGTTTAAAATTAACACTCTCTGAAGTTCATGTATAAAACGAGACCTACGAAAACCGAAATTACAAATATTAAAAGTCGCTTCATGAACAGGTTCTATTGAAAATAAAATTAAATACTGCCAAGCACGATCGGCAATTGTAGATAATTTCAAAGACTTTATAATACCATTTTTTTCTATAAATGAAACTTTTTTTAAAGACTGAGGTTGCCAATTGTTAAAATTACACCTTAAATATTCATTTAATTCAAATCTATCATTAAAACTTAAAGATACTTTTCCATCTATACCAGCAAATTTCTTATCCATAGAAATTTGAGTAACATAACGTATAGACAAGATTCTTGCTGAATTAGAACGTAAAATCAGACGCTGAAACATTAAACATTTTTTTATATCATTAAAAAAACCAATTTTAAAAAGACGTTTCTGTAACCTAAAAATATTTTTAAAATACTTTTGCCAAGAAAAATTAACAAAGAACATAACAAATCTCATAAAACTTTAAATATAACTTTAACAAAATAAATACACTAACAACCGATAAAAATATTAAAGACACATAATTTAACTTATATAATTAAAGAAATTCACACTCTTATTTTTAATAAAATGAAAATCACAACACCCAATAATTTACCTGACAAATTATGGAAATAAAGCCCTGATATTAAGACTTTTTTCAGGAACATAACAAGACATAATGATGTCATTATGCTCTAAATTTTTAACCTTGAAAATCAAAATCTATATATGAATATATGCTTATACAAACAACCAAATTATAAAACAAAAATTTATAAGGATAATCTTCTTTTAAAAATTTTATTCTTAAATAACAAAGATTCAAAATTTCAAAAAGGCAACGAAACTTTAAATATTAACCTAAATAATCTATAGTTATGTGTAATGAAAAATGGGAATTTTATTAAAAATTTAAACTTTAATAATTTAATTAATAACAAAACACTTATTACATATTTTGTTATTTAATTAAATAAATTAATTACTTTTTAAGCTAGTTTAAAGAATTAAATTACCTAAAATAAAATAATATTTTATACCTCCTTATATTTAAATTTTAAGACTTCTTATAAAGTTATACTTCAAGAAATTTTTTATATAAATTATACTAATTAGATATTGAAAGTTATATAAGTTAAAATATTTAAAAATCATTACACCTTACTGACCCACACAATAAGTCTAGCATTACCAGCCCACCATGCAAAACCTGTTGATTCTTGATCACGACCACCTATATTTAGACAAATCGAAATGAAATCGTTTACGAAGCTGTACATGCACAAATAAAGGTACATACAGCTTTCTGACTGATATAAAAAAATAAATATAAAAATAACAACAAAAATTTTATAAATTAATCTACAAGAAATAATTGCTCATTAAAATGATGAACCGAATAAGAGAATAAATATTTTTTTTGCAAATTGATAATGTTTAATTTAGAAGGAAAAGAAATTTTATTAAAAGAAAAATTACGAAACAAAATAAAATCAGACGTATATACACTATAAACCCAAACTTTAGACTTATTATGTTTTCTACAAAGCGTCAACAAACAACTCTCTCTCAAATACTCTGCAAACAATTTAACTTTCGAAAAATTATCACTACATCTATACCAAGTAAGAAAACATAAAAGCAAGTAATTAAATTCTTTTATAATAAAGTTATCTTCAAATATAAAATATTTAGAATTTCCTATAGGATTATTTTTAAAAGGATGTATAAATCCAAGTATTCTAAATTTTCTTAATAAAAATAAAAAGGGTGCAAAAATTTTTACATTATAAAAACAATTATTAACTTTAATGCTACCACTGTTTATTAAAATTTGGGATTTTTGTTTATAATCTAAAGCTAATGAATCAGAATAAAATTTTTCTTTAAGAAAATACAAACCTTTTGTAATTTCATAAATTAAATTATTCAAAGGAAAATCAAAAGCATTTATAGGATCATATAATAAAGATGAGAAATCTAACGAAACTTTTTTCAAAGTAATTTCTAATTTACGTAAATAAAGATCAAAAGAATAATTCATGTACGAATAAAATTTCAAGTTATTATACTTAAGGGAAGAAAAAATATCGTCAGAAAGTAACACTCTTTTTTTCTCTAATGCGAGTAAACTATTACTTTGAATACTCCTTATAGATTCTAATTGGAAAATATAAATCCATAAGAAGCGTAGTTTGAAAAAATTAAAATCTAATTTCTTTAAACACATAACTTTAATGAGATGAGAAATCAATTCTGAATTTATATGAGACTTAAGAAAATTCGAAATTTTCATTTTACGAAGACGAATTCTTGTAATAATTTTTGAATAATAATGACTATTTCTTTCTAAATTAAAAGTCATTAATTGCTTATTTATAGAATTAAAAAATTTTAAAGAAAAACCTAAGAAGAAAAATTCAGTTTCATCGTGTTTAAAAAGTTCTAAGCTATCGAAACGAAATCGAATGTTAGATTTAACAAAATCACTAATTTTAGTATTAACTAATTTTGCCAAAAAACTTGCTCCAAAAATACCTACTAAAAAATGATCTAAAAATCTAACGTAAAAAAACCTTCTATAAAAAAATTTAGCTTGAAAAATATGCTGCTTCGAAAATAGAAAACTTTTAACATTTTCAAAGCGAGAAAAATTGTAAAACTTTGTATTAGAAAAATACTTAACATATCTCATAAATTTTAAAGGAATATACTTAGAAATTAAATAACTTAATACATTATAATTAACTCCTTGTGCGCTATCATTATGTAAACTAATAGAACTTATAAGATCATCAGATAGCTTTTTAACAAAAAAATCAAGTTCTCTCAAATATAAGTTTAATAAAAATCTTGAAATAAAAATAAGTTTCAAATTGATTTTAGATCTATAATAAAAATGAAGCTGGTAAAAGCATAATAATTTGGCTTCTTTTTCAAACACAACGAAATTTCATTAAATTATTGTGCTTTTAATTTTATAGTTTATATAAATCATAAAGAATTTTTAAACTAAATATTTAAAACCGCCGTTTAATTTTAAATTAAATAAAAAATACTTTTAGTCATCTCTTAAAATAAATAAATTAATTAATACCTATAAAATATGTAATATGCTTTTCATAAGGTTTTAAAATTCATATTCTTCTGCGTATAATTTTGGCTTTCTTACAATTTTTATATTAAACCATTGAAGAAATTTTTCTAAAAAAAATCATTAAAATAAACTCTCTTAAAACTTAAAAATATAAAAATGAGATACTTATAACTTATAATATCAGCAAACTTACTATATTAATTATAAATAAGTATCCAAAAATTTAGATATAATACATATTACATTTTATATATTCATACTATAAATTCATTTGTAAAACCTATTAAATTAGAATCCATCATTTTTTCAATTTCAAACCATAAATCTACATCATCAAATATTTTTAAAAAAATATTTTTTAAGAAAAATTTATTAACACATGCTATATCAGGAAGGAGTTTACACTTCAAAATAAAATGAATAGGATTATTCCAAAGCTTTAATGATTTTAATTGATAATGAACACTTGTACCATAAATGATAAAATTTGGAGAAAAAAAACTATTTCTTGAAGTCAAAAATTTTTTCAAAAAAAAATTTTTAAAACTAAGTGAACTCGATTTAGGTGATTTGAAAGGAAAAGAAAAATTTTTTCTCAAATTGAAAAGATAAGCATTATAAATTAACTAAAGCTTCCTATAGATCTGGACACGCATATTAATATGCATCCAGCTCGTAAACTAAAAATATATTTATTGTTCAAATAAAGTCCTAAGTATAAACTTTATAAGTATTAAAAATAAAATAATAATATCTCATGCTAAAACTATTATATTAAATTACAAATCTTATGCAACTACAAAAATAACAACCATAATTTTTAATTATTAATTAAATAGACTGCTTACACGTTAAACTAACTAGAGAAAAACAATATAAAAAATACTCAATCTTAATACAATAAAAGCCGTTTAGAATAACCGTTTCATAAACCATCTAAGAGAATCTAAAATTTATCATTTTTATTTTAAACTTATTATTAAAAATACCTATATTAAATATTAATGTTTTCCCCTAAATAAAAGTTTAATGAATTTTTTATCTGTCAAATACTTAATAATATTTAATCAAATAAATAAAATTCTCAGCAGGGATAAAAATTTACAATTTTGCAAATATTATTAATATAATACACTCTAATTAGAACATCTGTGCCGTAATAAAACTAAGTAACATATTTACTTGTTAAAAAACTATGCTTACATAAAATGTACATAGCTTTCATCCTTCATTATATAACAAAATAAAAGTTTAAATAAATTAAATTATTTACAAAAAATCTCTTTTTAATAGCAAAAATCCCTAAGCAAAAGTAAATAACTTTTTGCATAATCCTTGGTAGAATTTTTTATATGCAAAAATTCTCCTTTAAAACCGTGTATACTTTTTTCAAAGTGCACGGCTCTCATTTAGTAAGTATAAAATAAATACTTAATAATAAGTTTCACCTTTCTTACTTAAATAACAAAAATTAATTAGTAAATATGATCAAACAAATTAATAAAAAAACATTTTATATTTTGCTCCTACATGTATGATCCCAAAATAAGTTTACACACCGTAACTTTACATTTAAAAAGTATGATTTAAATTACTTATATTTAAATGAAAAGTTCATCTTTTACCTCGAAAAAAATCATATCATTAAAAATTAAACTTCATTAGAATAAAAATTTACAAACCCAATATAAAATAATATTCATTAATATATAACAATTATATATCACTTAAGAACCAAAAATTACATTTGTTAAAAATATTATAAATTTAATATGCTTTTGGGCTCTCAATAAAATTAACCTAATGATTAACAGTAAAAGTTTAAGTAAAAAACTAAAGTTCCTAAGTTTATATATTGAAACCCTTAACTTACGTAAAAATAATGTTTTTATATAAAAATATATAGAAATTCAAGATAATTTAGATTCGAAAAATAAATTTAACAATAATAAATCTTTATTTACTGATACACTAATTAAAATTAAATATACAGATATGATATTTCTATATTACCACTAAATACAAATATTAAATAACTTAAATGCCTATTTTATTTAAGGTTTTCACGAGAAATTAAGCAATAAAACTTTATAAAAATCATTATTAAATAATTTACGCACATATTCTATGGAATTTTGTGTATCAAAACCTGAAGTTTTCTCAAGTTTTAATTTAATTATATTCAAAATTGCACTTTCAATAACTTTATACTTTAATAGTTTTATAGAAATGTTACTATGTTTTGGAGTTACTATAATATTTTCATAAAAAAAAGATCCCTTATTCATTAAAAAAGCACATTTTCTAAACCACAGTTTACTAATAGGTTCGAAAATTCTAGTATAGCCTAAATCTAACTTCAAATTATTCCAAGTATAAACTAAAAAATGTTCTGTAATAAAATCTCTAAATTTCATAAAAAGTATACAAAATTTTAATAAAATTAAAAAATAAGATTCATGAAATTTATACCAGTCAAGCCAGTTAATAATAATTAATTCCAAAGATTCAAACTTCCCCCTAATTAAAAGATAATATCAATTAATTTAATATAAATATCTCATTTTTAACATTTTATCTTTTATATAATTGTGACTATGATCCATGTATTAAAGAAAAAAATCGTTTCTATCAATAAAGATGCTCAATTTAGTTTAATAAAATTTAAAAATAAATTTTGATTATTCACTAAAATTAAAGTAGATAATCAAATTAATTATTAATTTATAATATATATAAAGCATGAATTATTGATAATTATAAATAGTTTAAAAATAAGTTTTTTAACTTAAAAATGATTTAAATAATAAATAAAAAACCGATTTTGGATCAAATCCCACACATTTTCCATTAATAGGATAGAATGTAAACACAAGATTATTTATACAAGCTTCCTTCAAACGTAACGAGAACTTCTTAATTCATTACGCTTTTTCTCTTAAAACTAATAAAAAATATTTTCTAGTTTTAAAGCTGATTATACGACCCAGTTTTCCTTTTTAAATAAAAATTCTGTTTTTTAGTTTTTTAATCTCTTTAAAATGTTTATAATTTATTACTTTGTATTATAAGTAAAATTACTAAAATTTATCTGGTCATTTTCCTCATGATAATAGTTGTTTGATAAAAATATATTAATAGTTAAGTATAATGGCTTTCTAATATTCATTATTTGAGATTAAATATTTAATGTAAATGTATTCTTATATTACTCTTTCCAATACAAGATTATTTTAAACCAAATATCTTTTTAATAAATCTATATTCTAAAATGAAAATGTCTTACTAAGTAAGATTACAACAAGAATTTTATTCTTTCAAACTTTGACTTGCAAAAAATAACTTTTGCTTTAATAAATATTATATAGAGATCTATGATTTTCCTACTCTTTTTATATAATAAACCCGAAAATTTATTGTCTTTCTCCTTCACTTTTGAAGTGCTATTATTTTTATAACTATTACCAAAATATTACAGGCTTATTAAGCATATAATGACCGTCCAAGAGCGTTTCCACGTGGAAGAACCTCCTCCGGGAATACAAGTTGTTCATGAGGCTGATCTTGAGCAGCCATCCAAGCGCGAATACCTTCATTTACGTGGTAGAAAAATCCTATCGTATGAACTTTCCCCCCAATAAACTATACAAATGCATTTCTACATATATAGCTTACATAAAAAAGTAAAGAAGATATTTTACTTTACTTCTAGAATGAGTTTTTCATGATTATTTTGAAAGAAATTGTAAATTTACAATATATATTTTATTAAATAAACTTTGCAATAAACATTATAACAAATTTACAATTTTAATAGAAATTAATGTTTAAAATTTTTATAAAAAACAAATTATCATAAAATATAGAAATTTCCGGAAAATAATGAATAAAATTTTAAAGTATTAAGATTTTATGTTATTTTAATAAAAATTCATTTTTATATATCACCAAATCATGACTAAACATCGTAACAAATTATCTTTAGAGTAGCATTCTAAATGCACGTTAAAAATCATGTCTTATGCTAAATAAAAACATTAGATAATCTTTCATTCATACATTATTTAAATTTAAATGCTAGTTAATAAATTATAAGGCAAAATATTTTATAAACCCTTTATTAAATATTTTTAAGTAAAAATCTTTTGTCCCTTACTAAAATTAAAATATAAAACAATAAATAAAGATTTCTTCTACATTGCCAACTAAAAAAATTTAAAATTTATAAATATAAACTGTAATTAATTTGATCTAGTTCCTAAGTTTATTCCAAAACCCTAGTTAAAGGTAAAATAATTAAAAATGATTAAGATTCGATAAAAAAGAATATTTTTTGTATAAAAAGTTTCAAATTCAGAAAAATAAAACTAAAAAAATATTACATATATTTAGCTTCTTTTTCAAACGCAACAAGGCAAAAAACCATTACGCTTTATTTTTGAAATAAAATATATTAATTTAAATAATAACTTACAATAACAAAAATATCTATAATTCATCCCTTCACAAAAACTTATAGTATTTATTTTAAATACAAACTAAATGTGTAAATTTTATTTCTTGGTAGAAATGCAAAAACATGCACAACCCCTTAGGAGCCGTGCATACACTTCTCAACGTACACGGCTCCTAAATACAAAATCACTAAATATTTAAAATTTCATACGAGGTATAAGTAAAATATTAGTATAAGCATAATTTTGAATTAGTTAGCCCACCAAAACATAGTAAATTTAAAGACAATAATAATATTATTATCTATTATGTATTTTAGATTTTCATTGATAAAACAAGCATCAAAGGCTAAACACCCAACCCCCTTTTTAAAATCATAATAAACTATGATCTTTAAAGGGTTAATCTGTAATCCTTAAGTTCTATAAATTATAATTTAAAATTGTTGACTAAAAATAAAAATAACCCCAGTATCTAATTACTTTAAATAAAAATACATATAAATGAAATGAAATCTGGATTTTAATAATTTTATATGTTAAATATTATAAAATACAAATATATAGATTAAGATTTTATTTTGTCTGTTAATAAGCACCAATAACTAAAAAATATTAAGATATTTAATAGCCAAGTTTTTGAATTTTAACTAATGTAAAACCTTTAAAAACCTTGACATAGGTAAGCTAATATAGTATTAAAAAGTATTTACGATAAAACTTATAACCTTAGGATCATTTAGACTCAAAAAATATGTAATACTTAACATATAGCATACAATTTCCAAAGTTAAAAACTGAAATTAATAAAACCTAACCCTTTTTTTTTAATGACTCAGCAATTTTAAAAAAAATTATTTTTCTAGGTTAAAACTAAATTACAAAGTAATTTCTAATATTCAAAAATTCTCAGTCTTTTACTCAATTAATAAACAATGCTATTTTATTTGCCCATAATAAATTAGGCGCAATAATAAATGCTATTTTAATTTATAAAGTTAACTTATAATTAAAATTAGTATAAAAATATTCTAGAGATATATGAAAATATTAAATTTTTAAGTAATACACTTCAATATCGCACTGGATCTTCTGCTGCACGAATTTCTTGTGAAACAAAGTCATAAGCACGTAAATTCAATGCTAAACCAACAACACCTAAAGCACTCATCCAAAGACCTGTAACTGGTACAAACAACATAAAAAAGTGTAACCAACGCTTATTAGAGAATGCTACACCAAATATCTGTGACCAAAAACGATTAGCTGTTACCATAGAGTTCATTAAGTAGTAATTATGAGCTACTCATGAAAAAACTGAATATGAAATTTTCAAATCTTTCAGCTTAACAAAAATGAAATTATACTTTATTTATAAGTAAAGAAATATAAATATAGACTTCTTCCGATATTTAAAATAACTAAACTGAATGGTAGAAGCATAATAAAATTAGTCTTCTCCTTAAAAGCCGTGCATACATTTTTCAATGTACACGGCTTAAATGTAAAAATTTAAATCAAACATATTAAAATTTTCACAAAAATAATCCTCTAATTAACTTAATTATTAATTAACAATTAATAAATGAACCAATAGAATATTTTACAAAATAAAATTATTCAAAACATTAGTAAATAATGCTTACAAACTTTTATTCAAGAATTATCATCAAATACTCAAAAAATATTAAAAATAAATAATTGGTATTTATTTCTTTTACAATAAAATGAACTAATCTTAACCTTAAGAGCTTTTTTAAATATAAATTTTAAAACTTTAAAAAACAAAAATTGACGAAACCCCAGTTTATATCAAAATTGCTATATAAATTTTAGGAATCATAAAGGAACTGGATTTAGAAAAATAAAATTAGAGATAATCTTACATTATTTAATTATAGTTATGGTAACCTAAAAATATTTTTCTTTTGAAGAATTTAAAATTCTTTATTAAAGTGCATTACTAGTTACTAAGCTTCCAAAAATTGTTAAAAGAAGTCCTAAGCGCCTAAAAACATCCAATAATTATGATTATATAAATAATTTAATTAAAAGAATAACTCTTAAAGTCTATCAACTCGAAAAACTAAATATTCTAACGTTCCAAATATATAAACTACTCTGTTAAGTGTGTATAATATTAATCAGAATTAACCTACTCAATAGAAATTAATTAAAATTATATAAATATTTTCAGAAGATAAAATAACACACTATAAGAAAATAAAAATTTTTAGCTTAATTTATATCAGAAGACGTAACAAACGTAAGTTTCTTCAGATTGTGTTGGATTAAATGCACGGAAAGTATTAGAACTATCACCATCTTCAAATAAAGTATTTTCCACAGTTGCACCATGAATTGCACATAAAAGAGCAGCTCCTAACACACCAGCAACACCCATCATATGAAACGGATTAAGAGTCCAATTATGGAAACCTTGAAAGAATAGAATGATAGGATAGAATAGCAAAATTAAATTCCTGACTAATCCTCCTCCGAACGTAACTAAAACTTTTCAATTTATTAACGCTCTCACCAAAAAACTCTCATATATTAATAATCTTCTTAATTTCTGGATGCCTAAATTAATGCTAAACGAATACGCTAATCATAATTAACGGTGAACATAAAAGGCTCTTTAAATTAAAATATAAAAAAAATTTTAACAAAAAAAGTAATTTAAGAATGTATATATCTTATTTTTATTATATATATTTATAATATTTTAACTCATTTGCATGCTTTTTATTGTAAGATAATTACATTAGGTACTTAAATACTCTTAATGAACTGTACTATACAGATATACTGAACACAAAGGATATACGTAATGCCTAGATTCCTGACAGTATCGTGTAAAATATCGGTAAAGGTAAATTTATACTAATAAATAAAGTATTTATATTGTAACTAGAATGCTTCCACTTCGTGTAAAATAACTTGAAATTAATTTTTTCATAATTGCTTTAACAATATGCTATTACCCTTTCGATTTATCGGATTATTTGAATTCATAAATTCAAACTTCTTCAAGTTTTACCTCAAAAAAGCTTAATACTTTTACTAGAACTTCTAATCAAAATGAATATTTAATTTTTATTAAAAAGGCTAAAATTGTTGTTTAAATAAATGTTTATACTATTTGTCTTACAAATTAAGGAATTTATATTAATAAATTTCACAGCCGCCCAATCTAAATATTGAGGCTACACCAAAGCTCGGTGCAAAGAACCAACCAGATTGACCCAAAGGATAAATTAAGAATACCGAAACGAATACAGATATAGGGGCAGAAAAAGCAATTGCATTATATGGTCTAATTTGAACAGCTCTTGCAATCTCGAATTGACGTAACATAAAGCCCATTAAGCCAAATGAGCCGTGTAATGCTACAAATGGCCATAAACCACCCAATTGTAACCAACGTGTAAAATCACCTTGTGCTTCAGGACCCCATAGTAGTAATAATGAGTGTGCCATGCTATTTGACGGTGTTGATACAGCAGCTGTCAAAGCGTTGCAACCTTCAAGGAAAGAACTAGCTAAAGTGAGGTAAAAAAATCCCTTAAGAACATTAAATGTATTCTTAAATACATAAGGCTCAATCTTAAAAACATTTGCTATAATAAAAAATGGAAAATCGAATTCTAAATTATATGTCAAAATCCTTTTAAAAATACATACATCTCTTTTAATATTTAAAAAATTTAATATAATATAGTTACCATCAAAAATAACATATTAATTTTCTCAAAAAACAAGAGAATTTTTTGAAATAGTTTTAAATTAATTTTCAAAGCATTTTTTTAAAAATTTATTATATAAATAAATAAATAAATAAATATTTTTAAAAGCAATAATACTTCACTCAATAAGAATATAAAAAAGAGATTTTTTAATCATATATGTCAAACCCATGTGTATACCATGATGAAACAAAAGTAATACCTGTCAACCAACCACCTAAAGCTAAGTATGCACACGGAAATAGTAATAATCCAGACCATCCTACAAAAACGAAGCGGTCACGCTTCAACCAATCATCTGCAACGTCAAATATCCCTCTTTTTTCTTCAGTTTTAAGACCAGCAAAAGTCATAATTAATCTCCTATAATAAATAATACATATCTTATTATGCTTCACAACAAAAAGTTATTTTAAAATATCATCTATAAATTGACGTTTAACAAAATATCATAATTTTTAGTTAAAATTAAAAACGAAAATAAAACAAATTAAATTTAAATATTTTTAAAATTTTATGAATAAAAAAACTAATGAAAGACCTGTTTTCCCATTTTCTTCAATTGTAGGACAAGAGGAAATTTGCGTATTTAATATAAAATATCAAAAAAATTCCACTGATAAATACAAAATTTAGATTTATGTATGTAAAGCTTGGAAAAAAGTAAAAGCTTGCAAAAAATTAAAAATTTCCAGAAATTAAAGTCAAAAAATAATTTTATTTATATATACTATAATAAAATAATATGTAGTTTTATTAACAAATGACTTGATATTTTAAAAAATCTTATATATATTAAGAAATCAAAAATAATGTTTATAAAGAGAAAATTTTTTTTTTTAAAGCTAATTGAGAAAAACTCAGGATTAGTTTGATAACAAATATACATAGTATTTAGTTTTATGAAATTATCTTTAATATTAAACGTTATAGACCCAAAAATAGGAGGCGTTATGATAATGGGCGATCGTGGTACAGGTAAATCTACTATTGTGCGTGCACTTGTAGATTTATTACCACCGATTGATGTAGTTGAAAATGATTTGTACAACTCAGATCCGTATGATCCAGAACTAATGTCAGATGAAGTATTAGAAAAAGTAAGAAATAACGAAAAATTATCAATAATACAAATAAAAACACCTATGATAGATTTACCATTAGGGGCGACTGAAGATCGAGTATGCGGCACTATTGACATTGAAAAAGCGATCGCTGAAGGAAAAAAAGCATTTGAACCTGGACTTCTAGCTCAAGCAAATAGAGGCATATTATATGTAGATGAGGTGAATTTATTAGATGATCACTTAGTAGACGTCTTATTAGACTCAGCTGCTTCTGGGTGGAACACAGTAGAAAGAGAAGGTATATCTATATGCCACCCTGCTAGATTCATACTAGTTGGTTCCGGAAATCCTGAAGAAGGAGAATTACGCCCTCAATTATTAGATAGATTTGGGATGCATGCACAAATAAGAACTGTAAAAGAGCCAAGTTTAAGAGTGAAAATCGTGCAACAAAGAGAGCTCTTTGAAAGAAATCCACAAGAGTTCAAAAAAAATTATATGGAAGAACAAAATAAATTAATGGAAAAAATCATGAATGCTAGAAAAAATCTGAAAAATGTCCAAATTTCATATGACTTGTTAGAAAAGATTTCTAAAATCTGCTCAGATTTAAATGTAGATGGACTTAGAGGTGATATGGTTACTAGCAGAGCAGCAAAAGCACTAGTTGCTTTTGAAAACAGAAACGAAGTTACTCCTAAAGACATATTTACAATAATAACTCTATGTTTAAGACATAGACTTCGTAAAGATCCTCTAGAATCTATAGACTCAGGATTTAAAGTACAAGAGTCATTCAAAAAAGTTTTCAACTTTGAATAAAAATCACTGCAACTTTAGATTTTTTAATTAATTAATAAATAGAATTTTTTTATTTATTAATAATGGTATGTAGTTTAAAAGGCAAAACAAATTTTTTATATTGTGAGTTCAATTCTCACCGTACCAAGTTATAAAACAATTAAAATCTTTTAATCTTAGATTTATACAAATATAAAACACCATAATTCTAAATATTTTAAATATATAACTTCCATATTACGACGAACCAATAAGTTAAAAATTAAAAAGACTAAAAAAATTTTAAGATTATTATACTTAAAAAATCTTTTAATTTTAGGAATATTTTTCTCAAGTCATTCCTACTAATATAAAAACTTAATAATCTTAATATAAAATACTGAAAATACATAATAAAATAAAA